GTATTGGCCATAATTTACAAGAACATTCTGTAGTATTAGTAAGAGGGGGAAGGGTGAAAGATTTACCCGGTGTGAGATATCACATTGTTCGAGGAACCCTAGATGCTGTCGGAGTAAAAGATCGTCAACAAGGGCGTTCTAGTGCGTTGTATATTCTTATCTAAGACTTGTATCATTTTATGATGATGCCATGTTAATTGCTAGAAACATGTGAAGTATATGGCTAACCTAATAACGAAAGTTTTGTAAGGGGACTGGAGCAGGCTACCATAGGACAAAAGATCTTATTTCTAAAGAGATTTGGAACTATTATACGTCTAAGGTTCAATATTGAAATCATTTCATAAGTTTTCCCCGACTTGTCAACAAGCAATTCAAAATACCTCGACTTTTTTAGAACAGGTTCGAGTCAAATAGCAATGATTTGAAACTACTTTTTTTTTTTACACTCTTTTGGGAACCTAAGGACTTGATCGTACAGATATGTAAAATACGAGATTTCCAATCATAGCAAGAAAAAGGAAGGAAACGGATACTCAATTTAAAGTGAGTAAACAGAATTATATACATAAAGAATAGATCTCATATCTACCTATATAATCATGTGGAAAGCCGTATTCGATGAAAGTCGTATGTACGGTTTGGAGGGAGATCTTTCATACCTTTAGAGATCCACCCTACAATACGGAGTCAAAAAGCCGAAATAAGTGATTCATTTTTAGCCTTTATGAAATGGATTATTGAACCCTTTTCACACTCATGTCACGTCGAAGTACTGCAGAAAAAGAAACTGCAAAATCCGATCCAATTTATCGGAATCGATTAGTTAACATGTTGGTTAACCGTATTCTTAGACATGGAAAAAAATCATTGGCTTATCGAATTCTTTATCGAGCCATGAAAAATATTCAACAAAAGACAGAAAAAAATCCACTATCTGTTTTACGCCAAGCGATACGGGGAGTAACTCCCAATGTAACAGTAAAAGCAAGACGTGTAGGTGGATCGACTTATCAAGTTCCCGTTGAAATCAGATCTACACAAGGAAAAGCACTTGCCATTCGTTGGTTATTAGGGGCATCTCGAAAACGTCCGCCGGGTCGAAATATGGCTTTCAAATTGAGTTACGAATTAATGGATGCCGCCAGAGGGAATGGCAATGCTATACGCAAGAAGGAAGAGACTCATAGAATGGCAGAGGCCAATAGAGCTTTTGCACATTTCCGTTAATCTATGAACAGGATCGAGATCTATCTATATGGATAGATCTATCTGATCTATACAGATAGATCGATTCGAAAGAGAAATATTTCTTCGAAATTGATCAATATGTCTATCGGAACGAACGAAAGATAAAAGAAAACAAGGATGAAACATAAATCCTAGATCAACCAAGCCCTCTCGGGGGGGGGCTTGCTTAATAAAGAATAAGATTCTGAGATAAGATTTGATCCTATTCATGAGGATTATGCAAATCTCCTATTCCAAGAATAGAAAGTTGAAAAAGATTGAGACTTTTTCGGAGATTGAATGAAGTTACTAATTCATGATCTGGCATGTACAAAATGAAAACTTCATTTTCAATTATACCCTGAGATCATTTTTATGAAAGAGTTTCATTTGCTTCTCTTCCATGGAGGTTCTATTTTCCCAGAATGTATCCTAATTCTCGGCCTAATTCTTCTTCTGATGATCGATCTAACCTCTGATCAAAAAGATACACCTTGGTTCTATTTCATCTCTTTAACAAGTTTAGTAATGAGCATAACGGTCTTATTATTTCGATGGAGAGAAGAACCTATGATTAGCTTTTTGGGTAATTTCCAAACGAGCAATTTCAGCAAAATCTTTCGATTTCTCATTTTACTATGTTCAACTCTATGTATTCCTCTATCCGTGGAGTACATCAAATGTACAGAAATGGCTATAACAGAGTTCCTGTTATTCCTATTAACAGCTGCTCTAGGGGGAATGGTTTTATGTGGTGCTAATGATTTAGTCACTATCTTCGTAGCTCTGGAATGTTTCAGTTTATGTTCTTATCTATTATCTGGATATACCAAGAGAGATGTACGGTCTAATGAGGCTACTATGAAATATTTACTTATGGGTGGGGCAAGCTCTTCTATTCTGGTTTATGGTTTTTCTTGGCTATACGGTCTATCCGGGGGAGAGATTGAGCTTCAAGAAGTAGTAAATGGTCTCATAAATACACAAATGTATAACTCCCCAGGAATTTTGATTGCGCTCATATCCATAGCTGTAGGAATTGGATTCAAGCTTTCTCTAGTCCCTTTTCATCAATGGACCCCTGACGTATATGAAGGAGTGCGATTCGTTCGACGAATTATTACCCCTATAATAAGCGGATATATATCTTTTTTAGAGATGTTTAGATCTATAAAAACTCTATGGACATGCGGAAGAGAAAAAGACTGTTATCCCCACTCGGGCTAAGGCATAACTTTTACCAAAAGTTATTCGCGAGATTTTTGTTGAAATAACAATTAAGGTAAAGCAAGGTCAAAAATAACTAATATCTTTGAATAAACAGAGATATTTTGCAAGTCAGTTATTACGGGTAGTTCTTACAAAGGATCAGACTAATGACGTATACAATACTTTCATTCTCGATGTAAATGCTACATAGTCAGTTTTCATCCTTCAAGGACTACGAGTGTAATAGAAGCATCCGTCGACAAAAAGATCACCCTAAGATGATTATCTCATGGCTATTGAGAACGAATAAAATCAGATGGTTCTATTTCTCAATCTTTTTGACTTGTTCTTACAGTCAAAAAGATCGAGAAAGTCAGTGATTCACTATGGGAACCGCTGATGGAGGATTCCTCGGGAAGTTAAGGATTAGTAATCCTTTTCTATAAATTGAATCGATTCGGTCTTATACATACGCGAGGAAGGTAATGAAAAAGGAATAAGATGATTATGTCCTTCTTTTTTTATCACTTAGGAGCCGTGCGAGATGAAAGTCTCATGCACGGTTTTGAATGAGAGAAAGGAGTGAGGGATCCTCTTTTCGACTCTAACTCTCCCACTCCAGTCGTTGCTTTTCTTTCTGTTACTTCGAAAGTAGCTGCTTCAGCTTTAGCCACTCGAATTTTCGATCTTATTTTCTACTTTTCATCGAACGAATGGCATCTTCTTTTGGAAATATTAGCTATTCTTAGCATGATATTAGGCAATTTAATTGCTATTACCCAAACGAGCATGAAACGTATGCTTGCATATTCGTCCATGGGTCAAATTGGATATATCATTATTGGAATAATTGCTGGAGACTCAAAGAATGGATATGCAAGCATGATAACTTATATGCTGTTCTATATTTTCATGAATTTAGGAACTTTTGCTTGCATTGTATTATTTGGTCTACGCACAGGAACTGATAACATTCGAGATTATGCAGGATTATATACGAAAGATCCTTTTTCGGCTTTCTCTTTAGCTTTATGTTTACTATCCTTAGGAGGTATTCCTCCATTAGCAGGTTTTTTTGGAAAACTTTATCTATTCTGGTGCGGGTGGCAGGCAGGCTCATATTTATTGGTTTCGATAGGACCCCTTATGAGCGTTATTTCTATATACTATTATCTAAAAATAATCAAGTTATTAATGACTGAGCGAAACAAAGAAATAACTCCTCACGTGCAAAATTATAGAAGATCTCCATCTTCTTTCATATCAAAAAATTCTATCGAATTGAGTATGATTGTATGTGTAATAGCATCTACTACACTGGGAATAGTAATGAACCCAATTATTGCAATTGCTCAGGATACCTTATTTTAAGGTCTATTTATTCGTTCAATCCGGAAGAATTAGTCGATTTGTCCCGCCCAAAATGGGAATAGGCCGAGATTCTGAGATGAACTTCTAATTATGAGATCAACTTGATCATCGAATTAGAAGTTCATTCTAGACTAGAATAGGGTTATTAATAGGGCTATGTACATTTTCATTATGGGAAAAGGTCATTCGAACGTATGTAGATAGATATCTACGTCGTTCCATTCTATTTAGGAATCGATATATGCGCACATATGATCGAACCTGCTTTTGACATATCATTATTTGGGTACCATGTTCGCTTCTCTAGGCTTCTATTGAATCGAAAAAGAAAAGATGTTCGATCGTGCATATTTTTGATGTATATGAAATATCCTCCGGATAATGAAAATCGAAAGAAGTTGGTGATATATTAGGCTTGGACCTATATAACCGATCGATATAAATACCCCAATACTCTATCTTTGTCATAGATTCTACATTCCATCTATAATGATAGATGATCGTAATATAGATATCATACTCATGGAATATGATTCACTTTCGGGATGCCTTGATGGTGGAATGGTAGACACGCGAGACTCAAAATCTCGTGCTAAAGAGCGTGGAGGTTCGAGTCCTCTTCAAGGCATAATATTGAGAATGCTTATTGAATGAGCAATTCAATAACAAATATCGGATCTAATTGATTATCTCAATGTACCGAGATCGATTTCTTCGATATCTGTTGATACGAAGTATTCCGACGATTCCCTATATACGATATGAGTTAAAGCTGTTGGAATAGGTTCGACAGTGGATCACAAGATCTTGGCGATCTTCTCTATCTAATGAATGGAGAAGTCCATTTCAAAATGGTCCGCCCTGCACCCATCCCCCGAGTAGATACCTCAACAGGAATCACACAAATGCAGGTAGATCAATAGAAACTTCTGGGAAAATGCCCCCCCCGTGACCCAACAGATGGAGTACATTCCACAAAGGAACATATGGGAGAAATTGAATGAAAAAATGAAAAAGACCAAATCTCAGGTGGAATGTTTCTATTTCTTTTTATGTCCATTAAAGAATGCATGAAGCTTGTTTCTTACTAATTATGAGGTATACGCAATTAAGGACATAGATTGAGGAGAATCTATATACCCCTCTTAAAGTTTTGCAAGATCCGGGAGTTGCGATCGAACTTAAACGACTATACCAATGTTGAATCCTGTGACTCTATAGGCAAATAAGGGATCCTTTCTTCCGAATGGGAAGTGTAAGAAAAAAAAAAAGAGTACCAGAACCAAAATCGAAGAAATAAGGGGTAAGCATAGTAGAGAATATCTCATTAAGTTCAATCAAATTGACTTGGCTCATATTCCTTGCTATGCTCACTCTTACACGGTCGAGATCTCGGAATAAGGAATCTATCTTCAAATTCAAGATCTATCAACTCTTTGTTCTTCTTTTTTCTTCTTCTAACATACTTTCCATTCTTGGACAAGACCGAGAAAGGATTCATTTTCGAATAGGATCTGAAATCGAAGCAGATGTAGAACTTCTCATTTGTTTCCACGACCCTACTACCCGGTCAATTTCGTTCTACTTCATTTCATTGCCCTTTCATCGATGATGACAGATTTTTTCCGGCTAAAATAGATATGTGAAATCTATCTTTTGTTGTATGAATTAAGTGTTCAATTTCCTTCGGAAAAAGCCATCTATTTTTCAACAATGTCCTTGTCATTTGATTCAATAACATTCTGTTAGATAGGAACAGATTTGATAAATATTTATAACTCTCGGATAGAGTATTATAAAGAAAAGATTCATTCGATAATGAACTATTGGTTTCAAGCCATCTTTGGCGATGAATTAACAATTCGAAGCGATCAACCTTTTCTTGCGGATTTTCAATCAACCAACGTTGATATAGAAATGTAGGAGTATATGGCTGTATACGTTTCAATCGGATACCAATTGCTTGAATGCGTTTGAAAGCCTCAATATGTTCCTTTTCTGCAAGAGGCAATTGTTTCCACGAATTTATGACCGAATTGGTCATGAATTTTGAATTATATCTATGAAAAGCACCTTGGATACTTTTTTTAGGGAAGAGATGTTTTTCTTGTCTTCTTATTGAACCGTAAGTAATATAAAGCCTTCTCAGCATTTCTTCATTTGCAAAAAATTCCCGACGTGAAAACACAAGGTGCTGATCTTGAAATAGAAAACCTGTGGGATCCCAAAGAAATCGTCTTCCTAGAAAGAACATTGGTTTATTAGAGGATTTAGATCGCATTTGATATTGTATAGAAAATTGAAATATTCCTATTTCAAACCGCTCTTGTAATGATATATCTTCCAATTGAGACTGTATATGTTGTAGATTCTTTTGTCTTGCGTTAGAATGATTTCTCTCATGAACATAAAACCCCTTTTTATGTGGTCCTTTTTGGAGAGACTCTAAATTCTCTCTAACCCTTTTACAGTAACTGGCCTGCTCCTCTTGAAACAATCCGAACTGATACGAAAATCCCAATTCATTGGGTCTTTTTGTACGATCAAATAGATTACTGCGAAGAAAACTAAGACGCCAGATCCTAGGAGCCCAAACTATGTTATTGACTAATTTTTCATCCATTTGTTTTGCGCCGGGAGTTTCTTGTTGAAACTTCAATTCATATTCTTTATATATAAACATTTTATTGACCATAGAATAAACCCCTTTTCGCATCACATTGAGATGATTTCTCGTTTTGGGCTGAGGAGCAAATGTGATTTGATTCTTATCAGGCTTACCCCGGCATATTCCTAACCATGGAAACTCCACCAGAAGACTTTCTAAAAGACCAGAAGCTAAATCGAAATCATGCTCAGCGAATCTATCGAGAGGAATCCAATTCTCTCTATTTTGTCCCGATATAAACCAGGAATCTCGAGCTGCTGATCCGGCCAAGCAACCCAAAATATGGGGGAGTATGGTCAATTCCTTCATAGTTGTTCCAGCAATAGAAGGTTCTAAATACCATTTGGACAAATAAGAAAACCTTTTCTTCCATAATTCATTATTAATAGATAGAGGATTCATAGAAGAATTCCTTCTAAGTGTATTTTGTATAACAGCTTTTCCCACCTTATAGGGAAGTATTTCGTAATTTTGACCGGATCCAACCTGATTATCTATAGATTGCAAACCCCAAGTTTGTCTATAAAGAGCTAATCTAATTGTATCAGTGCCTATAACTGATTTATTTTGGGTAATACTAATTGATAAGGCTTCATTGGCAAGTGCTGCTAGATCCCGTGCATTGGAACCTATGGTTCTAGATCCAAATTCCTTGGGACAAGACAACTCTTTTTCCGAGTCAAACCCTTTGCTGCGTAAAAGAATAGGAAATTCCTTTTGTCGTTGTGGGATAGGAAGCATTCGAACATTGATTGATCTGTCTAATCGATTTGGAGCTATTGGAGCTGGATCCACTTTTTTAGGAATATGAGTCGAAGCAATAACAAGAAGATTTCTAGTAGAATCTTTCTCATCATCTCTAGAGAGATGGTTCACTAATAAACCAAGGAAAAAGTGAGTTAAGTAATTGACATTCAGTTCATGAATGTTTGGAATCCATATTATGCAAGGGGACATTCTTTTTGCCAATTCGAAGGTGAGATTGAATTGGTGCATTTTTTGCACCACATTATTCATACTTCGTATATCGAGGAAATTAGAATATTCACCTTTGTCATACAGGAACTTGTTTAGGGATATTCTTACCAGAGGAACATAAGAGTCTGCTGCTAGACCCTTGACCAAATAGGATCGTCCGGTTTCCGTAGGACCTATCAGTAAAATCCCTTTGGAAAGGGATGATCCTAAGTGGAGTGAGAAAGGTTTTCCATGAAATGTGAGGTTCAAACCCCTAAAGATTTGTGAAGAGGTAATCTTCCGACAAAAAGCGAGGAAGACCCATCTTTCTGTTAAACGAGATTGATCGAACTCGTGATTCATTAGATCTTTCTGATAAGTGTCGGCTAAATAGATCAGGTAAATAAGTCCCGGCTGTTCAGTGATTTGATAATCAAATTCATTCTTGAAGAAATTATGACTGTGAGTCAAATTCGATCCAAATTGAGAGATGTTTTTTTCTGTTATTAGAAACTGAACTAGTAATTCTCTCTCTTTTCCAGAGATATCCATGCTGAAGCACGATCTGTTCAACTCTCTTCTTATAGGTGAATAAAACTTTCTATTCCTCATAGAATAGATCAATTCGTCCAGAAAATAGATGGATATGTCCCTTATATCCATAGAGAAAAGCAGACCAGGCAAAGGATGATCCATCAGTTTTTGCAACTCGATCGCGTATGACGGATCCATTAAATCTTTGATGCGTTCAAGGTGTATCTGTAACTCAATAAAGGCTGAGGAAACAACGAAAGAATATCGAAGAACGAAATATCCAAGGACGAAAAAAAGGATAAGGATCGAATATTCATACTCCCGAGCATTCAGCAATCTCAGATGTGCCCATATAGATAGAACCGATGACTCATTCTTTTGATTAATCATTTCCTTGAATGAACAAAGATTCCATAAAGAAAAAAACTTATCCAAGATATTGGTTCTCAGATTACATTGTAGAAGTGCCCATAATTGATGAGAAATTGCCCACGATAGATTCGATTTATGCATAATATCATGCAAAATAGATACAAGTTGATCACTGCTATTTAGCAATATCTCCGGAAAAGTCTCTAGAAGTAGATTCTCAAGATATTTCCACCATGCAGAAGTCAAGAGCCATGGCGTATATGCTCGGAACAAATCCCATTTTTTAAAAAGACTCTCTATTTGAGAGATCCTATGCATCTCTTGTTTCTTAGCACGTTCATTAAAACGCGGTGAACAAAATGGTAAGAGATTCCGTTCCTCTTTAGAGAAATTGAAAAGGGTGCTTCTTTTATCTATGGCTTTGTTCTCAATTCTGTTTTTTGAACCTTCTGTTGAACTAGATTTTACAAACCGATCTCGAATCCGATGAAGCATTTCCTGGTTCTTATCTTTTCTTTTTAGAAAGATTTCGGATAGTAAATCATCTCGATAAGATTGAGTTTGAATAAGACCCATGTTTGAACTGAAACCCCCCTTAAGGTACTGATCGAAGTTGTTTTCTTCTAAATCGGATCTATTTAAGAAGGGCTGACAAGAAGTTTTTTCGAAATTGGCTATTCGTTCTCTCGTTAAAGGCGTTGTAGAAATCTCTTCGATCGAGGAAATATCTATTTTATCATGAACAAATGGATTCAATCGAGTTAGTAAATCGAAAGATTTGTACAAGTCATAGATTGATACAAACGTTTGGTTACCGCTTTGTTGCAAATATTTAGGTAAGAATATGTTAGATACTTGTGACTTTATAAGTGAAATAGTATCTTTCTCCAAGTGAACAGGTCTTATTTCACTAATGGACAAAGAAAATAGATTGCTGTGGATGGGCGAAATATTGAATAATTGTCCATATGTAAGATTATGATTTTTTGTATGAATCCTTTCCATATAATAAGGTAATCTTTTCTTATAATTGAACCGAGGATGATGTGAATAATCGAAGAATTGTAGTGTATTTGCTTTGTAAAAAGAAGCTCTCGATGAGCTTTGATTAGATAGTTTTACGGGATTCAACCAGTTGTCTCGATCGTTGGATATCGTCGAAAAATCAGTGTTATCGAACAATTCCATGCAATTATTTTCATTCTCGAATAAGTCAATAATAAATCGATTCACCGGCATCTCATGATAGAAAAATTGTGCTACTGTTCTTTCGTCGATCAAGAATTTCGATCTTTGTGAAAGATTATGGTTATCCAAAAGAAAGGGTTTGAATGTTTTTAAATGAACGATTCGAACACCAATTGATTTTAACAACTTATTGAAGAGTTGATCATTCATACCCTTTAACTTATCAATGAAAAACTCGGGAATGAAAATAGCCGAATGAGAAATGGATTTCTTAGAAAGAAAGATCTTCACAGTATTTTCAGCAATCAAAGAAAACTTAGAATAATCTTTTTTGTTGGGACTTCCAGACCAACCAATTGAATCTCTATTAGCACATGATTCAATCGGATCGAACACTATTTTCAAATCGTTTTGTTTAGAAACAAGATGTTTCGAACATCTCTTCAAGTATTCGGTCTGATTGGACCATTTGTACACATTCAAATTCCGATTGATACATTTATCAGTTCGAAGAATAGAATGATCAAACCATTCTTTTTGACCTTTTCTCCAATTTGATGGATGTCGGTTAATTGTATCTTTCGATACATTATTCAAATTTTCATTTTCTATCCAATTTGTTCGAATTTGATCCTTTAAATTGCGACTGGACCCGTTCATTGAATATAATTTGTTGAATGCATTTTTAAAATGCCCGTGAATCTTATATCGAATCAATTTGTACCAATTTGAAGTTTCAGTTCTGTAATTGTTAAGAGGGGTTCCTATTTCTGAACCCTTTTTGGAAGAGATTTGGATCAATTCTTTTTCGATTATTCGATCTAAATATTCATTCTCTTTATCAGTAATATTGAGTAGGATCAATAAAGATTGATTCTTCAATTTATTCTTGTGGTTGAAGATCTGATCCAAGAATCTATTCTTGTTCAGTTCATAGAATTGATTCACGTGATAATCAATATCAGGAGCAAGTGTATTATCATAAACCTGATTAGGCTTAGTTATTAATAGAGCGAATTGATCTGTTATTTTTAGAACTCTTTTTTTAAATCGTAAATTGTTGTGGAATATGTATTGTTCTTTGTTTTGATCACAGAATGAAGAAAATCGATTCCGAGACAAACTCCGGTTCATAAAGAGAATACAATTTAATTTGTTTATATCCCTCTGATTTTTTCTAATCATATTACATCCGGGATCTAATGAAATAGCACAATTTGAGGAAGGATTTTGAAAATATGTTCTTATCTTCCACGGATCAATTATCCCATTCTTTTCTGAGCCCCTGAAATATCTGAAAAAAACATCTTGTTGCCCTTTCAATAATTTGAAATTTTCAATAGGCTTCTTAGTAACACTAGAACCCATGCACGGTTCATCTATTGACAATATGTCAAAAAAATAAGAACGAATTGATTTTGTGAAATTCTCGATGAATCTTTTCCTTTCCTTTGGAAACAAATTCTCTGTTATAGACTTTTTATCTTCCGTAAATAGTTCTTTCGTCCAATAGATCGGAGAATCTTCTGAGAGACACTTTGAGGACAAATCTGATTTTATTTTTGTTCTTTCTATTCGAATAGAAGAAGAAGGATCCCAAAGAATTGATCTTTCTTTTAGTTGCTCGATCTCCGTTTTATTTATATATCCATTTGTGAAAATCCGTTCACAAAGATCTTTTTCAGGTTCCCAATACTCATTCTCAGTGAAATTGAGAGTCAAATCTATCTCCGAATCGATATCTTTCTCATCCCTCTCCGAATGAGTCTCCCAAGTTATCGGTCTTTGATTCTCTGAGATTATCTCATCCTTTTTGTTCATGTTCGTGCCATATTCTGAATTTTCACTAATGGGATCGAAATGATCGATGGATCGATTATAAGATCTTTTCAATTGGCTAGAATGATTGACTTTAATGAAAATAGATTCTGAGAAATTGTATAGAATATCCAACAATAAATTCTGTATCTTGCTAAAAAGCTGATCATTGTTCACATCATTCAACTGAATGAATTTCTCTTTTAAAATGTCCTTCGAAAGTTCCAATTTCTGCTGATCTTTCTCCCAACTAACAAAAGAATCTTTATAGAATTGCCAAAATTCAGCATAATTTTGGAAAGAGAGATACCCTTTCTCTTTCAAGAGAATGGAAGATTCTGCAATAATTTGATCAGATTCACCCCAACTATTCCAGATCTGAAACATATTCTTTTTCCACCAACGCGGTCCCCATTCTGATTTTTCTTGATAGGATAATCGAAGATGGGAGAAATGCTTAATATTATTCGATTCAACAATTGATTTCGATTTCTGCTGCTTGAATGGACCCTCCGCTTCGAATAGCATTTTTTCACAAAAAGCGGACATGAGATAACAGATTAGATTATTACCTAATATTTCGACTTGCTGCTTCGAGCTCAAGTCGATCGTGTCCTGCTTATTTCTCATAAAAACACGATCGAAATGATATTCCCAATCATAGTCTTTGCGGATCAGATCATCAATATAGAATTCAAAAAACCCCTTTAGATGTTCCACATCTTTCTCTTTCAATGACATCTCAATTTTCGCTATTGATCCCTGAGGGATCTTCCAACTAGGAAGAATCTCTTCTATGATCCAATTCTTCCACCATCGTGAACCCCAAGAATCAATTTGATTATATGCAGGCATGACACACACTTTTCTTTTTGAGAGAACCCAAGCGTCCTCTTTCGAATTTCTCAAGTGACTTTGATATATCTTTCTCCCTTTTGGGAAAGACAGAAAAAGATGCGGAAAGATCAACAAATTTTTATTGAAAGACTCGAAATATTCTTCCGATGTTTCATTTCTAGGTTCAGCATAGTTTATAGGTATAGGAAAGAGTTTCATCGAATAGAACTTTTTTCTTTCAATCATACTTTTCTGATTCACATGATATATAAGGACTGGTAATGTAAGTAGTACTACACCTTTGATTGTCAAAGATTGATTGCTTCTTGAACCACGTAGATCGCGTAAAAGCAACGTACTAAGAATTCGAGAGTCAAAGAGCTTAATAAGACGTTCTCGATGGGAAACTATTTTCGTGAACAATCTCACCAAATTCAATTCGGTCCATGAATTGAATAAATATTGAAAGCTTCGTATTTCTTCCAATTTCAATATCCAGGATTTCAATTTTTGTCGTTTCATTCCTTTTTTACAATAATTACATTACAATAATGAAATAGTTTTTGATAGATCTCTATCCTTAAATAGATTCAATGACTTCGGTCTTTTCCATTCTATTTTTTTATATAATATTGATAGAATATAGGTATTTATCTATATAGGTACATAGATCTATATATCTATTTGTTCTCTACCAATTTGAAACGAAACCATATTGGATCTATTGAAATAGAGTATCGAAAAAGATCTCATCTATAGTATATACTTTGGGTGATCATGAATAGAATGACATATAAATATAATATTGGCATAAAGAAGAGCTTGCGTCAACCACTAAGAATTCAATTGATTCTATATCAATAGATAGAAATACTTCTTGTTCATTTGAAATTGAAAATGACAAAGATGGATTGGATCCAATCCGTTTCTTTATGGGCGAACGACGGGGATTGAACCCGCGCGTGGTGGATTCACAATCCACTGCCTTGATCCACTTGGCTACGTCCGCCCCAGAAGAACCAATTGACAGTCTCTATCTACGGTCATTCCTTCCAAGAAGAAGAGAGTTTCTTTCTAAGTTCCGACGACGAACTAACGGCAACCTCTGACAGAAAATGAAAGTGTTGCAAGATCGATAACCAACTTAGAACCAACTCTCGAACAATTTGTCATATACCTCTGTCAAATGTGCTTGACATGAATTGAATGGGAGAGAATGTCCGACCAATATCAATTTTGAGTTGATACTCATGTTAGACGATGTGCTCGTATTCTATAATACGATTGGTTCTTCTCTTCACGATGATCTCTAGCATCCATATGAGACCCATATATTAATATGACCAATGTCTAACAAACAATATCAGTGGGTAGAACAGCATCGAACGGAAAGAAGAGTACCAAACCTTTCTTTTTATTGAAAGGTTTGGTATTGTCTTTTCGGCGATTGGGACGAACTAATGATCAGAGTCTTATCCATCTATAAAGGTCACTTCGGCAGCGGCCAAATCTAGAGGGAAATTGTGAGCGTTACGTTCGTGCATAACTTCCATACCAAGATTCGCGCGATTGATGATATCAGCCCAAGTGTTAATTACACGACCTTGACCGTCAACTACAGATTGATTGAAATTGAATCCATTTAAGTTGAAAGCCATAGTGCTAATACCCAGAGCAGTAAACCAGATACCTACTACGGGCCAAACAGCTAAGAAGAAATGTAAAGAGCGAGAGTTGTTAAAACTAGCATATTGGAAGATCAATCGGCCAAAATAACCATGAGCAGCTACGATATTGTAGGTTTCTCCCTCTTGACCAAATTTGTAACCCGCATTAGCAGACTCATTCTCGGTAGTTTCCCTGATCAAACTGGAGGTTACCAAAGAACCATGCATAGCACTGAATAGAGAGCCGCCGAATACGCCAGCTACACCTAACATGTGGAATGGATGCATAAGAATGTTGTGCTCAGCCTGGAATACGATCATGAAGTTGAAAGTACCAGATATTCCTAGAGGCATACCGTCGGAGAAGCTCCCTTGACCAATGGGGTAGATCAAGAAAACAGCAGTAGCAGCTGCGACAGGAGCTGAATATGCAACAGCAATCCAAGGGCGCATACCTAGACGGAAGCTAAGTTCCCACTCACGACCCATGTAGCAAGCTACACCAAGTAAGAAATGCAGAACAATTAGCTCGTAGGGACCACCGTTGTATAGCCATTCATCGACGGAAGCTGCTTCCCAAATAGGATAAAGGTGTAAACCAATAGCCGCAGAGGTGGGAATAATAGCACCGGAGATAATATTATTTCCATAAAGAAGAGAACCGGAAACAGGCTCACGAATACCATCAATATCTACTGGGGGAGCCGCGATGAAAGCGATGATGAATACAGAAGTTGCGGTCAATAGGGTAGGGATCATCAAAACACCGAACCATCCGATGTAAAGACGGTTTTCAGTGCTAGTAATCCAGTCGCAGAAGCGACCCCATAGGCTTGCGCTTTCGCGTCTTTCTAAAATTGCAGTCATGGTTGGTTAAACTCGGTTTATGGAATTATCAGAAGCTCCCAAGCATACATATGAAGCTTGTTATTTAACAGTATAGTATGACTCATATATCTATGTCAACCGAGGTTCTAGATCAATTCAGTATAGTAATTTACAAATAAGGGAATATTAAAAGAGATATTGATCTATCTTAAATTTTCAATTTATGTACCTCATAGATGCCATAGATTTCGTATATATATATATATATATATACATATTATCTACTTCGTCACATTCCTTATTTACAATTTCATAAATAGTAGATTGGAATGAAAATAATCCATTAATACTAAATTATTCACTGCGGTAAAGTGCAATGCAATTTAGAAATGGAATGAACCCTTGAGATGAATTCGGTGTGAGATTTTATTTCTCGTGAATAAGAATATGAAGATCAATTCGATTGGATCCAAGGAAAAAGTAGCTAGAGATACCTATGGGAATTGGATCCGATCCATCTGGGTTGCCCGGGACTCGAACCCGGAACTCGTCGGATGGAGTGGATGATCTCCTCCTTCAATAGGAGGAAAAAATCTCTCCCCAAACCGTGCTTGCAATTTTCATTGCACACGGCTTTCTCTATGTATCTATTTCGTAATCATCTTAATTCCCGGAAAAAAAAAAATAGATTGTGGATCGATTCTATTCTGGCAATTGCTCAATGAACATTTCATCGGTCGAATGGGGTTTCTACTTGTAGATTTTGTTTATTCCGCCAGGAATTAACAAAAGGATTTCTTTGGAGAATATCTGAATGCCAAATTCGTTCTCTCTGTGAACGGGTCTTTGAGAAAGACAAAGAGATCAATTCTCGTTCTTTTGGAGATGATTTCGTGAATAGTTCTGAACCGAATCTTTCCCGAACTACGCGTATCGCACTTTTATGTTTACAGGCTAAAGTTTTAGCACATGGAAGTCGAAGTATATACTTCATACGATATAAACCATCTTTCTTTGAGGATCCACTGTAATAATGTAAGATGTTTCTCCAAATTCGATCAAATCGATGGAGGATATTGTCATCTGTTAGACCAGTCCAGGCCAATCTACCAGTTGGGCGCCCTGAGATATCACAAAACCTTTCTTTAGCTAAATATCCAATCAAAAGTGTAGTTGGAGCTATTGGATCGAATTCCTTGGTAATGGGATCGGTAATGAATGAATCATCCAGCATTTTTATCTTAACCACGAAAGTCTTCATTTGGACGCTAAATAAATAGCCCAGGAAAGAAAAACAATTCTTGGATAATTCATCGATAGATATCCGATATGGTTGGGACCGGAGATGAAAATGACACTGCCAAAAATTTGTAAGATGATATCTCCATTTTTTCACTAGAAGGTAAGTACCCCTCAGAGCTATAAGAAATCTTTCTCTATCTTTCACATAATGAATGGAAGGATCCTTCAAAAACCAGATCCTTTTTTTCAAATCTTTAATAGATTTATGAGAAAATATGACAATATGCTCGATCTTTCTATAAAAAGTAGTTCGCTCTAGAAAAGCTCCATAGGACAATGATCGTGAATAAGAAAATCGTTTCCAAAGGGGAACTAAAAGAGATTCACATTCATAGACATAATAATTCCACAGGAACAGGGATAACCTTGTCTTTTCTTTCGAAGCGATGAGAATCAATTGATCCAAATTCTCCGAAAGAATAAGATTTCGATGTTCGTGGAGAACAGATCGTAATGAGTGTAAAGAAGGAGCATCTTGGATCCAGTAACGAAAAGTTCGAACCAAAATTTCCGGATGAGTAGAGTGGGGTATTCGTATATCTAAGAGAAAATTGGAATGTGGAATTTTGTCTTCCATAAAAGGGAATATGGAATGGATGGACCGGAAACTATTCCATTCATTCATTCCTTCTAGATAATGTTTCGATTGGATTGAGAAGGTAACTTCTAGAACCACTGTCAAACCTTCTAGTACCAATTCGGAATAGAAATTCCTGTTGTGACCAACTAATTTATTTTTATTTTGGTTGTAATTTCCAAATGAAACAATTGAACCATTCTGTTGACGTATCCGACTAATTAAACGTTTTACAGTTAGGAAACTGAATCGATCATTGTAACTTGAATTTTCCATCGATTCGAAGGAACTTGATCTACTTAAATAATGATCATAAGCAATTGCGTAAAGATTTTCTTGAAAAAGGAGTGGATATAGAAAACGCCGCTGCCGGAATGTATCTTCCTTTCCATTTCTTCGAAACTTATCCATTTTCAATAAAACCTCGGCTATGGCCCTCATGAGAGTGACCTCTTGGGTTACAAAATAATACATGGTGCGATCCATCCGGTCAAGACAAGATAGATAATGATCCATCTGAGAGATAGAGATCCTATTCAATGGATCTTCTATCTAAAAATCTCACATGAGAGATAATGAAAATCCTTTCTCTTAGCGACCTGATCGCTCTCCTGACTTTGGAATGAATTGACACGGTCAGTATACCATTTCTCCTACACATTCGTACTCGAGTACTTAGGACTCATTCTGGGCGGATAAATCCCTAATCGTATTCATAAGAAAAACCTCCCCCATATAGATGGACACTGATATGCTCTTAACTCCTGATCAGTAAAGGGGATTCCTCATCTAAATGAAGAACAGAAGCTCGTTCCTCTGGTTTTCCCTATGATTTAGGCCATTTAGCTCTATCCATTGACTCACCTGACTTAACCGCGAATTGATTCAATCCTATTTCACAATTATCACATTGAAATGGATGAGCATATCACACATCCATCTATGCATATGATATACGTTTCCCATCCATTTGATTCCTTGGATGAGATTTGGTTCTGATCGGATACGATCAAATCAAATCTCATCAAGATCATTTATTTGAACGACATGCTGTTTTTTCCATTCATTTCCCTTCCAGGATCAGTCATAGTCTCACAACTTTACCGAAAGTATGGACGAATTTGTTACTCCATATAAATGTGTAAAAGATATTAGTCGCACTTAAAAGCCGAGTACTCTGCCATTGAGTTAGCAACCCATATTAGGATATAGATGTGATCGAAGTCGAATACGGAGTTATAAAATAAATACGAAGTTCTCAAATATCAAATACGAAAGAAAATAAATTGAATAATCGTTGAATGAGGGAAACAAAAACCTATGTGAATGTCTAGGTTAATGATTAACTCGTTCATTCATATGTATCTATATATACGTAGATTTTTATCTACCATTTACGGATCAAGCCTTTTATCCAAATGGGGTTATTTTTGATCCGTCGACCAAATCATCATTAAAATTTGGAAGAACCATTAACGAACTGGTGAACCCAAGAAGGAAGGATCTATATTTCCATATGAACGGATTATATCGGCACAATATATCATTGTCAATCCCGGAATGTTGTAGAGAAATTAATTGTTGGATTAGCAGGACGGGCGCATTGAGAAGAGATCTTGGCTTGGGCTTATTCACAATAAGGACAACGAATTAGACCGTCCCGTTCATTATGAAAATTTGTACAGAATAAGGAGCTCCAAAATTAAAATTTTGGAAGCTCCTCATTTTATCGATCTAATTATTCTCTCTATCAACTCAATCTTTCATCCATCTAGATAAAAAGATTTTCATATTCGTCATCTTCATATAAGATCGCATGGGAACAGGAATGACTAAATGAATATATAATACAAAAAATAGAAATGGATGGTGAAAAAACAATTGCACAAAGCTAAATATTGGATCCATTCCTTTCCCTAAAGATTGGTCTGAAATTTTTTAAATATCCCTGCCTTCTCCAAAATATCATGAACGGTTTCTGTAGGTTGAGCCCCTTTCTCAAGAAAATGTAGAATAGCAGGAACATTTGAATAAGTTTGATCCTTCATTGGATCGTAAAAACCCACTTCCTGAAGAGCTTTTCCTTCTCTTCGAGATTCAACGTTAATTGCAACAATTCGATAAGTAGCTAATTGGGATAGGTAGGCTATAATCCCCCCCCCTGGAAAACGTATATGAAGCTTTTTCCTCATACGGCTCGAGCAATAAGAATTTTGATAAGATTCATATATCTTTCTACTATAGATCTATGTCTATCTATCTATATAGATAGATAGGCTATATGAACTTAGTACTTTTCCTTCTCAAAAAGGAAAAAAAAAAGAAATAATTCATACTCATAGCTCAAGTATGCTTAGGTAATGCTCAACCATCATAAAATCCTATTCCTCCACTTTTTGAGCCGTCTTTCCCCTATTTTTTTTTTTTTTTTCATGTTTAATCTATCTCGATCTTTCATTTTTATCGAATCGTTTGAACAATCATAAAATAGGATTTTCTTGTTCTGAGATCGATCATCTTTTAATCATTAGGTCTGAGCCTTATCTTGCTTCGGTGGTCTCCAATCTTTTTAGAATGACAGCAACGTACATTTTGCTATTTGTCCACGTTGAGCAATCATATGAATGATTGATCCTTATATGATCGAATCTATTTCTTATTTAAATATTCCTACCCATCATAATCGGTAATTGTTTACCTGTTCCGATTCAACCATTCTGATTTCGTAAATCAATGTGGACTTACAAAGTCGTTATAGCTCATTTATCTACACTGACCTTAGATTCTGTCCCCTGATCAATGAATGAATTAATACTTACTGCTCAAGCTCCGTCATGCAATATTTATATTTTCCTTTTCTTTCCCCTATTTTTTTTTTTTTCTCCCAAAGAAAAGCAGGAATAAAATGAAAAAATGTTGAACTACGAGCATCTCCATTCGGATATGAAATGGCGGATATATTAATCCACGGAACCGATCATGTCGTTCAAGTCGCACGTTGCTTTCTACCACATCGTTTTAAACGAAGTTTTACCATAAGATTCCTGATCTAAAAATTCATATATAATTATGAATAGTCATTAATGAAATTGATACGATAGGAACAGGGATCGAATTCGATTCACTCCTATTGGATAAATAGAAGAAATTTATTGTACAAGTACAAATGGAATAGATTTACGGAATGACATAAATTAATCATCCTAGCTAGATACCTAACACTTCTCTGGCTGCATAGATTACTTCGGTAGTAATGTTCACAATGCCCTTTTGTTGTGCGAATTTATCGATATTTCTTTCGACTTTGTTCCTAACAAAGTGGGGAATTTTACTTAGTTCTCGTCGACTTTCAGGATCCCAAATCAGGCCTATACCCGTGGATAGTGATCTAGTCATTATTTCCTTAGTATCATGACCACCAAAAATATCTAGAAGATGATCTTCCATACCCAGGGCGAATGAGTTATAAACTGGATCAGCTATTTGATTAGTACCTTCGTAACCCAGAAAGGGTCGATACCCCAAAGGAAAACTTTGGATATGAACTGGTGAAGAAATAACTCCACAAGGAATATCGAGACGTTTACCAATATGACGTTCCATTTGAGTACCAAATATTGCAGATGGTTCTACACGAGCGATCATATCTCCCACTTCAGTATGATCATCTGTGATGAGTATTTTATCACAGAAATCTTGAATTTGCTCTTTGAACCATTCTGCATCATGTTTACAATAAGTACCTGTACAACTCACACGAATTCCCATCTCTCGAATAGATATCTTAGTAATTGAAGCAGCATGGGTTGCATCGCCGAAAACGACTGTTTCTTTCCCCGTCAAATTCTGACAATCGATAGATCTCGAGAACCGAGCAGCTCGGGAAACAAATCGGGTTTGTCCATCAATGTAGGGTTCGTAATCAACCTTTTTATTCGATGAAATGGGAGCCAAGGTATTAACATTTCTATGGATCTGTTGGATGCATTCGGCCATATCTACAGCTCCCATGGGAGTTGTGGATACATAAGGCATTCCGAATTCATTCTCCAGATACATCGCTGTCATTAAGCCCACTTCACGATAAGGAACTAAATTGAACCAAGCTCTTGGTAGATTTATAAGATCTTTTACAGATCCTCCTTCAGGAATCACTTGATTAATCTTGATGTCCAGATCTCTTAATAAACGTCTCAATTCACGGCAATCATGTTGATTGTGAAAGCCCAATGTGAAAATCCCAATTATATTTGCAGAAGGTACATCTGTTACGGATTGATCCAATGTTTCTTGTCCGTGAGATCTATCCAAATAATATTTAACCACTTGTTCCAAAGTTCTATCTGCCGCCTGAAGTTCGTTCACTCGATAATGATCTATATTTGCAAAAATTACGTCGGAATCAGAAATTCTGGATGCTTTGTTCGCGAAGTTTTGCAAATCCTCTTGCAAGATACTAGAGGTACATGTAGGCGTCAATATGATCAGATCGGGACGTTCCTCTTTCTCTTTTCGGAGAATATTCTCAACAACTTTTTCTCGAGATCCACGTGCTAGTACGTGGCGATCTACTATACTAATAGTTACAGGAGCAAAATCTCTTTCGCGTTCTAACATAGAACGCATTACATTGAAATAATCATCTCCTAGAGGAGCATGCATAATGGCATGGACATTTTTAAAAGAACTAGCTACTCGTAAGGTTCCAATATGAGCAGGACCAGCATACATCCAATAGGCTAATCTCATGGATCAGATTTTCTCTCAAATTGATCTGTGTTCCCACCCTACATCACAGAGATATCCCTTGCCATGTCTGTCTCATGGGAGACACATTCCCTTTTTATAAGTATCGTATATGCAATGATGAGAAATCAAAAGTGAAGATCCGATTTCATCGGATTTACCATTTCTCTACTTATCCTTTCTCTTTCGACAAAGAGATAGCAATATTTGTTTCAATGAAATGAGTCTGGGACGGAAGGATTCGAACCTCCGAATAACAGGACCAAAACCCGCTGCCTTACCGCTTGGCCACGCCCCATTTCCATCCGATGCTCCGCATTCATATATGTGCTAGTGAATACTAATATTCAGTATTTCGTCAACCTATTAAACAGAGTGTTTGGATCAAATAAAAATAGGTTCGTATCAATCGGGAAAATGATCCAATAGGTTATTGATAGGATTAAGCATAATAGAAAAAAAAAAAAAAAAAAAAAAATATCTATTTCATTGGTCATTATCTATCGAATCAGGTAAAATATTTTGTAAAAAACGATCTCTTCCGACCCGAAAGATATTAGAGACTCGCCGAATAGCTTCAATTGATCGACGAGATGCTTTTTGGGGCGTCATATTACATAATGTTTGAATATAAAGAATATAAATCGGAGAATATAAATGCCAGCTATGTCTAATATCTGTCTAGATGATGCCCTTCATTTGAATGATCTATTTCTGGCCAAATTACCCGAGGCTTATGCTATTTTTGATCCAGTTGTAAATGTAATGCCAATTATCCCTGTGTTATTTTTTCTCTTAGCCTTTGTTTGGCAAGCTGCTGTAAGTTTCCGATAATATTCGAAAGTTTCAATCCTTTACAAAGAAGAATGAAAAATTCACTCGATTCAAAACGAATCATGGTTCAATAGTTCCCATATAGTAAAAATTCTTGGATTGCCATCATTGATTAAGAGGTTCTTTTATCACCCCCACTCTTTTGTTCTGCTCATTTTGTGGGGCAGAGGTTCTCTTCTGGTTCCCTCCCAACGATACCAGATCTAAATCTTTCTGAATTAGAAACCCTTGTATTCATCTTAGTCGATTTAAATCTCATCGCAAGCCCGGTTCGAGCTATTTTTTTATCTTTATGTAAACGACATATTCCCATTGGAGAAATATCCGTTACATCTATGGAATAGAACAAGTATAAATGGGAATTCACAATCTATTTCTTTCCATAATTTTTCTCTGTTGAACAATTGAGTCTATTTATTTTATTACTTGAGAACTCTTCGGATAAATGGCAGAGCGGTTGATTGCAACAGTCCCGAATTTGTTCCAACCCAAAAACAGTTAGGTAAATAAGGATTCAAATCCCTATCTTTCCATTCAATCCCAAGTGGGGAAGAGAGAGGAAAGAACAAAAAGTTTAAGAACAAGGAATGAAATTATCCATCTTCTTTCAAATTGATCTTCACACATGACTTGTAGATCCAAACAATTCCGTTATTCATAATAGAATATTATTCCTTGGTATTAAAGTATAAATATGTGGTACGAAGATTGACGATCTATTTTGTTACACTTCTAATAATGATCCCGGAGATTACGTAATGTTTACTCTTAAGTTGTTCGTTTACACAGTAGTGATATTTTTCGTTTCTCTCTTTATTTTTGGATTTCTATCGAACGATCCTGGACGTAATCCTGGACGTAAAGAATAATTCTTTTTCTTCTTCCGGAGAGATTGAAAATCTATCTCTTCCATAGGAAGATCTGGAATCTGCTGATTTGTAGGATGAATCTCAAGTTATTGAACGGAGAGAGAGGGATTCGAACCCTCGGTACGAATAGCTCGTACAATGGATTAGCAATCCACCGCTTTGGTCCGCTCAGCCATCTCTCCGAATTATGAAAAAGCAGTTTGTGCTTAGCACGATACTAGAGTGAAGATCTATACCATATAAGTATGTACAAATTGTATCAGTAATATGATCGATATAGCAATTTTTCGGATAAGGACCAACATTTCCGAAGAGAAAATAGTCTTGTTCATTTCGTCCGAAATGATTCTTCACTTTACCTGGCCTGGCCAGTATCTGGCTGGCCAGGCCCTTCTTTTCTATAAGTAAGAAGAATCGAACGAATCATTGATACAGTGCTTCACCTAGTCTGAAAGTTAAAATACTTGTTGTCAAAGCAGCAATAAGAGCTATCGAAATTTGACTCTCTGATATCGATGTCATCTCTTCATTCCCTCTCCAATCATTCTTTAAATAGAAGAGTTAAACGGATTAGTCCATTTTTTTTTTTTTTTCTAGTATCGGGCTTTCTCCAAATTCTATGGATATTTTGGTACATGAATGGGCTCTCTCATGAGTAGGCTTTTATTTATTTTAACGATCTCCGCTGCTTGGGGCTATAGCTATGGATGTTCCTGATTTTAACTGAACAGATCCCATGGGATCCAGAATAAAAAGATGGAAAGAGAGAGAAAATAGAAAGAAGAAAAAGGATTGTGGAAAGTGATTGATCTTGACAAAATTTTATTCATTTATCAATTCGATAGAATCGAAGGGGTTGAAACAGAATGAATCTAGAGGTTCTTGCACAGCTTACTGTTCTGACCCTGATAGTCATATCAGGTCCATTAGTAATAGCCTTATTAGCAGTTCGCAAAGGTAACTTGTAATTACAATAAGCCATCTCCGAGAATGAAATACTATTTTATCAAGTATTGAATCTCCGGGGGTGGAGATCCAGGGATGGAATGATAGGGACTTCCATTAGGGATTAAGAACTCCTTCCCGTTGGACAAAAGATCGATCCGTATGTTACAATTGAATTGTGGCGGGTATAGTTTAGTGGTAAAAGTGTGATTCGTTCCATTACCAACTTGAATAGTTGAAGGATCTTTCAATTCGATCCATGTTCCGATCGATAGCTTTATTTCTAGATGGGTTCAAATCCTTTCCTATCAATGCCGTGGCTAGGAATAGCATACATTCTCGTAATTCGGGTGGAATGAGAGAAAAGAACGCACTTTCAATTCCAAGACGGCGAAGCAGAATGTTTTCGGGATTAGATCGATCTATTTAATTTGATCAGTCACAAATCCATGGATGGAAATCCAGAGATATCTCTTTTCTTCATCGTAACTAGATCTTCAACTTACAGGGAAAATAAGTTGGAGCCAAATAGCTATAGAACGATGACTTTAGTTTACTGAGGTCACCGGCATTTTGTTCGAGCTCGGTGGGAACTCTTTTCCTGAAGATTGGAGCCAGTAGAAATAGAGAACGAGGTAACTAGAAAGATTTTTTTATTGAAATATTGAAGCTTTCCAATTTTCTCTTTCTAGAAGGATCATCTATGAAGTGAGTAGGTATTTCACATTTCAGGTCCATTCACGTATGAGAACTAACATAGATGTTATGGATTCAATTCATAGAACAATTCAGATTTGATGGGAAAGGAGAGGATAAAAGAGAGAGGATAGGAGGAACAGAAATAAGATCCGGATTCAATCTTTTTTCCTAAAGATTTGATCTAAGTATTCCTCTTCTTCATATCCCTTTCACTCTATCCCCCATGAAGGAGCCGAATGAAACGAAACTTTCACGTTCGGTTCTGAATTAGAGGTGTTGAAGATTGGGAATTAACGCCGACTATAACCCCTAGCCTTCCAAGCTAACGATGCGGGTTCGATTCCCGCTACCCGCTCATATTACTTATTCAAGATATATCAATTGTTTCCGTGGACAATTTCTCATTCGAAATGAATTTTCCATTTCCATATGACATATACTCTATTCTTTACAGAATCCCATCGTGGACGGATGAATTTGTCCACGATAAAGTATCCCTTACGGGTAAGAAAAAACAAGGTAAAAAAAAAAGAAAGGAGAAGAATAAAAAGCGTCCATCGTCTAATGGATAGGACAGGGGTCTTCTAAACCTCCGGTATAGGTTCAAATCCTATTGGACGTAATCTTTCTCAATTGCTCCAATTGCTGCGCTCAGAAATGTACTGAAATACGTTCTTCAACTCTTCTCCTTGCCCTGAACGGCCCCACTAAAATGTCTAATATTCATTTCTGTTCTCGAAGTAAAAAAAGTTCGATATGTTCCTGAATAGCCTCTTTCAAAAGGGCTTCTGCTTGTTCCGTGAATGCCCTAGTAGAGCGTATAATTTCTCCAAACTGAGGTTTATTAGTTATTAAATACTCGCGTAACTGAACGAGAAATTTTCTCACCTGTACGATCTCTAATATATCTAGATATCCATTTGCTCCAGCATAAATAGTAGCTATTTGTTCTTCCACTGTCAAGGGAGCTGATTGAGATTGTTTGAGCAACTCACGTAATCGTTGACCTCTTGCCAATTGATTTTGAGTAGCTCTATCAAGATCAGAAGCGAATTGTGCAAAGGCTTCTAACTCTGCAAATTGAGCTAACTCTAATTTCAATTTTCCAGCTACTTGTTTCATAGCTTTAATCTGAGCTGCGGATCCTACTCTAGATACAGAAATACCCACATTAATTGCGGGTCTGATCCCGGCATTAAATAGATCAGCCGATAAGAATATTTGTCCATCGGTAATAGAAATTACATTAGTGGGAATATAAGCCGAAACATCCCCTGCTTGGGTTTCGACTATCGGTAAAGCAGTCATGCTCCCTTCACCTAACTGAGAACTTAATTTAGCTGCTCTTTCCAAAAGACGAGAATGCAAATAGAAAACATCTCCTGGATAAGCTTCCCGACCAGGTGGTCTTCTCAATAGAAGAGACATTTGTCGATAAGCTCGTGCCTGTTTGGAAAGATCATCATAAATTATTAAAGTATGTTGTTCCTTATACATGAAGTATTCGGCTAGAGCTGCCCCTGTATAAGGAGCGAGATATTGTAATGTAGCGGGAGAATCTGCAGTTTCTGCCACCACAATGGTGTATTCCATTGCGCCACGTTCTTGGAATGTATTAACTACCTGAGCCACGGAAGAGGCCTTTTGACCAATAGCTACATAGACACATATTACATCTTGGCCCTTTTGATTTATAATGGTATCTGTAGCTACTGCTGTTTTACCTGTCTGCCTGTCTCCAATAATTAATTCTCGCTGACCGCGCCCTATAGGGATCATGGAATCAATAGCAATAAGCCCCGTTTGAAGAGGTTCATATACGGAACGTCTTGAAATAATACCTGGAGCAGGAGATTCGATCGATCTAGATTCGGAAGCTGTAATTTTACCTCTGCCATCAATAGGTTGAGCTAGAGCATTTACAACACGACCCGAATAAGCATCACTTACTGGTATCTGAGCAATTTTTCCAGTTGCTCTTACGGAACTGCCTTCTTGTATCATCAAACCATCACCCATTAATACAGCTCCAACATTATTTGATTCTAGATTCAGAGCAATGCCTACTGTACCATCCTCAAATTCCACTAATTCACCTGCCATTACTTCATCAAGACCATGGATACGAGCAATACCATCTCCTACTTGAAGTACGATGCCAATATTAACAACTTCTACTTCTTGGTTATATTGCTTGATCTGTTTACGGATAATACTACTAATTTCGTCGGGTCGAATGGTTACCATTAGCGTCTATTAATTATCTTCTGAAAAATGAGACCTATAAAATAAAGGCTAATCAGTTGTGTTTTTTCATGGCTCTAAGCATGCTGATATTATGATCGATCGTACGTAAATGTAACTCGTTATTCAAACGACTATTCAGAGTTCCCAAAGCTCTTCGTAAAGCTTGGCGAGAAATTTGTTGTCGGACCTGGTCAATTGCTCTTTGTTGTTCGAAGTTAACGGTCTCGTTTTTAGAATCCTCTAATCGTTCCAAATTCTCATGAGCAGCATTGATCAGATCCTCTTTTTCTCGTTCTATTTGAGAGTATCCATTTACCTGGATCTCATCCGCTCTCATTTCTACTTCTCGTAAGCGAGCCCGAGCTTTTTCGAGCTGATCAGTAGCTCCCTTGTATAGCTCTTCCGAATCACGAATAGTACTCAATATTTTCTGTTTACGGTCATCTAATAAATTACTTAATGAAAGTAGATCATCTATCCATGAATTTCACGAATTCATGATCTCTTCCCAAACCGAACATGAACCTTTCGATTCATTCGGCTCTCCCGCTCAGTTCTGGCATATCGATCTCCTTTTTTTACCGAGCCTGCCCTTTCCATTCATATTCTGTAAAATTTAGATAGAATCTAGAGGGCTCCTCCGACCAGAGGAATTTTCAATTGTCGGCAAAGTTGTTCTTTCCTTTTCCTTCTTCTCTTTCTTCTTATTCTCTCTTTTTTCCTTCCTCTTTCATTCGTATTTCTCCTTTTTTTTTCCTTTTTTCAAATAATCATTTTTTTTCTGCGTAGGTTGTCGGTTCAGCATTTAACCCAAAATTGGATAGGAGATTATGACCATTTCCATCAGTGGATGGATCAAATAATTCCATTGATATGAATGTTATATATCGGATCAATCTCCAACTATGCCTTTTTAACCCATCTCATATTGACACAGTGGTGGAAAGAGTACCCAGTTGTGCTTGGACTTCAAGCAGTTTAGCTTTAACCATTTCAATGTCTTCTCTTATCGATTAGTGGAAACTAAAAGTTCATTTCCCGATCAATTACGAAATGCTATAGTTCTTCCATATTCTCCATTTAGAAGTAATTCGTTGAGATCATGCACTTTACTATCGTGCAGCTGGTTGGATTCAACCATATTATTCAAATAAACAACTCGCACACACTCCCTTTCCAAAATAGATCAGTACACCGAGCACCACGCTTAGATTTATTAGATTTGTTCCTAAAATATTGGTATTCAACCCGAAACCTCCAGCAGGAGGCCAATAACCCAAGGAAAAGGAAAAATCAGTCCCATTTATCATATGCTCTCCCCTTATAGATAGGGCTATTAAAGTTTTACAGAATTCTTCTCTCACTCAACTCTATCTCCTGTTCCAGTTCCAGATAGGGATATTTCGGGGGACCTATTCAGTCCCAGGTCCCGTGTTTATAGGGGTAGTATAAAATACTTTGTTCGTTCCACTTCCTGTCACAAAAGTCAGGAATATTTCCGGCTAAACTAGGTATAGGGAGAGAACTGATCTTTATTCCTTGGATCAGCCCCTCCCCAAAAAGATCGACTGAACAAAGAAATTATGTAATAATAACGATAATGACAAGGGGTACAGATCTTTCAGCGATTACGGGATCAAACAAAGGGATTTGCAAATAGAAGTGCTAACGCTACAACTAGTCCATAAATAGTTAGAGCTTCCATAAAAGCTAAACTTAACAGTAAGGTACCTCGTATTTTACCCTCTGCTTCTGGTTGTCTCGCAATACCCTCTACGGCTTGGCCCGCAGCAGTGCCTTGACCAACACCAGGTCCGATAGAAGCGAGGCCTACAGCTAATCCAGCAGCAATAACGGAAGCAGCAGGAATCAAGGGATTCATGGTAATCTCCTCTTACTAAGGTTGAGAAATGGTTAATAGTGCGGCAATTTCATCTATTGACTGCTCACCAATAGTTCAATTATATAACAATTCAGCTGGAACGACTAAGAACTCGAGGTGTTCCTTATTCAAATATCAAAGTGATTATATCCTCGAAGGAGGAAAACTTTTTTTTTTTTTTTTATATTTGCGCTACCCCTATACAAATATTTCTTCTTATATCCAAAATAGACGCAGATTTTTATTCACTAAAGGAATGTAATGTACCGTCTCGATAAGTAATTCTATATCACATCCCTATATGAGATCTTAATCATTCGTATCACGTATACATGGATAGATATCTATTTATATATATATAAATAGATAGATTTGACCAATTAATGGAATTAGTAGTTCACTGATCATAATTCTTATTACTATGACCGAGCAATCGAATCTTCAATTGACCGGGTATACAGGTATAACAAGAATAAAAAGAACAGGGATATATATATATATCATTGAAAGCGAAATCCTATAAAAAATTATACCAAAGAACATTCCGCATCACTTTCGCTCTTAACATACATCTTGAGTTATCTATAGGTTAGGGCGAGATTCGTAAAATCTTCTGTCCGATCGGAAAGTGATTTAATGATGACCCTCCATAGATTCACCTATATAAGCTGCGGCTAAAGTTGCAAAGATCAGAGCTTGAATAGCGCTTGTAAATAATCCCAGAAACATCACAGGTATAGGAACCACCAGAGGTACTAGAGAAACAAGAACAGCAACTACCAGTTCGTCAGCTAATATATTACCAAAAAGTCGAAAACTAAGTGATAAGGGTTTCGTGAAATCCTCTAATATATTGATCGGTAAAAGTACTGGGGTTGGTTGAATATATTTACCAAAATAACCTAACCCCTTTTTTGCAAGACCTGCATAGAAATATGCTACTGACGTGAGCAAAGCTAAAGCAACAGTAGTATTAATATCATTTGTAGGTGCAGCTAGCTCCCCATGAGGTAATTGGATTATTTTCCAGGGGAGAAGAGCACCTGACCAGTTAGAAACAAGAATAAATAAGAACATAGTTCCGATAAAAGGGACCCAGGGGCCATATTCTTCTTCCCCAATCTGAGTTCTGGTCAGGTCCCGGACAAATCCAAGGACATATTCAACAAAATTTTGACCACCAGTCGGAATGGTTTGTGGATCTCGAACAGCTATAGTAGCTGAACCTAATAAGACAGCAATTACAACCCAGGAAGTTATAAGCACCTGTGCATGAACTTTAAAACCCCCGATTTGCCAATAGAAATGTTGACCTACTTCCACACCGGATATCTCGTAGAAATGATTTAGTGTGTCAATAGAAGATTGTACAATATCCATATTACCCCTTACAAAGATTAACTTCAATAAGAAATGATTTTGGTTGAATGACCAATTTCTCAATTACCTCACTTTCATCAAAGATATTGGCCACGAAAAATGGAATGGTCATTTAAATAAGAATATTTATGGTGATTTTAATATATTCCCTGAGATTTGGGAATAGTAGCCGACCCAATAAATTCGCTCTTGCGAGACCTAGAAATAGTAGCCAACTCAGTCAATACCCAGATCCCGGGTTTTTAGAACGAGGAATTAACTTTTCATTGATTCACCTTTCATAGAGCTATAATGACCTTCGCAGATTGATGACGTTAATTTGTTCAAGATCAATCGGATTGAAGCTCTAGCATCATCATTGGCTGGAATTGGGATATCCGTGAGATCTGGATCACAATCCGTATCAACTAAGCAAATTGTCGGGATACCTAAAGTTATGCATTCCCCAATAGCAGTGGATTCTTCTTGTTGATCGGCAATTATTACGATATCGGGCAAACTTGTCATGTATTTAATCCCACCTAAATATTTCTGCAATTGAGCTAATTGTCTCTTGAGCATTGCTGCCTCTTTCTTTGGAAGTCGATTGGATTGTCCCGTATCTTGTTCTTTCTTCAAATCTTTGAACTTCCGGGGTCTCGTTCCTGTAGTGGACCAATTGGTTAACATACCACCAAGCCATTTTTTATTTACATAATGACATCGAGCTTTTATAGCAGCTGATGCTACTGAATCAGCTGCTTGATATTTTGTACCAACTATCGGGAATTGTTTTCCTTTACCTGCTGCATCGAACACTAAATCACAAGCTTCTGATAAAAAGCGAGCAGTTCGAGTCAGATTTATAATATGAATACCTCTGCGCTCTGTAAAAATGTAAGGCGCCATTCTGGGATTCCATTTCCTAGCTTGATGACCGAAATGAACTCCTGCTTCCATCATCTCTTCCAAATTGATGTTCCAATATCTCTTTGTCATTTCTCCCCCCCCCCCTTTTTTTCTCTCGAAAGAACGAAATACCATGGGCTTAAACATGGAATTATTCCGACAGAATTGATTGCATTTCAGAGATCGCCTGTTCGTATCATATATGGTGCGAGTTATTCATTCTATCGAGCTATTCATTTCATACTCTTATTATATGATCAATATAACAATAAATTTGGTTATCAGCACTATTTCCGTCCGCATAATGGTTGTTCAATGTATTGTGAGAATTCCTCCTAATGGGGAAGGGAAAACAGATACTTTTTCATGATGAAAGAAAATATCTTTCACTTTGCCACTAAATATCTCATTATTTTCCGTTCTCGGATCAATTTCGTTCCGTTCCCCTGAATGGTAAATAGATTGTTTGAATCCGGTACCGGCAGGTACTATCCCCCCCAGAATGACATTCTCTTTCAAACCTTTCAACCAATCAATACGACCTTGGAGAGCAGCTCTGGCCAAGACCCGAGCAGTTTCTTGAAAACTCGCTTCTGATATAAAACTTTGAGTATCCAAAGATGCTCTTGTTGCTCCCAATAACATAGTTCGATAGTAGGTCGCCTCTTCCAGGGCCCGATCCATTCTTTGTGCTCGCGATAATTCGATTAGTTCCCCGGGTAAAAAAACATCAGCCATTCCATCTCCCGAAATTAACACTTTCGATGTCATTTGGCGTACAATAATCTCTATATGCTTATCAGAAATTTGCACTCCTTGGGATCGGTAAACCCTTTGAATCTGATTGACCAAATGAATTCTACTTTGTTCCATGGTTATCTTAGAACTGATGAACGACCCCCAGGGGCTCCCGAGAGATCTCGTCATATCTCTGTTCCAATCCTCAAAACTTTTTTCTAGATTCATCGATATTGAATTAATAGAACGAGCCTCTGACAATTGTTCAACCTTAGGAAGACCCTGAATTATATCACCAGATTTGAATCTTTCATATATCAATGTTATCAATGTATCTCCCTCGTTAATAATTTCTCCATAATGACCATGAACAGTTGCTCTTCGAGTAGCCAAATAGAGCTCAGCTAATCTAATTACTAAGGATTCCTCATGAACGGCTATAATTTGACCAGATCCGGGGAGTGGTTCATCCTCAGATATACGTACACTTTCACGAATCAATTGTCCAAGGCTAACTACTGGAAATGGGTTTTCGTAAAATTTAGATAAGAGAAAGCACCTATTTGAATTGAATAGATCAGAAATGATGTTCCTGCATGGACCAAAATTAGAAACTACCGTATTTTCGTCCATAAAATACCATTTTGGTACTCGGAGAGTATTTTCGGAATTGCCAAAAATAGGCTGTTCCTTTAATGAAATATTATAATACTTATTATAAGTTATCGAATGGGAAGACGGAGAACGGTTAGCAATACTATGTAAGTTACCCAAGAAACCCGACAATTCAATGATTTGCATCATGGAATCATCTTGAATTGATCTATTTACCATATCATAATGTTTAGATCCCTTGGATAAAACGATTCGGGAACAATCGGATGGTGACAGAACCATAAGAGATCCACCTTCTTCCCTTTCATTAGGTAATGCACGGATAGTCCCTTGATGCTGACTAAGTAATTGACTCTCCTCATTGGAAGAAATGGGATTAGCGTGATCCAATTTGTTATGAAACATAGATTTTGAACCTGCTGTATTCTTCCTTTTTCCCATATACAAGATGGGGTATTTCGCCAAGCTAATTTGAAGAAAATTTCTAACGATCCCATTTGTTCTTACTTCAGTAAGAGAGGCATAAGCCTCTTCCATAGAATCTTTTTGCTCCCAATCCAATACTAAATAAGTTCGAACCAATTGAATACTTATGTCATTAATTACTTGGATTCGTTCACCATCTCCATAGAGAAGAAAATTACCAACTCGAACTTGCAAGTTGTCCCCTTCCCTCAATAGATCTAGGGAAAGGGGTGCTGTTATATCTGGCCCATCAGGTATTCCATATTCCACGACGGGTCGGACCGGAACAAAAGGCTTTTCCTTAGGAGGTATGATCCATTGTAAATAGATCCAATTTTCAGATTGGAATTCATCAAAAAGAATCTTTCCCGGTGGTATCAAAGTGCCGTTGTGCCGAGATATTCCATGTATCTCCCCGGGAAAATAAATATCTCCGGGCAATATTCTCATTTCGATCTTTTTTTTAATTCTTACTATCCGAACTAATCCACCTACTTGGCTCTCAATATCGCAAGTGATTTGTGTACCTGCTCGAATAATACTATTGTTTTGTACCATTATAGACGAAGATTCATATAGGATATGCACTTCTTCGGGGATGAAAAGAAAGCGACCTCCTTTCATTTTATCTTTCGATCTGAATCCTCTTGCTCTTTGATCTCCGAGGTAATTCTCTTTATTGCCGATCGAATCGACCTTTATAGTCCCATATTTGATAATTCCTGAACTATTTATTCTGTATCGAGGGTCATCCAAAACAGCAAAAATGTCATTTCTCTGTGAAATACCATTTCTGGATATTTTAATAATAAGATTGGGACGAGATATTACCTTATTTCCCCGTTCTTTATCGTATCGCAATGGGACGAAGAATCTATTTCTTTGCTTTTTCCCTGAAATATTGAAATTATCAGAAGAAATGGTAGAATAGATAGAATCCCAATGCTCGTTGGATATGACCCGATCAATTTCTGAATAACTGGAGATTTGTTCTTCTTTTCCATAAAAGTTCGAGTCAACTGATTTGTGTTTCATTCGATCTTGATTCACCGAATAATCCGGAAGTAATTCATGTTTGGCAAGAGGAAGTTGAACATTTACTTGATCTTGATCCTTATGAAATGGAAAGGATACCGCGCTGGATCCGTGTATACCCTCCGATAATACCCATAAATGACTTGTCCTGAGTATGAGATGAACATTACCCTGTACATATTCAGGTGCATGACACACATTGGTACTCCAGTGCATTTCTCCCTCTAGGTTAGAATAGATATGTTTCCGAACTTTCTCTTTCGAAGGAGATGTTCTAGCATGAACTTCGGCAATAATTTGTTCCGATTCCACATATTGATTATTCTGAACCAAAAGCAAACTTTGTGGTGAAATAGTTAAGTCATGTACCTGATCTTGACCATCAAGAGTGATGGATAAGTTATTATGGCACATAAAAGCAGGATGCCCATGACGTGTACGCGTGGGATAAACCAAATTTTCATCGAATTCAATTTTTCCGTTGAAAGGAGCTCGTACATGTTCTGCAATATCACCTGTAAATACCCCACCGGTATGAAAAGTCCTTAGTGTTAGTTGAGTTCCTGGCTCTCCAATTGATTGGCCCGCAATGATGCCTACTGCTTCTCCTAATTCGATCAAGTTACCATGAGTAGGACTACGACCATAGCATAATCGGCAGATCCGAGATAGACTCTTGCAAGTCGAAGGGGTTCGTATATAGATTGGTTGTGCTCGAAGGGTTATTAATTGATGGGCAAGTCCAACCCCAATATCTTGATTACGCGTGGCAATGCATCTCATATCTATATATACATCGTCCGCTAACACGCGACCAATTAGTGTTTGTAGAACAATTCGATTCTTGATCCTCTCTCGACCTTGAATGAGATTGACAAAAATACCTTGGATAGTACCACAATCTGTTTTACGTACAACGATGTGTTGAACCACCTCAACAAGTCTACGCGTGAGGTATCCGGCATCCGATGTTCGTACAGCAGTATCCACAACCCCTTTACGAGCGCCATAACAGGAAATGATATATTCTGTTAAAGAAAGTCCTTCGCGGAAATTACTTTGAATGGGTAAATCAACGATTTGTCCTTGAGGATCTGACACTAATCCTCTCATACCTACTAATTGGTGAACCTGAGATGTACTTCCTCTGGATCCTGAGAATGACATCATATGTACTGGATTAAAAGGATCGGTCATCCTGAAATTAGGATTCATTTCTTGTCTCAAATATTCACTTGTAGCATACCATGTCTCAATTGATTGACGTAATTTTTCCACTGCATGTACATTCCCATAATGATGATGTTTTTCCGAAATAGAACCTTGTTGTTCCGCATCTTGGACGAGCCATCCCTTGGAAGGTGCTGTTAGAAGATCATCAATTCCTAATGAAATAGCCGCATCAGTAGCTCGTTGGAAACCTGAAGTCTTAAGTTGATCCGAAATATTTGATGTATATGTCATTCCGAAGTGATTTATTAATCTGCTAATAAGTTGTTTCATGGCAGTTTTATCCATCGCTTCATTATGAAAGAGCAATTTAGCCCGTTCTGCCATAGGGAAAAACCTCCGCATTTTCGTAAGCAAGATCCAACAATGGGTTCGAGCCAGTTATCCTAGGGCTTCCTCAATTTTGATTTCCGCATGAACGAGATGATTATGGGACTAAAAACATTATATTATGATAGCTGGTAGCGATTTATTCGGGTGTTCAGAAGCCCGAGAGAAGCCTTGTATGGCTTCTTCTATTTCTCGATCGAAACGAATACGACCAACAGTTGTCCGAATGTATATACTGAGTATTTCTCCTACTTCATTTTTTCCTATTCGGTAATGTTCATAAATTTCATGGAAGATACCCAAAGATTCATATTGAACCTCGATAGGGGCTTCTCGATCTACTGAGGTAATAATACGTAAACCTACCCCCCACCGAAGCCATAAAGGGCTGTCTAATTCAATTCGTTTTTGCCAATGAGCCCCGAGCGCATCATCATAACTATAAAAAGAAGGTTTTTTACAGGAAAAGATCTTATATTTAGAGTAATATGGGTGGTACCTATTTCCATAAATACCTTGATTATTTCCGACCGTTAATATATAAAGTCCAAGAAGCATATCTTGAGTTGGTACGGAAATGGGATCTCCAATAGCTGGAGACAATAGATTTGTATGAGAAAACATAAGTAAACGAGCTTCTGCTTGAGCCTCCAGAGATAAAGGTACATGAACAGCCATCTGATCCCCGTCGGAGTCCGCATTAAATCCCCCACAAACCAATGGATGTAAACGAATGGCACGCCCTTCTACTAAAATAGGTTGAAATGCTTGTATACCTAATCTGTGCAAGGTGGGTGCTCGATTTAACGATACAGGGTGTCCTTGCATAACTCCTTGAAGTACCTCCCATACAATGGGTTCTTTATCTCGAATTATACTTTTCGCAGCCCTTAAGTTGGGAGCAAAATGTCGTCTAATTAGACCACGAATTACAAATGCTTGAAAAAGCTCTATTGCTATCTCTCGGGGTAATCCACATTGATGTAATGGAAGGGAGGGGCCCACCACAATGACAGAACGACCTGAATAATCAACTCGTTTACCAAGTAAATTTTCACGAGATCTTCCTTCTTTGCCTTCGATTACATCTGAAAACGATTTATAAGGTCTATCATGACTGTCTCTCATTGGTTGTCCACGAATGCCATTATCTAGAAGTGCATCTACGGCTTCCTGGACCAATTTTTTTTGACAAATAACTAATCCCCCTGGCGTAGATCTACTTCTTGCTAATAGATCGGTAAGAGTATTATTCCGATAGATAACTCTCCGATAAAGTTCATTTGGATCTGAAGTGATCAGTTCACCTCCACCTAATTGAACGATTGGCCTCAGTTCAGGAGGAAGAACTGGCAATGGGCATAAAACCATCCATTCTGGTTCTATATCTGTTTGGAGGAAATGTTTAGCTAATTTCATGCGTCTAACCGAAAAATCCTTTCTTCTTTGAATTTTTCTATCTCCCCATCCATTTCCGGCCGATTTCTGTTTCCCCAATCTCTTCCATTCCATATATGAACGATCCATCAGAATTTGCAGATTCAGACCAGCTAGTTGTTCCCTGATAGCATCTCCTCCAGTAGCTATTTCTCTATGTCGAAATGCCCCAAAGCCCCGAGCAGAAAAATAATGAGGGATAATATCCCTCCAGGATTGAATTTCATATTTGAATGGACCCCGTGATCGTAATGAAGTTGGTTTGTTAGCTATGGGCCTAGCAATAAAAAGATTGAGATAGGTTATTTCCCCCCCCCTCGGAATCGGACGTGAAAGTTTTCTCTCATCCGGCTCAAGCAGCTGTACCGGAACGGAAAGTTCTTTGAAGAAGAACTCCTTTTGCTCCGGAAAAAGGACCAAATAGCTACTCTTTACTCAAGTTCCAAGTGGAATTTTTCCTCTACTCCTCTATCGTATTACGGCATAAAGATGGAATTATTGAGTAGTCTCCTTTCCCCCCAACGATACATTTCGGAAATACCTCCGATTCATTTGAATTTGAGACTCATGAGGGATTTACTTGTCTGTATCTCGTTCCATTTGATCCTTTAGGTCCTTGCTCTACTTCGATGGTTGCAATGCTATTTGAAGCATATATGCGATGAATAGACTCCTACAGCCATATCTGATTTAATTGGTCCGGAATACATTGATTCAGGGATGATCAAAATGAAAGAGAATGACTCTTGAATTCCATTATACGAAAGAAAAGAAGTGTTTTTCACGAAGTCTAATAGCAATTTAATATGGAATATATAAACCCTGGACCCATTCCTCTTTCTCAACATCTCTTCTAGATGCTTGTGATTCTGAGCTTCATACTATTTCTCCTGAGAGACATGTCAGAGCTAAAGGCATCCCAATGAGATTGAATAGGATGACAGTTCCTTATTCCGGATCTGCAGAATCGGAATTTGTGATCAAGTCGCACATCGCAATATACTGGGCCTTCTGATTCTTTGAGAGGTTTGGCTAATAGATTCGCAATATAACTGGGAAGGCGTTTTGAATACCATACGTGAACCACTGGACATGCCAGTTCGATGTATCCCATTCGATATCTTCGAATTCGAGAATCAACAAATTCAACTCCGCATTGTTCACAAAATTTTGAGTTTTCTTTTTCATTTCCGATCACTCGAGAATTTCCACAAGCACAAACTCCACTTTTGATAGGTCCAAAGATTCTTTCACAGAACGATCCATCTTTTTCTGGTTCATTGGTTTTATAATGTAAAGTATAGGGTTTAGTCACCTGTCCAACTATCCTTCCATTAGGTAAAATTCTCTTGGACCAAGCACAGATTTGTTCAGGAGAAGCTAATCCAATTCGAAGCTGTTGATGCTTATCCCGGTCGATCATAAAAAAAAGATTCTGATTCATTTTGATTAAACTTCCTTCCTATCTATCTGAAAGTCGTTTTCATATATAATAGCATGATCCAATTCTGGAGCTAAAGATCGTAGTTCTCGAACGAGCAATCGAAAAGATTCTGGAGCAGTACCAGGTCTAGGTATTGGTCCTCCAGTGATAATGGCACCAAGTACTTCATGACGAGCTCCAATATGGTCAGATTTAAGAGTAAGCATCTCTTGCAGAATATAAGCAACACCAAAACCTTCTAGAGCCCAAACTTCCATTTCTCCTACTCGTTGCCCTCCCCGTTTGGATTTTCCTCTAAGAGGTTGTTGTGTAACAAGTGCATAAGGTCCACTGGAACGTGCATGGATTTTATCATCAACCTGATGAATTAATTTCGGCATATAAGCTTTTCCTGTTGTAACAGGTTGTTCAAAAGTATCTCCTGTTCTTCCATCAATTAACCTATTTTTACCGGGATGATTAGGTTCAAATACCCATGGATTAGCTGTTCGCTCACTAGCTCCATAGAGCTCAGGAAACACTGGTTTTCTCGAAGCTTCTCGCTCGTATCTTTCGTCAAAAGGTGTTATTCTATAATGTCTGTTCATCAAGTTCCCTGCTAAACCGGGCAAACATTCAAAGATCTGTCCTACATTCATTCGTGAAAGTACCCCTAATGGGTTTAATACCATATCAACTGATGTTCCGTCTTGCAAATAAGGCATATCTTGTCTAGGCAAAATCTTCGAAATAATACCTTTATTACCATGCCTTCCGGCTACTTTATCGCCCACTTGTATTTTACGTTTCTGTAAGATATATACGTGGACCACTTCTGCATTATCACCAAAATTCTCTTCTTTATGGATCCATCTCACATCAATAACCCGGCCTCTTCCACCTATGGGTACTCTGAGACAACTTTCCCTTGCGGTAGACACTTGAATACCAAATATGGCTTGTAATAATCTTCCTTCCGGGGCACGCAATGATTCTTCTGCTGGTTGAGGTGTTAATTTACCCACTAGAACATCACCTGTTTCTACCCAAGATCCTAGCATTACAAGGCCATTTCCATCTAGATGACGGAGTAAATGAGCATCTAAATGAGGTATTTCTTTAGTGATTCTCTCAGGACCCTGGCTTGTCATACAAGTTACAATTCCATATCTTTCGATATGTAAAGAGGTATAGATATCTTCATATACCAGACGTTCACTAATGAGTATTGCGTCTTCAAAATTGTATCCTTCCCATGGCATATGAGCTACTAATATGTTTTTTCCCAAAGAGAGTTCTCCCCCTACTGTAGCTGCACCGTCCGCCAGAATTTGTCCTTTCTTCACATATTCCCCTCGGCGAACCCTAGGTTTTTGATGCATACAAGTATTGTTATTAGAACGTTGATATGTAACCAATTCTGTTCCTACAGTGTCTCCATCAACCGATGAAGTGATTTTTCCAGCATCGATATACGTGATCCTTCCCCCTTGTGTGGCTATAGCTGCACTTCCTGAATCTGGAGCTGCTTGACCTTCTAATCCAGTTCCGACAATACATTTCTCAGGTTGGAAAAGTGGAACTGCTTGACGCTGCATATTCGAACCCATTAAAGCGCGATTCGCATCATTATGCTCGAGAAAAGGAATGAGGGAAACTCCAACGGAGAAATATTGGAAAGGAAAGATACTTCGAAAATGGATTTGTTCCCATGCAATAGCTAAGAATTCTTGTCGATATCGAGCTGGAGTAACTTGTTCCTCTCGAATCCCTTGATTTAACGCCAAATAATTTCCTGTGGCTATCCGATAGTATTCATCTTCTCCCGATGATAGATAAACCATATGTTCTTCTTCCGATCTCTCAGAGATTTTATGGAATGGACTTTGTAAAGAGCCGCAATGACCAATCCTTGCACGAATAGCTAATGATGCAACAAGTCCAGCATTCATTCCTTCGGACGTCTCAATCGGACAAATACGCCCATAATGACTAGGATGAATATCCCGTATTCGAGAACTAGCAGTTCGCCCCGTCAATCCTCCGGGACCCAAATAACTTAATTTTCGCCTATGAACTATTTCTGTCAATGGATTAGTTTGATCCAAAAATTGGGATAAGGGGTGTGAGCCGAAAAAATCCTGAAAAGTAGTTGTTAATGGAGTTGAAGTTACCAAGTTATTAGGAGTTGGTAAACATTTGCGCTTAGTTGCTCTGCGTATAGTTCTTCGAACTGCATTTTCCAAACGACCTAGAGCTAATCCGAATTGATTTTGTAATAAATCTGCTACAGAACGAATACGCCGATTTTTTAGATGATCCATATCATCAAGTGTACCCATTCCAAATTTAACTCTGATCGAGTAATCCACAGCAGCCAATACATCTTGCGGTAATGAAAAAATCTCGTTCTCGGGTATATCAAGATTCAGTTTTTGGTTCGGATTTCGTCGACCAATCTTCCCTAATTCACATCTTTGTTGGAGAAATTTTTTTCGTAATTCTTTACATAGAGACTCGGAAAAGACCAAATCGCCACTTACGCAATAGAGTTTCTTATAGAACTCCGAAATGGCATTTTTCTTCGACCGAAGATATTCCTTTTGTTCTTGTCTCTCGGTCAGGAGAGATAAGAATATTTTTGGATAGCAAACATTGTCTAGAATCTCTCCGAGATTTGAACCCATAGCTGATAGTAGAATTGGAATAGATATTTTTCGTTTTTTGCTCACACGAGCCCATATCCTTGTTTTTCCGTCAATCTCTAATTTTGATCTTCCTCCCCAATCTGAAATTATAGTGCTGGTATATAGAGTGATTCCACTCTGATCTGGTTCCGAACTGTAATAAATACCGGGACTTCGTAATATTTGATTGACCACGATTCTGGAAATTCCATTTACTACAAAGGTTCCTTGAGAGTTCATTAAGGGAAGATTTCCAATAAGTACAGTTTGTTTCTGTATCTTTCTACTATTCCTCTGAATCAATCTTGCTGGTACATATAATTCAGAGGAATATGTAAGGGACTGATATACAGCATTTCTCTCTTTGATCAGGGGTTCTGCTAATTCATATTTATTTCCAAATAGTTGAGATTCAATTTCTTGATCTGTATCCTCAATTTTCGGAAAATTCTGAAGTTCCTCGATTAAGCCTTGATCAATGAAACGACAGAATCCTTCGAATTGTATTTTCCCAAATTCAGGGATTGTAGACGTTCCCTTATTTTCATCTAATAGCATTGGAAGTTTCCCGTCCATAAAAAGAACCTATTTCGTTATTCCTTATTGATCCATAAGAATCAATCCGACGAAAATGTATATCTCGTTCGCTATATCCCGTGAAATTCTACCTATATCCAGATATACGTATAATTGAATAGAGGAAAGGTCCTTTGATACTCCCATTTACTTGAAACGGAGATATGAACAAATGGATCAAACCATTATTAAGTGTTAGAACAAGATTGATTTGAACACTTATCAAATGTTATAATGAGATTGAATAACGAAGAAAGGATCTGATATATTTCCTTGGTGGTTGACTTTAGCACCTGTTCAATGTTATAATGAGATTGAATGACGAAGAAAGGATATGATACATTTCCTTGGTGGTTGACTTTAGCACCTGTTCAATGTTATAATGAGATTGAATGAGAAATAGTATTTGATCTTTCTATTACATTTCCATAATGGTTCGGCGACATAGCCAAGTGGTAAGGCAGAGGACTGCAAATCCTTTATCCCCAGTTCAAATCCGGGTGTCGCCTGGTTAGGTGGAGAGAGCGAAAGAGAAGGAAGAGTTTGGATTTCCATTATATCACCTCTGGAGACAACTTAAGCTGCTCCATATTCCCAATGTGGCCCATCGCCTTTTGATCCTGTCATAAATAGACGAACCTGTGGGAATAAGGGAAGTTTATAGAAACTTGTTCCGAAGAACAAGTGAATCTATGGATCTCTCAGAGAGACTCGTCAACAACGTTTGGAATGGAAAGGATCTAATTTCGACTTTGCGTTATTGTGATTAGTTCCCTTATCATCAGTGATCGATAATGGAATAATTTTTTTGTAAATAGAGAACACAATTCGTATGGATATAGTCAGTATCGCTTGGGCTGCTCTAATGGTAGTTTTTACATTCTCCCTTTCACTCGTGGTATGGGGAAGAAGTGGACTCTAAGAATCTAATGCAATTCTCAATCAATCGTTTTGTTCCAAATCATTCAATAATGAAAATATCTTCGATTTCGTAAGGACCTAGTAATATTGAGTTCTTCCTATCCCGAAAATTTAATATTCGTTCTATAGAACGATTTTTTCTTCTTTTATAGAACTATTTTCCCTTTCTTTCCGCAAGGGATATGCATAATAGAATCAATTTCTTACCCTTTTCCTATGAGAAATTGGATTCTTCCTCAATCTCAAGTTTTGATGAACTAGTTCTTCTCTCAAATGAACCGAGAATCTCGTTCTCTCCAATCAATTTCTTTTCGAAATGAAAAGATCGATTGGGTTGATTTCGGATGTGCCTGTCCTATCCTCTTTTTGTGATATATCCAGGATCTTTATACTTAGGCTCATGTCAGACTCGGTCGGTTCTACCTATCCATGTTCTACAGAGAGGGCAGGAATCAAAACCAAAAACGTATGAATTAGTCTACATTTTCCTCAGATAATTTCAAATTGATCTAATTTGATACAGATCTGTTCTCGGATAAATATGGAGCATATTGAGCTATCTTAACCATAGATTCCTTTTCCATATGAATGATTTTTATCATGCCATTTCAAGTTCCATATTCACTATGCCCGCCCCATAGAAGTATATTAAACTTCGATCCAAAACGATATTTTTAAAGTACGTTCAGAATCAAATCTCTGCCCTGTATCTATTAGGTCTCTATTTTTAAAGGGCATATAGAAGTCTACCTATTGCGATTAGCCCTGTCTCTGCTACGGCACCAGGTCTTAATCCTATATATATATATATATATATATTAGAGGGTATAGAATGTAGTATTTCTATCTAAAATAGAGAATTTTTCCCATAGGGACAAATGCTATTCAGATATATCCATAGATATAGATATATATGCAATGCGGAATAGGTAGTACGAAAGAAAGGGCTATATAGCCCTTTCTTTCGTACTACCTATTCTCAGAATCAATTTCTACCCCGTGATAGAATTGATAAATACAACTTATCGCCTATTACTTATCATCTATTTAAGATTAAGGATTTGGATCCTTTCAATTTATCTAGTCATGAGTAAAAACTAAAATTCGGTATGAATCAATTGCTTTCACTGACTGTTTTTACGTAAATGATAAGTAGAAAAGCAGTAGGAACTGAAATGAACAGTACAATAGCGATAAATGCGAGAATATTTACTTCCGTGATCTTATCATTTTCACTTCGTTCTACAATAACTCGAGATTTGATCTCATAAAGATGATGAATCCCTTTTAAGGATCCATAAATGTGATTGATTGAATCCCTGGAGTATGAGATTGGACGAATAGAATCAATTTGAATAGCAAAATCTGATGGATCTAATGAATTACTCAATGGAAATGAGTATAACATAATATGATCCTTTATTCATACCGGATCCAGTAATTCGATTCCCAATCGATCATATTTGTCCCACTCAACTCATATAGTCACATTTATCGCCTTACTTATGCAATAAGATTTTGCCACTAATACAGATTCTATTGGACATAGGCCTAAGCGTTACAGATATGGTAGGGATATGAGGGAAGAATCACCCTGAACGGGTGAAGTTAATGATAATCCAAATTGCTATTCGGAAGACAGAAAAGTAGGATAAAGACCGATTCGATGAATAGTATTAAGAATCTCATATTCTGATCAATTTCCTATTTTGATAGAACCAATTGGGTAGGGAAAACCCTACATCATTAGAGAGAGTACATCTTTATCAGTACCCCGTATGTCCCAATATGAGATGTATATATGGAGAATCGATCCTACGGATCGAGGAAATGAACAAGGATGGATCGGACAGTTCTCCCGATTCGAGTAGGAGAGATGCCCAAAATTGCACTAATTCCCCATGACAAAGAAATGATAGTTCAAATTTTATCCGGGGGGATAACCCATGACCCAGGAACTATAAAAACTATTTTGAATAGTAAGTCCAAGGATCATTCAATTCTTACATGAGAATTCTTAAAAATTGCAGTGTTCAAGGATCTATGATATGGCTGGTCATGAGAAAAAGATACTAGCGAGTGTGGAATAATAACAATATTATACATGTCTTTTAGAATGAACAGGAAAGAGATGGAGGGGTGTATACTGGGTATCATCAGGAATGATCTAGAGGGACCGACCTCCACGAGATTATTACTTGGGAAGACTACCTCTGTGTTCCTCTCAGATCTCTCTATACTCCCACGAATATCTGTTCAGAGAATGAAATATTTCATGAGGTAAATAGGTGTTTGTGTTGTCACAAATCACCATGAGAATGAAATGTTCTTACCAAAATGGTTACAGAATTAGAGAATCCATTCTGGATTTGATGGATATCTATCCACATCTATATCTACATAGATGTCTATAGACATGGATGAATATGGGTTTTTTTTCTACCGCAAAATGCGTTTACCCCCATTCTTTTTTTATTCTTCTTCAGATGATTTAGAAGAGTAATTGATCAACTTATTGGATCGGGACTGACGGGACTCGAACCCGCAACTTCCGTCTTGACAGGACGGTACTCTGACCAATTGAACTACAATCCCAATAGGTGCACAGTACAGTACATTTACTATCAGATTCTTAATACAGATTAGATTAGTGCCAGATCAATGAAAGATCTGATCTTTCTCTTTCTCTTCCTTCTATTATCCCTTTTCCTTTCATTTTAAAAATACCCATTCGTTCTGTTCCATATCCATATAGATATATACACATATCTATATAACACATATCTATATAAAGATATAGACAGATCGGGGATTCAATAACCAGTTACCTTTCCATCAATATCGAAGATTGACATGAATATTTCATATCGATGATGGGTTGGTAAAGTTGGCATTGGGTCGAGCTGGATTTGAACCAGCGTAGGCATATTGCCAACGAATTTACAGTCCGTCCTCATTAACCACTCGGGCATCGACCCAGGAACAATGAATTGAAAGTGTTTGGAATACCAAATAAGTATTCCTGGAGAAAGATTCCCATAGTACCCCTAGGGGAAGTCGAATCCCCGCTGCCTCCTTGAAAGAGAGATGTCCTGGGCCACTAGACGATAGGGGCCTGCCTATCGTCATAATAGGCAAATTTCTGTGAAATTGTCAATAGTATGGCCCGAAGAATTTTTTCTATGCCAGTGGTTTTATATCATTATTGTATTGCTCGTTCGTGAACTCCCACATGTATTACGAAATAGATAATTATCACGAAATAGAGAATCCACCCGGTAAGGTTTTATAGATACCAACAGGAAATGGTCACAACCCCATTTGTGAATTCGATTTTCAAATTTGATTACTTATTCGTGTTTGCGCAAGGCCACCTATACATTCCGTTGAACAACGATAGGTAATATTTAGGAGATGTTCCTTCTACCAATATTGCGTTCTTCATATAAGATAAGGACCCCCCGACTAATTTGCGGAATCGAAGAATATTCATATTGGTTCTGAGAAAAAAAAGTAAGTGAATCTGACCCATTAAGTTAGGGATGTATCAGCTACTCTGATACCGAGATTTGATGGAGATTATGAAAGTGGATCTTTTCGTTGAATTATCCAAAATTGATCGATATTATCGATCGAACTCGCTTATTCAGCTATCGAATGTTTCGTCGAATTAATCGTTATTATCTTCTCTCCCCGGAAAGGGATGAATATGGGAGTGTATTCTGAATCACAGACAAAATGGAATTCCCTTTCTCTTTAACTCTAGGAATAGGTTGATCCATATGTATATAATAGAATCTATATACGAATGTTGAATTCTATCTCGATATATCAAACATTCCCATATTAACGATTTCCCTTTGCTTATTCCACCAATGAGAAATAGATCGAAATTAAGATATAGAGAGAAGAGAAAGAAAAAAAAAAAAAAAAAAGAAAGGAACTTTGAACTTTTCTATTACAATGGTAAAATAGATAAGTATCCTTTTTCTCCTCGAAGAGAAGGAAAAGGACAAATCTTAGGAATTATTTCCTTTCGTTCTATGGGTTAGAAAAGCATTTACTCCTTCTTGTTCTTGTAAATTCATTCGTATCGGACGAAGATATAGCAATAAGAATATACATAAAGATTGATGGGATCGATAGAAATACTCTTATTGATTTTTCCATAAGATCTTGGAGAGGGTTAAAGAATGAATAATAAATTCAATATTTCAAATATTGAATGGAATAGAGATTGAGAATAGAATCTGATAAAGAACTGAGGGGAAAAGAAAAGCTCACCTGCCTCCGTTATTTCATTGATGTTACTTGATTATTCGAAGATCAGATAGGAACTTAATATGAAAAACTTGGAATCGAGCTATCATGCATTTACCTATATTGGATTGGTTTGGTTCAATGAAAGTGAAATATGTGTGCCAACAATAAATCTTCGGAACCGAATCTTTTGGGAGGGATGATGGATAATCTGTTGTCCGTAGATGATCAAACCATCGTATACCTTTTGATGATATAGGGTGCTCGGAAATGGTCGAAATAGTTCAATAGGAGGATCACTATGACTGTAGCTCTTGGAAAGTCTTCCAAAGAAGAAAAAAATTTATTTGATATTGCGGATGACTGGCTACGTAGGGACCGTTTCGTTTTTGTGGGTTGGTCTGGTCTATTGCTCTTTCCTTGTGCCTATTTTGCCCTAGGTGGATGGTTCACGGGTACAACCTTTGTAACTTCATGGTATACTCATGGATTGGCCAGTTCTTATTTGGAGGGCTGTAATTTTTTGACCGCCGCAGTTTCTACTCCTGCTAATAGTTTAGCACATTCCCTGCTGCTATTATGGGGTCCTGAAGCACAAGGAGATTTTACTCGTTGGTGTCAATTAGGTGGTCTATGGACTTTCGTTGCTTTTCATGGTGGTTTTGGTCTAATAGGCTTCATGCTACGCCAATTCGAACTTGCTCGATCTGTACAATTGCGACCTTATAATGCAATTGCATTCTCTGCTCCAATTGCTGTTTTTGTTTCCGTATTCCTGATCTATCCATTGGGCCAGTCTGGTTGGTTTTTTGCACCTAGTTTTGGCGTAGCAGCTATCTTTCGATTTATCCTCTTCTTTCAAGGGTTTCATAATTGGACCTTGAACCCATTTCATATGATGGGAGTTGCCGGAGTATTGGGTGCTGCTCTTCTATGTGCTATTCATGGTGCTACTGTGGAAAATACTTTATTTGAAGATGGTGATGGTGCAAATACGTTCCGTGCTTTTAACCCAACTCAAGCTGAAGAGACCTATTCCATGGTCACCGCTAACCGCTTCTGGTCTCAAATCTTTGGAGTTGCTTTTTCCAATAAACGTTGGTTACATTTCTTTATGTTATTTGTGCCAGTGACCGGTTTATGGATGAGTGCCATTGGAGTAGTTGGTCTAGCTCTAAACTTACGTGCCTATGACTTTGTTTCCCAGGAGATCCGTGCAGCAGAAGATCCTGAATTTGAGACTTTCTATACAAAAAATATCCTCTTAAACGAAGGTATTCGTGCTTGGATGGCGGCTCAGGATCAGCCTCATGAAAACCTTATATTCCCTGAGGAGGTTCTACCCCGTGGAAACGCTCTTTAATGGAACTCTAGCTTTAGCTGGTCGTGACCAAGAAACCACCGGTTTCGCTTGGTGGGCCGGTAATGCTCGACTTATCAATTTGTCTGGTAAATTACTTGGGGCCCACGTAGCCCATGCCGGATTAATTGTATTCTGGGCTGGAGCAATGAACTTATTTGAAGTGGCTCATTTCGTACCGGAAAAGCCTATGTATGAACAAGGATTGATTTTACTTCCCCATCTAGCTACTCTAGGATGGGGAGTAGGTCCTGGTGGGGAAGTCGTGGACACTTTTCCATATTTTGTATCTGGGGTACTTCACTTGATTTCCTCTGCAGTTCTAGGTTTCGGTGGTATTTACCATGCACTTATAGGACCCGAAACTCTCGAGGAATCCCTTCCATTTTTTGGTTATGTATGGAAAGATAGAAGCAAAATGACCACAATTTTAGGTATTCACCTAATCTTGCTAGGTGTTGGTGCTTTTCTTCTAGTGCTCAAGGCTTTGTATTTTGGAGGTGTATATGATACCTGGGCTCCTGGTGGTGGGGATGTAAGAAAAATTACGAACCTGACTCTTAGCCCAAGTGTTATATTTGGTTATTTACTCGAGTCCCCCTTTGGGGGAGAGGGATGGATTGTTAGTGTGGACAATCTAGAAGATATAATTGGGGGACATGTATGGTTAGGTTCTATTTGTATCTTCGGGGGTATCTGGCATATCTTAACCAAACCTTTTGCATGGGCCCGTCGTGCGTTTGTATGGTCTGGAGAAGCTTACTTGTCTTATAGCTTAGGGGCTCTCTCTGTCTTTGGTTTCATTGCTTGTTGTTTTGTTTGGTTCAACAATACAGCTTATCCCAGTGAATTCTATGGGCCTACCGGCCCAGAAGCCTCTCAAGCTCAAGCGTTCACTTTTCTAGTTAGAGACCAACGTCTTGGAGCTAATGTGGGGTCCGCCCAGGGACCTACCGGTTTAGGTAAATACCTTATGCGTTCTCCTACCGGAGAGATTATCTTCGGAGGAGAAACAATGCGCTTTTGGGATCTTCGTGCTCCCTGGTTGGAACCTCTAAGGGGTCCTAATGGTTTGGACCTGAGTAGGCTGAAAAAAGACATACAGCCTTGGCAAGAACGACGTTCGGCGGAATATATGACTCATGCTCCTTTGGGTTCTTTGAATTCCGTGGGTGGTGTAGCTACCGAGATTAATGCGGTAAATTATGTATCTCCCCGAAGTTGGTTGGCTACCTCTCATTTTGTTTTAGGATTTTTCTTTTTCGTGGGCCATTTGTGGCATGCGGGAAGGGCTCGTGCAGCTGCAGCAGGATTCGAGAAAGGAATTGATCGTGATTTCGAACCTGTCCTTTCCATGAACCCTCTTAACTAGAACAAGAGATTAAATTGATGAAAGAGAGAGATCGATTCAATTTCATTGCATCTCCCAATCGGTATAGGGGTATCATTAAATACTCCCCTTCCAACTTGACCTTGTAGCTCGGCTATATTCAGCCGAGCTATTCTCTTTTTGGTATGGGCCAGGCCGATAAGTTGAATTGTTCAACAAACAAAAGGAGAGAGAGGGATTCGAACCCTCGATAGTTTTTTGTAACCATACCGGTTTTCAAGACCGGAGCCATGAACCACTCGGCCATCTCTCCCGGGGATAATTTTTATTTTACTCCCCCAGGGAATATCTGCCTATATGGTTTATACCATGACCGTATATGCATAGATTGATGCATGTATATGACATATACCTATACCTATATATGACATAGGATTCTTTATCATGATCATCTGGAAAAAGAATTTCCCTCCTCCTTCACGCCCGAATAAGAATTCGATGGCCATGGTGCATTTGGGGAAAATTTCGCCGGATGGGGATCGGATGGTATAGTCCATTTCACCCGTCGGAAGCTTGTGGGGTCACAAACATGACTATTGCTTTCCAATTGGCCGTGTTTGCATTAATTGCTATTTCATTCCTCCTAGTGATTGGTGTACCTGTCGTACTTGCCTCTCCTGATGGTTGGTCAAGTAACAAAAATGTTATATTTTCGGGTGCATCATTATGGATTGGATTAGTCTTTTTGGTAGGTATCCTTAATTCTTTCATATCTTAAATTGGAAATGTTTCGGGTTATAATTTCCTCCCCACTCAGATGGCATTCTAGTTCTGAAGGGCATTTGGTATAAGTTCCAAGAAACAAAATAAAAGTGTTCGAGGGAGGGGTTCTTTCGCTATAATGTAACATTATTACATAAATGGTATCTAAACATATACAAATGAGATATCTATCTATATCTATAGATATGTTCATATCTATAGATAGATAGATATATCTATATAGAAACATATATGTTATATATATGTGTATATCGGAATGACTAAGAGCGGGTATGGTTGAGTGGTAAAATTTCTCCTTGCCAAGGAGAAGATGCGGGTTCGATTCCCGCTACCCGCCCATTCAAAGGAATGGAATAGGATAATTAATAACTCGTGTAGTGTTCATATATTTATCCTACTTCTCATTCCATTCTTAAATGAGAGGATAATATTTTCCAGACTGTAAATATTCTTTCTGTTCTGGCGGAGACGGGATTTGAACCCGTGACCTCAAGGTTATGAGCCTTGCGAGCTACCAAACTGCTCTACCCCGCACTATCCTTTGATAGGATAATCGAAAATTGACATACCAAACAAGCATTGGGCATGCCATCCCCCTATAAGGATAGGGGGACTTTTCTTTCTATTCTCACTTTCTATTCTCATAAGAATATTCAAGAGAATATTTTCTCTTCCTACCAACTCGATTTTTTCATCCCGGGCAACAAACATGCGTGGGTCATCTCACGAAGTACATGTCCGGATAGACCGAAGTCCCGATAGTTGGCTCTGGATCTCCCAGTCAGAAAACAACGTCGATGAAGACGTGTAGGTGTACTATTACGTGGTGAGGATTGCAATTTTCTATGAATTTCCCATTTGTCATCTAATGATGAAACTTCGCTTATCTCTCTTTCCAAAGATTGACGAATCGAATGATATTTCTGTTCCAATACTTGTCTCTTTTTCTCTCTTTGAATGAGACTTTTTCTTGCCATAAAGGTTCAGTCGATACTATTACCAATGATGTAGGTCAGATTTGAGATGGAGAAATATTACGTTGATCTCTCCTTCTCTGTGGATATATTCTTGTCATTGATATGATCAAATCCCATTTTTTTTTATAAAGGAGAATTAACCGAATTTGCCTGATGTAGAGGCGATTAAGAAAGCTGCATAAGTGAATATATAACCTACGGAAAAGTGAGCTAATCCAACTAATCGTGCTTGGACAATGGAAAGAGCTACTGGCTTATCCCTCCATCGAACTGAATTAGCCAAGGGTGTGCGTTCATGAGCCCATGCTAGGGTTTCGATCAGTTCCTGCCAATATCCACGCCAGGAGATCAGAAACATAAATCCAGTAGCCCAAACAAGATGCCCAAATAAGAACATCCACGCCCAGACAGATAAACTGTTCATACCAAAAGGATTGTATCCATTAATAAGTTGTGAAGAGTTCAACCAGAGATAATCTCTTAACCATCCCATTAAATAAGTGGAAGACTCATTAAATTGCGCTACATTACCCTGCCATAAAGTGATATGCTTCCAATGCCAATAGAAAGTAACCCATCCAATGGTATTCAACATCCAAAAAACTGCCAAATAAAAAGCATCCCAGGCCGAAATATCACAAGTGCCGCCTCGTCCCGGGCCATCGCAAGGGAAACTATAACCGAAATCTTTCTTATCTGGCATTAGCTTAGAACCACGCGCATCTAAAGCACCTTTTACTAAGATCAACGTAGTTGTATGCAACCCCAGAGCAATAGCATGATGAACCAAAAAGTCCCCAGGACCGATTGTTAAGAATAGTGAATTACTATTATCATTAATAGCATTCAACCAACCAGGTAACCATATGCTTTGACCAGCGTTGAATGCTGGACTATTTGTTGAAGATAAAAGTACATCAAACCCATACAAGGCCTTACCATGAGCAGATTGTATCCATTGAGCAAATATGGGCTCGATCAAGATTTGTTTTTCTGGAGTACCAAAAGCAAGCATAACATCGTTATGAACATAGAGTCCCAGGGTATGGAAACCTAGGAATAAACTAGCCCAACTCAGATGAGATATTATAGCCTCCTTATGCTCCAACATTCTTGCCAATACATTATCCCTATTCTGTTCCGGATTGTAATCCCTAATGAAGAATATAGCTCCATGAGCAAAGGCCCCTGTCATAATGAACCCGGCAATGTATTGATGATGAGTATATAACGCAGCTTGGGTAGTAAAGTCTTGTGCTATGAATGCATAAGCAGGTAAAGAATACATGTGTTGAGCTACCAAGGAAGTGATGACTCCCAAAGAGGCTAGAGCAAGACCTAATTGAAAGTGAAGAGAATTGTTGATTGTGTTATAAAGACCCTTATGTCCACGCCCCAATAGGCCTCCTGGAGGAATATGTGCTTCTAAAATATCCTTTATACTATGCCCGATCCCAAAGTTAGTTCTATACATATGACCAGCAATGAAAAAAACAAATGCAATAGCTAAATGATGATGAGCGATATCAGTCAGCCATAAACTTTGGGTTTGCGGATGGAATCCTCCGAGAAGAGTTAAAATAGCAGTTCCCGCTCCTTGAGAGGTACCGAATAAGTGACTACTGGAATCAGGATTTTGAGCATAAAGATTCCACTGACCTGTAAAAAGCGGTCCTAGACCCCGGGGATACGGTAATACATCTAAGAAATTATCCCATCTGACGTGCTCCCCCCTTGATTCAGGAATAGCGACATGAACCAAATGCCCTGTCCAAGCCAAAGAACTTACTCCAAAGAGTCCTGACAAATGATGATCGAGACGAGATTCAGCATTTTTGAACCATGAAACACTTGGCTTCCATTTAGGTTGTAAATGAAACCTACCCGCTATTAGAGAGATGGCAGAAAGAAATAGCAAGAAAAGAGCTCCAGTATAAAGATCTTCATTAGTGCGCAAGCCAATTGTATACCACCACTGATAAACACCAGAATGAGCAATATTAACCGGGCCGGGAGCACCTCCTCGGGTGAAGGCTTCTACAGCCGGTTGACCAAAATGAAGATCCCAAATTGCATGAGCAATAGGTCTTACATGTAAGGGGTCGCGTACCCATGCTTCGAAATTGCCTTGCCAAGCCACGTGGAATAAATTACCAGAGGTCCACAGAAAGATTATTGCTAACTGACCAAAGTGAGAAGCAAAAATCTTCTGATAAAGGCGTTCTTCAGTAATATCATCATGACTCTCGAAGTCATGTGCGGTAGCAATACCAAACCAAATACGACGAGTAGTTGGGTCCTGGGCTAAGCCTTGGCTGAATTTCGGAAATCTTGATGCCATAATGCTTTTCAAATCCTCCTAGCCATTATCCTACTGCAAGAATTCTTGCTAGGAAGAACGCCCATGTTGTGGCGATTCCACCCAGAAGGTAATGAGCCACTCCTACAGCACGTCCTTGCACAATGCTCAAGGCTCTGGGCTGGATAACAGGAGCAACTTCTAATTTGTTATGAGCCCAAACGATAGATTCGATGAGTTCTTGCCAATACCCACGGCCACTAAATAGGAACATTAAACTAAAGGCCCAAACAAAATGAGCACCTAAAAAGAGAAGACCATAGGCAGATAATGAAGAACCATAAGATTGGATCACTTGAGAGGCTTGTGCCCATAGAAAGTCACGAAGCCACCCGTTAATGGTAATGGAACTCTGTGCAAAGTTTCCTCCCGTGATATGAGTTACCATTCCCTGATCACTTATACTACCCCAAACATCGGACTGCATTTTCCAACTGAAGTGGAATATCACTACCGAAATCGCATTGTACATCCAGAATAAACCTAGGAAAACATGATCCCAGGCGGATACCTGACATGTCCCTCCTCTTCCAGGTCCATCGCAAGGAAAACGAAAACCAAGATTCGCTTTATCAGGTATTAAACGAGAGCTACGGGCAAATAAAACGCCTTTAAGTAAAATTAATACAGTCACATGGATAGTAAATGCATGAATGTGGTGTACCAAAAAATCCGCGGTTCCTAATGGAATTGGTAACAAAGCCACTTTGCCGCCTACTGCTACTAGATCACCACCTCCCCAAGTTAAGCTGGTGCTCGCTGTTGCATCAGGAGCTGTTGAACCCGGTGCTAAAGCATGAGTGTTTTGTACCCATTGAGCAAAGATAGGTTGTAATTGTATAGCAGTATCCGAAAACATATCTTGAGGACGCCCTAAAGCGCTCATAGTATCATTATGAATATACAGACCAAAACTATGGAAACCTAGGAATATGCATGCCCAGTTGAGGTGTGATACAATCGCATCACGATGTCTAAGAACACGATCTAATAGATTGTTGTATTGAGTAGTTGGATCATAGTCTCTTACCATAAAAATGGCTGCATGTGCAGCGGCGCCAACTATGAGAAATCCGCCGATCCACATGTGATGTGTGAACAGAGAGAGTTGGGTGCCATAGTCAATAGCTAAGTATGGATAGGGAGGCATAGAATACATATGGTGAGCTACGACAATAGTCAGAGAGCCCAACATAGCTAGGTTAAGAGCTAATTGAGCATGCCATGAGGTGGTCAAGATCTCGTAAAGACCTTTATGACCCTCACCCGTAAATGGACCTTTATGAGTCTCCAAAATTTCTTTAAGGCTATGGCCAATGCCCCAATTGGTCCTATACATATGACCGGCTATCAGGAAAAGAATTGCAATAGCCAAATGATGATGTGCAGTATCGGTCAGCCACAGACCCCCCGTGACTGGATTTAGTCCTCCACGAAAAGTTAGAAATTCTGAATATTCCGACCAATTTAGGGTAAAAAGTGGGGTTAATCCCTCAGCAAAACTAGGATAAAGTTGAGCTAAAAGATCGCGATTCGAAATAAATTCATGGGGAAGAGGTATCTCTTTAGGATCCACTCCAGCATCTAGGAGTTGGTTAATAGGTAAAGAGACGTGTACTTGGTGTCCTGCCCAAGATAGAGACCCAAGTCCTAGTAACCCCGCTAAATGGTGGTTCAACATGGATTCTACATCTTGGAACCAAGCCAATTTTGGAGCAGCTTTGTGATAATGGAACCAACCAGCAAAAAGCATTAACGCTGCAAAGATCAATGCACCAATTGCAGTGCAGTAAAGTTGTAATTCACTAGTTATTCCAGATGCTCGCCAAATTTGAAACAAACCAGAGGTTATTTGTATCCCTCGAGAACCTCCACCTACATCCCCATTCAGTATTTCTTGACCTACTATTGGCCAAACTACCTGAGCACTGGGTTTTATGTGAGTAGGATCACTCAGCCATGCTTCATAATTGGAGAAACGAGCGCCATGAAAGTACATCCCACTTAGCCAAATCAAGATGATGGCTAGTTGACCGAAATGAGCACTAAAGACTTTGCGGGAGATCTCTTCCAAATCATTGGTATGGCTACCAAAATCGTGAGCATCAGCATGTAGATTCCAGATCCAAGTAGTAGTATTAGGGCCTTTAGCTAGTGTCCTTGAAAAATGCCCAGGTTTGGCCCATTTTTCAAAAGAGGTTTTTATAGGATCCCTTTCCACCACAATCTTTACTTCTGGTTCCGGTGAACGAATAATCATTGAGTTCTCCTCTTTCCGGACGAGACATAAGAAGAAACCCGCCAACAGTAATTAGTGAACTTCTGATAGATATATGTTTTCAACCCGTTCTTCTCTTTCTTTTCCAGTTCATGACCGGAGCGACTATGATACGGAGTCAATCTGGGGCAGGTGTTCAAATTTATTATGACATATCCCTGAGGTGCTCAATGGACCATTGCAATTCAGGAAAAATATTTCCTCGTGTGATGTAAAAAGTATTTCTCGGTGCAATGATCATTATCATATGGATATCTATATCTAGATATATCTATATCTAGATATAGATATCCACACAGATACCCACATATGTCATATCATATATCACATGTCATTATGGATCACAATGACTTTAAATTCTTCATGGATCATTGAAGAGACATCTCTGAATTTCACCTTATTCAATAGATCTATTTCATTAACGATCCATAAAAGGTATTATTTGCGATATTGTCGATCTATTCCCATGAATAGATGCCGAAATAGGATCAAATTAAAAAGAGTATTACGAAATCATTCCATTGATCTCCCCCGGAGAATCAATATTTGGTAATTTAAAAAAATGATTAGGAATAGAGATTCTCATTCGCCAAGGCGTCCTGTAATCTTTAACCAATTTTGTGCTTCAATGTAATTGCCTGGAGCAAGCGCTATGGCTTGTTTCCAATACTCAGCAGCTCGATCGGACCAAGCCTCCGCAGTTTCAGGATCTCCCTGTCGAATGGCCTGTTCTCCCCGGTCGAGATAGGTCAACTTGGAAAAGTTTCCTTCCCTTAGAACCGTACTTGAGAGTTTCCTACCTCATACGGCTCAATCAACTATTATTTGTATTTGGTCCTCCACTCAAAATTCAAAATATATCATTGAAGAGAATTCATTGCAAATAGGTTCCATTTGATTAGGTCAATTGAAGGACCAAAAAGGGTCAATGACATGAGTTTTAACTTCACTTTTGATCGGATTTTATCTTTTCTCCCACCCTCAGAAAGAGAAAGTAGAGAAACAAAGATCTCTACTTCAAATCATCCAAATAGAGGTCTTTTTGAGAGGTAACTATCTCAATTTTGCATAGAAATTTTGAGAAGTACTTCCCATCTGGAATTGATGGGAAAGTGCCTTCTTCTATCTTTAGGATCTGATCCTACACCGCTGCTCGATAGCTTAGTAGATCAACTCTATTGCATAAGTTGATCCCTGACTTTTGTGAGTGAGCAGATCTCATTGTATCAGCCCGAATTTTCAATAATTGATCTTTACGGTGCTTCCCCCATCAATCGAATTCATTCTTTTATCCATGGAGTATATAGGCTCTGCTTATCCATTCATATTTGGGCTCCTATGAAGGATGGTCTTTTTATTACAGCTGATAAGAAACCGTTATTTCGGACGGCGCATATGTAGAAAGCCTTTTTCTTTGTCCTTCCCCATAGCAGTTCCTAACTGATCTATTCCATAGCACAGATAGCCGCACGTAATGACAGATCACGGCCATATTATTAAAAGCTTGTGGTAGGGATGGGTTTCGTTTCAATGCCTGGAAATAATATTCCAAAGCCTCGGTATGCTCTCCGTTACTCATGTGGATAAGACCTATATTATACAGTATATAACTTCGATCATAAGGGTCAATTTCCGGTCGCATAGCTTCATAATAATTTTGTAAAGCTTCCGCATATTCTCCTTCGGATTGAGCTGACATCCGTTACGGTCGTTCATTCAATTGAAATGATCTCCGTTCCAAAACCGTACGTGAGATTCTCACCTCATACGGCTCCTCCTTTATAGTACATAATAAGGGGAATAACCCGTAGAATTGAAAAAAGATTATTACCCAACATTTTGAACTAACAGGGGCTAGTGTCTTTCCAATGAGTCTCTAGCCATCCTTATCGCAGAGATTCTTTCCTGAGCACTGAGGATCTTAGTGCTAAAAATGGAAACTCTAACAATTCATTTGTCCTTAACGCCCTGTATTTTCTAGGAATTAGCCACTTCAACGATCTACGATGGTTATATCATATGGATACCCGAGGTACAAACGAGATGGATGTTTGTTGTCCCAACCATTCTTATTAGCCCCCATAAAAGGGATAATGCGTATGAACTATAACGAAGCTTTTGTGTTGTTGATTTCCACATGTAGTGCTTTTCCCCTATGCATGCCTATTAGATAGACTCGACCATACAAAGCCTATTCCATAGGTGTAACCTTTCGCTCGATACTGGGATCTCTAGGAGATCAGGGCATCCAAGGTTGCATCAACCGGGGATACACGACAGAAGGAATTGTTTCATCTCCAAAACTCACCTTCACTAAGCGTAAGTTTTCTTTGACTCAATATTATTTTATTTCCGAATCCCGTCTCCCCCCCCCCCGAGAGGGAAAGAACGGAAAAAAGATCGAATCACACCATCTCTGTAATAGGTAAATGCCTCTTTTTCCCCTGGAGCTGTGGGGATTATTCGCAATAGGATATCCGCTACAATTGTGAAGGTCTTATCAGTAAAATTGTCATTTCTCTGAGATCTAGGCATAGTCAGTTATAGATTTGATAATTCTTCTCATTCCCTTTTTCCGGAAATGATCCCATGAACAAAAGGATTTTCCGGTGCACAATACCATAGAAATCGATTTTCTTACGATCGGAAATATGTGAACATTCCAATTGATTCTTCTATCTAATAATAGATAGACTAATAATAGATAGATGGGGAATGCTCGGAACAATTTGATGTTCCTTAGTAATATCGACCAATAAGCAATAGAAAAAAGATTCCTATTCAAGGAACTGTTTCTACATATTCCGTGAACTCGATAAGTTATCATTTTCATTTGGTCGTGATCCGAACGAAAGAAATAATAAAGAAGTGAAATGATCATTGCATAATGAGAATCAAATGACCATCAATTATATGTGCATATATTTATAATATGATCATCATGAGACAATTTATACAATAAATTGTTGTCGAAGAATTCTTCCTAATTATTCCATAATTGATACCAGACAATCATTTTGTAATTGATATATGATCATGATATGGAATGGATTAGTAATCCATTCCAATTTCTCAATTGGATCGGGAATATCAATTCAAATAGGATGAGATCATCGGATCAACAAGGATGAAGATTTCCTAAAAGAAGAGGAAGTGCTGGAAAATTTTTGTCCCTTCTGGGGATTGAATAAGTATTTTTACCTTCGCAAAAGGATTCAGAACTGATCGTATCCGAAGAATAAGAATTACTAAGGGACTTGCTATCCATCAATTCCGTGGATTAGAATCGGAAGATCTCGTAGGAAAGATGGCCGAGCGGTTCAAGGCGTAGCACTGGAACTGCTATGTAGACTTTTGTTTACCGAGGGTTCGAATCCCTCTCTTTCCGCACCTTAACTTTCTTATTATTCCCCATCGTTCTGTTCTCCCAATAGATCGAATCCCAAGGGGATGATCTTATCATTCTGAGATCAATCCCCTCCTATTTCGTGATATAGGGAAATAGAATAAACGTCGATTCGTGATATGAGAAAGTAAAAGAACATTGGGAAAAAGCGGACGATAAATGAAAGTATCATTAATGATCATATCGTATAATAGCGTACGGGGGGATGAACAAAGATAAGTCGAATCCCAAGAATCGAACAATTCTATCTACTCGTCTCCTTAAAGAAAAAAAGAGAGAAACATAATTGTCTAGATGTACAAGAACCTCTCTTTTTCATTCTCAATTCAAGCTTGACGGGAATAATATTCTACAACCAGCAATTCATTGATCTTTAAACTGATCCATTTACTATCTATTATTTGATTGACTAATCCTTTATATTGTGACGAATGAAGAGTCAAATGATTCGGCATTTGATCCTTCTGGGATAAATCGAGATTTTTCCCGATCATAGCTCTCGATCTCCGTTGATCTCTTATAGTAATAACATCTCGGGGTTTGCAACGATAACTTGGTATATCTACCACACGATCATTGACCAGGATATGTCTATGATTAACCAATTGTCTGGCTCCAGGAATGGTAAGAGCCATACCCAATCGAAAAATAATATTATCCAAACGCATTTCAAGTAATTGCAATAGGATCTGGCCCGTTGATCCTTTGGCTCTTCCAGCAATACGAACATATTTAAGTAATTGTCGCTCTGTCAGTCCATAATGGAAACGCAATTTTTGTTTTTCTTCCGGACGGATACGATATTGAGATATTTTTCTAGAAGAAGATTGATTGGTAGGATCATTCCTGGATTTCGGTCTTTTATTAGTCAGCCCTGGTAAAGTTCTTAGACGACGTATTATTTTTAAACGAGGTCCTCGATAACGGGACATAAGAACTCCTTCTTTTACGAAATGAACAAATAGTACTGGAAAGAAGAATAGTATGAATCGTATAAACATCAAAATGGAGAACAAAGATCTCTTGAAAAATTGGTTTGGAGAGATCTAAATAGATCTGCTCCATTCAATAACCCATTCCGTTTCTAGTTGAAAGTGATCATGGCATAGCGGACCCGTGAACCAACGATCGGAAGAAAGAGGAATCTTCCTCATATTCCTTGATCCTAACAAAACATTATAGATCATGAGGAGGAATGAAGGGAATAACAAAGAGCCGGCTATCGGAATCGAACCGATGACCATCGCATTACAAGTGCGATGCTCTAACCTCTGAGCTAAGCGGGCTTGTATGAATAAGCCATAACTGCATATCATTAGTATGATATTCATCAATATATTCGGAATCTTAGCAATTATAGCTAATTGAGCTCAATGACGCAATCCAGATTCCAATGAAACATTGCTTGGATGTGGATTCGTTCGAGAGAAAGGAAGGGAAGAAAGGATCAATTGATATTGATCGTTTCACTATTCCAAATCAAACAGAAAGGGAAAAAAACATTGCGCGGGAAATGCAGAAATGATAGAATCATTTTCAGTCATACTAGATGATAGTGGAGATGGTAAGAGAGAAAGAAATAAGAGAAGACATCTCTCCCAGTACCGAATGGATATCCAATGAATAACTCTGATGAAAATGGAATAATAGGATGAGATTACAGTGGGATCTCGTTTTTAAAAAGGGGATATGGCGGAATTGGTAGACGCTACGGACTTGATCGAGTTGAGCCTTGGTATGGAAACCTACCAAGTGATAGCTTCCAAATCCAGGGAACCCTAGGACATTTAGAATGGGCAATCCTGAACCAAATCCAGTTTACAGAGACAATAGTTTCCTTGACTAGGAAGAGAAAGGATAGGTGCAGAGACTCGATGGAAGCTATTCTAACGAATGAATATTCTTTTCCCCAGTGCTGCATCTATGGAATAATCTTTACATTTACACTCCAAAAGTGGGAATGGTCCATACTATCAAGCAAAGTTCATGATCGGGACTTGAATCATTTTATGCATTTCACTATTAGTGAGACGCTTGGGTCAATTTTAAGTTAAAGGAATAATTCGACATTAAGTAATCCAATGATTAACTTCACCTCCCTAAAGAGGAAGTCGGATCGATTCCTGGAGTGAATTTTTCGACGAGGATAAAGATAGAGTCCAGTTCTACATGTCAATGCCAACAACAATGCAAATTGCAGTAAGAGGAAAATCCGTCGGCTTTATAGACCGTGAGAGTTCAAATCTCTCTATCCCCAAGTCGAGTTCGTTCCCGAATGACTGATTTCTCTTTTTTTTTTTTATACAATTTTGAATTTGTAATTCTCACTTTCGAATTGATTCTTTTCATTCACCCCCCCCCCCCCATGAAGAAATAGAAGTAGGAATCTCTCATTATCTATAGATAGATATCTAGATCTCTATCTATATATAGAGATCTAGATATCTGAAATATCCAATCTGGATAGAGAATTGAAAATTCTTCGATCGTTAGCAGTCCTTCTCATGAATCGTTAGCAGTCCTTCTCATGAATGGTTACTTCCCGTAAATTTTGTTCGAAAATAATTTTTTAACTAGGAAAAAAATCCCCATTTTTTATGGTCCCTTCAGTTGACACAAGTTCAGGTCCTATGTTAGAATGATGCACAGGGAAGAGCCGGGATAGCTCAGTTGGTAGAGCAGAGGACTGAAAATCCTCGTGCCACCAGTTCAAATCTGGTTCCTGGCATGCGAACTCATAGATCGAGAAATATCTATCTAGATAGATGGATATCTATTGGCATACATACTCATCCATATCCATATACCTAGATCATAATACACAGTTATCCATATTCATATTTATGTATCTATATGTACGTACATATTTATGTATCTATATGTACGTACATATAGATCCCGATCATAATAGATGAATCAGCATGTTCCGTTCTCTTTCTCCCTTTTTGTTCATATTGTCCTTCCCCGTTCCAATTGGATCTCGATACCCCGTGCGTATATAAAAGTTGGTTCGAAAACTCGGAAATACGGAATTGACAGTGTAAATAGATAGGATCTATTCTCAACTGGAATTGGTACAAGTGAAATCCGATCTTTCTCTTCCTTTTTGTATATTATAGAATGTGTACGTGGTACATGGTTTGTGATGCGTAAACGAATTTGATTCCTTAATTTATCCCGAATAGGTTTCTTCCAGATCCAAGAATGTAGGATGATGTAAATGGATAAGGGATTCCATTACGACACTAGCAGAAGTCTATTTATCTCACTCCATCGAAAATATGATATATTGTTCAAATTGAATATTTCAAATTGTAAGAGCGAAGATTGTTTACTTTTATTCCATTCAATGAGCATCCTGTATCTCGTAGAAATTAGGTGTAATATAATCTTTGCGTAGAGGCCAACCAATCCAACTCTCAGGCATCAATATACGTTTCAGGCGTGGATGACTTTCATGAAGGATTCCCAACATATCATAAGATTCTCGTTCCTGAAAATCAGCACTTTTCCAGATCCAGAAAATAGACGGAATTCTGGGATTTTTCCTTGGGACAAAAACTTTTATACATATCTCTTCAGGTTGATCCGCATCATCCTGTATATTTGTAAGGTGATATACACTAGCCAATGATCCCCCCGGCGCTACATCATAGGCACACTGAGAACGGAGATAATTGAAACCATAAACATATAAAGCGACAGCTACAGAGGCCCGATCCTCAGATTTTATCTGTAAAGTTTCTATGCCCTGGTAATCAGAACCCAGAGGTCTGTGAGCTAACTTATGCTTGGCTAGCCAAGCGGATAATCGACCCTGTACTTCATTAGTCTTTCTTGTAGGAGTATCCGTATAAGTATTTAACATTTCCAATGGAATTTTTGAAAATTGATTTCCTGTTCGTTACTCTTTACAAAATATTCTTCATTCCTCAATTCCTGGAAAGATACTGAATTCTCGTATTTTACAAAATCGGAGGGTATCTCTGAAGTAGATTCAAAGGTTTTGGAAAGTATCTCTGAAGTAGATTCAGATTGAGGTTCGGGAGATTTATGGAGTAACTTCTGATCATAGTTTCCAGTATAAAGACTGGATCCAACACGAAACTTATGATTTTGAGTGAAATATCTCTTTCCTTGTTGGAGCTTGGTCCTATCTTCATATATTTCTCGAGCTACCTTTTTACGAAGTTTTATTATAGCATCTATAATAGCCTCTGGTTTTGGGGGGCAACCCGGCAAATAAACATCTACGGGAATTAATTTATCCACTCCACGAACGGTACTATAAGAATCTGTACTGAACATTCCTCCTGTAATAGTACATGCTCCCATAGCAATTACATATTTTGGTCCGGGCATTTGTTCATATAATCTCACTAAAGAAGGAGCCATTTTCATGGTCACAGTGCCAGCTGTTATGATGAGGTCGGCTTGTCTAGGACTAGATCTTGGTACCAGACCGTAACGATCAAAGTCGAATCGTGAACCTATTAATGAAGCGAATTCAATAAAACAACAACTAGTACCATAAAGAAGCGGCCATAAACTGGAGAGTCTGGCCCAATTCGACAGATCATTTAGGGTAGTTGAAATAACTGAATTTGGAGTTGTTTGACCAAGTAAAGGGGATTCTGTAGAACCCATCACTGGTTTTATGCCATTTTCTACTTTCCCTCCACCACCCAAATACTCGGAAGCTAAGACCATTCCAATGCTCCTCTTCGCCATGCATGAACTGAACCAACAATTAGGATAAGCACGAAAATCGAAGCTTCTATAAAGGTAGATATACCCAATATATCGAAACTCATAGCCCATGGATAAAGAAAAACTGTTTCAACATCAAAAACAACAAAAACCAAAGCGAACATATAATAACGAATCCTAAATTGTATCCAAGCATCTCCCATTGCTTCTATACCGGATTCGTAACTAGTGAGCTTCTCTGGGCCTTCGCTAATGGGGGCTAAAGCTCTGGAAATTAGGAATGCCAGAATAGGCATGAGGCTAGATATTAGTAAAAAGATCCAAAAAGTCTCATATTCAAAAAGTAGAAACATGAATATACTCCTGTGAAATAGATCAAATTATTCCATTTTCCCGTAAATGGATTCATCACTCCTCTCCCAAAAATAGAACAATTGATTTTCATCGATCTACATATTACTATTTTGTCCAAGGCTTATTCCAAAATTCATTCAATGAAATATTACTCGTATATGTGATATGTAGAAGTATTACGTATTTATCTGGGAGAAATCGACTTATTTCACCCCCGGTTATTTCAGAAGTGAAAAGTCTGGTTAATCCTTCCTCCCCCGTATCAGTCATTTATATACTTTCATTTACCGTCAAACAATAAAAATTGATTCTTCTTAGAAATCGATCTTGCAATAACACAGTTTTGCACATTGGTTCGGCGAATTACACGTGATTCGAGTTGTAACGAGAGACATGGCCTGATGTAATGCAAGGAAATGTCCAGGAATTTCTATAAGAGCTTAGGATTTCTTGTATGTTCTATTCCGATATTTGAATCTTGTCCATCAAAATATGGATCTTTCTCATTGGAGGGTCGTTCTTTTCACTGATGCGTCGTTCGACTCCATCTGCTTGTTTCATATCCGAATTTCTTTATACCCATATTCAGTTTATCTATATATTCCATTGAACCCCCAGAAACCTATCCATCTCTTATAACAAGAAAAAGGCTTATGTATTCAATTTGTAGAATTATGCCTTTTCGGCATGGTCCATCTCACACGATTGCCCTTAGGGACAATTGAGTTCTTTGTCAGATACTTATGTAGGTAATGGGACAAGTGTAGAAATTTTCGGGTTTCCGGATTCATCAACGGAAGGAAATAGTGAACATTTCACAATATTGGGAGAATATGAGAAGGGGGAAATCTCAGTTGTCAGAGATTTGGAATGAATCTTCAAACAATTGTAACGTGCGTTAATGCTTTGGTTCGTTATACAAATGATTCCAGGAGTAGGATTCAATTGGATCGTCCATTCGTAGTATCCAGATCCATTTGTAGTACTGAAGAAAGAGAAAAAGGATCAAGTGACCATGGAAATGAATGGGTCAATCTCGCGGAGAATGAAGCTTATTAATAGATGAATCCGACCAGTACTATGTATTTAACATGTGGACAGATATAGAATTGATTCCGTTCGATAATATGCCGGATAAACTATTTCCCCCGGAGCTTCATTCAGTAATATCTTTATCGATCCCGTAACAGGGATTGATCCGTCTATTAAAGATAAAAAGTACTAAGGGGTTATTTCCTCTGTGATATGACTTTTGATTCAGGATCAAGACAGTCGTTCCATTCCGGGAATATGAATTGGAATTCATAAAGGTCCAAGTCTATTTGTGCCTTGTTGACCCGGCCGGGCATTGAACGACAAATACTACTTTAGGATTGATGGACAATATTAAGCGATCCTATAACTTCTGTTGATGTAACCGCGTTGATCGAACTGAACAAGTTTATGGTCGCACCCCTCCCTAGGTCAACAGGATAAAGATTCCAGGGCATCCCGTAATAGGAATCTTGAATAGAGCAAGAAACAATTCCTGTTCCAATCACGACGGTAAAACTAGCTGAACTGGGAGTGATCTACGGAGGATACTTCGAAGAATACGTTACCGACCAATCCAATGGACCAATCAGGGGAGAGAGGCGGACGTTTATACATTTCAGAACGATTTACATAATGTTTAGAAGGTAACTGATCCAGGTTATTCCATCGTAAAGTAGGGGAGGAATCCGGAGATCTCAGATTTTCCTTGGATAAGCCTACCCAAATAGGATCCTGATCTTACCAAGGAAGGTCCACATCAATTCGAATTATGGAATGATGATGAGCAATCGGAGCGGATCGATCGGAATAACAGAATGAATCCTGTACAATAATGGAGGAAATACCTAATCACTCGGCGGATGAATTATGCCAAGTTTACGATCTGCCGGAGAGGGTGGGGGGGGGACCTATCGGAATAAAAATTCCAACCGAACGACTCTATCTGCTCATTTTCTGTTGAGACCTACAAAAGAGTCTTATTCTCGGAGACGATGCCCATCAATTATTCTCCGCGTTATACACGTTCTCAGACACGCTGCTGAGATGATATGATCGTACGTTTACTCTCGATCGAGATAACAGCCGAGTTTCCATGGGTAATTCATAGAAGTTCTCGTGATCCATCGTACGTATTGTATATTTACAATACAAATAATTAATCCTTTTCGAATCTCACATTACTCGACGTTGATTTCCGTACATGCTATACGAGTATTCTGGCTACTCCAGGGGATGGCTGGCATCGAGCCTCTTTCTTTGGCAATAGATTCCATTCCAACTCTTAGGCATATGTTTAGATCAATAAGGATAGATCCGACGCATTCAGGAAAACACCCGAGACCACATATAGGTCTAAATAGAGTACACGTCTCTGATCCAGATCAAATGGGAAATTTTGATCGGATCGAATAGACCCCGGATCAATCTTATCAGGGTTATCATATGATGAAACGTTGTCCCATTCTGGATCGTTTCATTTCGATGAGAGATCGATTTTAAGAAAATCGTTAGATTCTCTCCATTCATCCACCCAATAACCTAAGTCTTATTGGGGTGCTCTAGATAGAATGAATTCTAATATGAATTGGTCGAAGTCCCTTTCATGGAAGTCGAATTCTTGAGTATGAACTTCAGATCAAATTGTACCTAATAGTGGGACTAATACAAACTCTTTGAATGAATAATTGGATACTCCAGAAAAGCATGGGGCTTTCCAATCCAATATTTGTATCTAATAAGTATGCTCATAATTTTCATGATTACAGGATGAACTTTTCACGTTTTTGTCAGCAGTTTTTGGATCTGGATATGCTTTTATATCTCAGAACCATTCAGAACTTACTGATATCTCGATAGGATCAAAGTGATAGAGAATATCGTGATCCACAAATTGTCCTCTTTTCCTACGGCTCCGGGCTATCAGTTTCATAAAGGCTGTTGATAAATACGTATTTATTTGGATCTCGGGACATTTCGATGAACATTGTGCAAATCGGGGTATATATAGAATACTTCATTCTATAATTCATTTGATCTATGAGTACCTCTTATATGAATTACGGCCTTGCCCTTCGTAAATTATGTCACGATTAGTTTCATTTCTGCGATACGAACTATTTAGATCGGGCAGATACCTTTCTAGATCTCCCTTGAGTCATTCATTACACCAGGAGTCCCCTGCATCTGTTAGACCAATGAGGTTTTGATGATCGATGCTAATTACTATTCGACCGAAGTTCTCAAATAGATTCAGACCTTACAGATGTACTGGGACAAATCATTGTGACCTTGCTTGGGGTTATCGGAGGTGTATTAATAACCCCTCAATAATGGGTGATAAGAGCATATCAACATGTCAGTCATGTGTTACTGATTTTTATAGATCAATAAACAAGGGATCATCATAAGTTAGATGATCTGCCCCGTTCCCACGTTCCTATCGATCTATTCATGGGCATATAAGAATAGTTGACAGTCTCCAAGAGACTCTTTAGGACTGAGTCATAGGTAATAAGGGATATAAGGATAAAGAAGTAATATAGTAATACCAAAACTCAGTGGAATGTATAGGGCTATACGGGCTCGAACCGTAGACCTTCTCGGTAAAACAGATCAAAGTTCTTATTATCGAAATGATTTGAACTGTTCCAAAAACCCAACATGCATTTTTCTTGCATTGGGCTCTTTCATGAACTGATGGATCGATCAGTTAGTCTGCCATTCTTCCCTTTCCAGAAAGATAATAAGATGGCTCCGTGTGCTCCAAGTTATTCTTTTTTTTTTTTCGGAAGCAATCCCAAAGTGATTCAAAAGGTTCGTTCCCTCGACGTAGGTCTGCCTCGTTCAGGCACAGATTGAACCCAAATAGAGTCTCTATCGCTCTGAAAGTTAAATATGAGACTCCATACACCTCAAAGTTCATAGAGCGAAAAGAAGATATTTTGAGGTCCCCGTATTGTACTCATTATGCCTAGCATTGAATGAACCTGAGATTTACCATATCAACTAGATCCGGAATTGGAATCAGATCGAACCTCATCCTTGTCATGCTATTGTTCTCCCAGATCGATCGATGGAGTAAGACATCAGTATTTCACATAAGATCTATTTCATGGATCAGATGAATCGATGAACTCTCTTGAAAAGCATTGGCGCACGTGTAAACGAGGTGCTCTACCTTGCTGAGCTATAGCCCTTGCTATTCTTAATGATACACTATCATAACCAAATGGATCCCCCTTTGTCAAGGTGGATATTTCATGATCTAATACGTCCCAATCAGTTCAATCCTGCCAGGGACATATTGTTCATAAGTTCAATTCCATTTAGAATGTTCATAGATCCAACTCTATTTATGATGATAAATGACCTACTTAACTCAGTGGTTAGAGTATCGCTTTCATACGGCGGGAGTCATTGGTTCAAATCCAATAGTAGGTAAAACTTATTAGATGTCATTTACTTTGGTATCTAATAAGTTTTACCTACTATTGGATTTGATTGGAATAAAGAATCCATTTTCAATAATTATCCGAAATCCTTACGTTAATTAGAGACGGAGGGCAAAATAGCACTGATAGCCTCTAATCGTGTCCTGGCTCTTCTGAGAGCTACATTAGCTTCAATCACTTGTCTCTTGCCTTCAGCTCGAGCTAGGTCAGCTTCAGCTATTCGAAAAGTTTCCCGAGCCTCTCGAGGATCGATGTCAATACCTTTCTCTGCATCATTTACCAATATGGTGATTTTATTATTGTCTATCCTGGCGAAACCGCCCATCAAAGCCATAGTAGACCATTGCCCATCGAGACGTATTTTTGTGATCCCTATATCTAAAGCTGCAACAATGGGAGCATGATTTGGTAATACGCCAATTTGACCGCTATTGGTAGATAAGATGATTTCTTCAACTTCTGAATCCCAAACAACTCGATTAGGAGTCAGTACACGAAGATTTAGGGTCATTTTTTAAATTAATTCTCCACTTTTAAGTTCATAGCCTTCGCGGTAGCTTCATCAATGTTACCCACCAAATAAAAGGCCTGTTCGGGAAGACCATCTAATTCTCCGGAAAGGATCATTTTAAAACCTCTAATTGTTTCTACGAGACCGACATATTTACCCGGGGAACCAGTGAATACCTCTGCTACAAAAAAGGGTTGTGATAAGAAACGTTCAATCTTTCGTGCTCTTGCTACGGTTAAACGATCTTCTTCTGATAATTCGTCCAGTCCAAGAATAGCTATAATGTCTTGAAGTTCTTTATAACGCTGTAAAGTTTGCTTGACTCCTTGTGCAGTTTCATAATGTTCTTCGCCCACGATCCAAGGTTGGAGCATGGTCGATGTTGAATCTAAAGGATCTACTGCTGGATAGATGCCTTTGGCAGCTAATCCTCTCGATAATACGGTAGTAGCATCTAAATGTGCAAATGTTGTAGCAGGAGCGGGGTCGGTCAAATCGTCTGCAGGTACATAAACTGCTTGAATGGAGGTTATAGATCCCTCTTTGGTAGAAGTAATTCTTTCCTGCAAAGAACCCATTTCTGTACTAAGAGTTGGCTGATAACCCACAGCGGAAGGCATTCTGCCTAATAATGCAGATACTTCTGATCCCGCTTGGACAAAACGGAAGATATTGTCGATAAATAAAAGTACGTCTTGCTCATTGACATCTCGGAAATATTCAGCCATGGTTAGGGCGGTTAACCCAACTCTCATACGAGCTCCTGGTGGTTCATTCATCTGGCCATAGACCAGAGCTACTTTCGATCCCGAGATATCTTGTTCATTAATTACTCCCGATTCTTTCATTTCAACGTAAAGATCATTTCCCTCACGGGTGCGTTCTCCTACTCCGCCAAATACAGATACACCTCCATGAGCCTTAGCAATATTGTTGATTAATTCCATGATGAGCACTGTTTTACCTACCCCAGCTCCCCCGAATAGTCCTATTTTTCCTCCACGGCGGTAAGGAGCTAAAAGATCCACCACTTTAATGCCTGTTTCGAAGATTGATAACTTTGTATCCAACTGTATAAAGGCAGGAGCGGGTCTATGAATAGGAGATGTTGTGCGAGCATCTACAGGACCTAAATTATCGACAGGTTCTCCAATAACATTGAAAATTCGTCCGAGAGTAGCTCCACCAACCGGAACACTCAGGGGAGCTCCTGTGTCAATTACTTTCATTCCTCTCTTCAGACCATCTGTAGCACTCATAGCTACAGCTCTCACTTTATTATTTCCCAATAATTGTTGTACCTCGCAAGTAACATTAATTTCTTGACCAGCCGTATCTTTGCCCTTAATTATCAAAGAATTTAAAATATTAGGCATATTGCCTGGAGAAAAAACTACATCCAGTACTGGGCCAATGATTTGAACAATATGTCCCACATTCTTTTCCACAAGTGTGGGAACCCCAAGAGCAAGAGGATTGGTTCTCATAATAATAAAAAGGGAGATTTGTTCGAATTGCTCGCTAATACTATTAAAAATGTTTAGTATCGAATCGATCAGTTCATGATGAATGAGAGTTACCACCTTGATCTACTTAGTGATATTTCGCTTCTCAAGTTCAACTTTTATTTTGAACATGAAGTAGATGGATAAAAATCATGAGAAAGTCTTCAATTTGTCCATAACTATAAGCATTTCACCCCAGATTGCGTCCAGATTATCCATTCAATGCGGAACTTGAACCCTATTCATAATCTTTCTCTCATCGGTCGTTGTCTCTTCCTTTCATACGCACATCTATTTTTTCTTTTTTCTTTTTTTTTTTTTTCGTCCTATATATCTGCTTTTAGATCTACAATCTACACATACATATATTATCTATTAGGATCAAAGGTCGATTCGGTTCTTTAAATCCATTAACTAGTCTAATAGCTGAAAGGTCCTTGGGTCAATGCATGGAGGAACTTGAAAAGCAAAGATAGGGTTGCGCCATACATAAAGAACATTATACAATAATAGTGTATTTGGCAAATCTTATTGCCCAATAACGGACGACTTGAGTTAGTTCATGGTTCCGCAGGAGATTCCTGTGAAATCCTTTCTTTACGTTCGATCCATGTCGAGCAGACCTCGTCCTTGCAAGAGTTATTAATTGATGAGTTGTAGGGAGGGACTTATGTCACCAAAAACAGAGACTAAGGCAAGTGTTGGATTTAAAGCTGGTGTTAAAGATTACAGATTAACTTATTACACTCCTGAATATCAAACCAAAGATACCGATATCTTAGCAGCGTTCCGAGTAACTCCTCAACCTGGAGTGCCGCCTGAGGAAGCGGGAGCTGCAGTAGCCGCTGAATCTTCCACTGGTACATGGACCACTGTTTGGACCGATGGACTTACCAGTCTCGATCGTTACAAGGGGCGATGCTATGACATCGAGCCCGTTCCTGGGGAGGAAAATCAATTTATTGCCTATGTAGCTTACCCCTTAGACCTCTTTGAAGAAGGTTCTGTTACTAACATGTTCACTTCCATTGTAGGTAATGTATTTGGATTCAAAGCCCTACGAGCTCTACGCCTAGAAGATTTGCGAGTTCCTCCTGCTTATTCCAAAACTTTCCAAGGTCCACCTCATGGTATCCAAGTTGAAAGAGATAAATTAAACAAATATGGCCGTCCTCTATTGGGATGTACCATTAAACCCAAATTGGGTTTATCTGCCAAAAACTATGGTAGAGCAGTTTATGAATGTCTTCGTGGTGGACTTGATTTTACCAAAGATGATGAGAACGTAAATTCCCAACCATTTATGCGCTGGAGAGATCGTTTCTGCTTCTGTGCAGAAGCAATTTATAAAGCTCAGGCTGAGACGGGTGAAATTAAGGGACATTACTTGAATGCTACTGCAGGTACATGCGAAGAAATGATCAAAAGGGCAGTATTTGCCAGAGAATTGGGAGTTCCTATCGTCATGCATGACTACCTGACGGGAGGTTTTACTGCAAATACCAGCTTGGCTCATTATTGCCGAGACAATGGCCTACTTCTTCACATTCACCGCGCAATGCATGCAGTTATTGACAGACAAAGAAATCATGGTATGCACTTCCGTGTGCTAGCTAAAGCATTGCGAATGTCCGGTGGAGATCATATTCACGCCGGTACTGTAGTAGGTAAACTTGAAGGAGAACGAGACGTAACTTTGGGTTTTGTTGATCTACTGCGTGACGATTTTATTGAAAGAGACCGAAGTCGTGGTATTTATTTCACCCAAGATTGGGTATCTATGCCAGGTGTTCTGCCCGTAGCTTCGGGGGGTATTCACGTTTGGCATATGCCTGCTCTAACCGAGATCTTTGGGGATGATTCCGTACTACAGTTCGGTGGGGGAACTTTGGGACACCCTTGGGGAAATGCACCTGGTGCAGTAGCGAATCGAGTTGCCTTAGAAGCTTGTGTACAAGCTCGTAATGAAGGACGTGATCTTGCTCGTGAAGGTAATGAAGTGATCCGCGAAGCTAGTAAATGGAGTCCCGAATTAGCTGCTGCTTGTGAAGTATGGAAGGAGATCAAATTTGAATTTGAGGCAATGGATGTCTTGTAATTGAGTGACTCTCCGTTCGTTTTCCTAATAGAACTCGGCCCAATCTTTTACTACAAAGATTGAGCCGAATTGTAAATGGAGATTAGATATATGCATAGATCCATATCTATCTATGTACATGTATAAATATGTACATACCTATATACATAAATCAATATCTTATTTATTTTTCCCAAGATCGAATAGCTCAAAGCTTATGAAAATGTTGTTGGCATGGATTTTATCCATCCCATAAATTGATCTTATGGATCATCCTATAGGGTTGGTAGCTCAGTGGATCAGAGACCATGGTCCCGGACCATGAAGTCAAGGGTTCGAATCCCTCCTAGCCCATTTTGGACATTGTCCCCCTTGCTGTATCCCGTGCTGAGACATAGACCTTTTCTACAAAGATTCCATAGGTTTCATAAAGAGGGAAAACGGATCGATCATATCGTATGATCCTTCTCTCTCGGATGATAATTACTCTTTCTTGTGGTATAAAAGAGAATCTTTATTGATAACCAAATAAAAGGTTCTATCATAATCTCGGATCAATGCTTCGGATTACTACGAATAAAATGGAAATGATTCATCCCACTATTCTTTCGGTAACGATCCTAATACTAATAATATAGTATTACTTAATAATAGTAATACTTAATATACTAATAATTGGATCTATTTTGTCTAATAAGATCCCTCATGGAAAAGAAAATTGCAAAGTAACAAGAGATCTCCTCCCCTTTTTTATACTCATATCTAGGTAGAACTCTATGTCCTTGAAAGAATGGTTCGAAGAAAGGCGTAAAATAAGTGGATCAATCGAAGATCTGATCGAAAGGACTAGTAAGGACTATATCGTCAATGAGATGGACAAGAACAAGAATATAAAGATTGATTTTAATAACAGATTATGGGTCCAGTGCGACAATCGTGAGAACTTGCTCTATATGAAATATTTGAGACAGAATAAGAGTGTTTGTGAAGAATGTGGATATCATTTGCAAATGAGTAGTTCAGACAGAATCGAACTTTCAATTGATCATGGCACTTGGCATCCTATGGATGAGGACATGGCCGCCCCAGATCCGATTCAATTTCATTTTGAGGATGAACCTCATATAGATCGTATCACTTCCTGCCAAATAAGGACAGGTTTAACTGATGCTGTTCAAACAGGCATAGGTCGACCAAATGGTATTCCTATCGCAATTGGAGTTATGGATTTTCAGTTCATGGGAGGTAGTATGGGCTCCGTGGTAGGTGAGAAAATTACTCGTCTGATCGAATACGCTACCAAGCAATTTCTCCCAGTAATCATGGTGTGTGCTTCCGGAGGAGCACGCATGCAAGAGGGAAGTTTCAGTTTAATGCAAATGGCTAAAATATCTACTGCTTTATATATCCATCAATTGGAGAAAAAGTTGTTATATGTATCGATCCTTACATATCCCACAACCGGTGGAGTGACTGCTAGTTTTGGTATGTTGGGAGATATCATCATTGCTGAACCTAAAGCATACATTGCATTTGCAGGTAGAAGAGTAATCGAACAAACATCAGGTCAGAAAGTACCTGACGGTTTGCAGGTAGCTGAGCATTTATTTGATCATGGTTCATTTGATCTGATCGTTCCGCGTAGTCTTTTAAAAGGTGTTCTGAGTGAGCCATTTCAACTTTACGGTTTAATTCCTTGTGAAAAAGAACGAACGTTAGGTTTAGTTTCTTGTAACGAACAACAATTCTCAAGTTCAGCTCCTCGTAACGAAAGTGACAATGATACAGTCCCCTCTCATAGCGAAAATCGAAAGAATCAACTTCAGAGAATTGTTCCTCATCTTTCCTTTTTTTAGCCAATTATTGATCCTCGATCCTATTATTAATAGGAACTCAATATTAACAACTAAATAGTAACTAACTATTCTTATGAACGATATGCAATAGAATAGTGAATTTATCGCTCCCCGGAATTGGGGAAAATTACGGATCCATGTTCTTGCTACTATTTGATCAAGTGTTATAATATGGATAAGCGCTGTGATATATTTGTATACATTTATTGAGTCCTAATACCAAAAATTCTCATTCATTATTGACTCCGGATCTCATAGACATAAAAAAATGAATAAGAATAAAAAGAATATCTCGGATTCGACGTAAAATGATTTTACAGAGACTCATGAAAATATTTGACGGAAAAAGGAACAAGATTCTCGTGCATGTCTTTTATGGAGAGGGGCGACTAGGTCCACTTATTTGGTCCTATAATCATTCCTTGTAATAGAGATAAATATTAGGGTATTCGTTCTATGACAAATCCCAACTTACCTTCGATTTTCGTGCCTTTAGCGGGCTTATTTTTTCCGGCAATTACAATGGCTTTTTTGTACTTTTATGTTCAGAAGGATGAGATTTTATAAATCTGATCGGATCAGATCTTATAGATCAATTTGAATCTCTCAATTGTGGAATAAATGGGATATCTATCTGTTCCTGATGATCTTAAATGGGACTAATCCTACTCCGGACACGAACAAAATAGATATCTATATCTATTTATCAACATATGGGAGGTGTACCATGTGGTACATATACCATATGTATGCATGTATAAATGTATAGAGATTTCTATCTTTATACGCATACATATCTATGTGTATATGGAGATGGTATTTCTATTCCACTGATCCGGCGAGGTGTTGTTTTTACAATTGATAAGTAATTTCCTAAAAAATAGAAAGAATGGGGAACATGGAAAGGAGAGAAAGAAAGTAAATGTTCTTTTAGATAAAAATTCTTTGATATGCATATAGCTAGTTAATAAGAGTTACTTCGGAAGCCAAAGGAGTCAAGTTTTGGCCATTTTCTCTAAAACCGAGTAGGACGAAATTGAATAAAATCTGTTATGAATTGGCGATCTGAATGGCTCTGGATAGAACCTATAACAGGATCTCGAAGAACAAGTAATTTTTGTCGGGCTTGTATCCTTTTTTTTGGTTCACTAGGATTTTTCTTGGTCGGAATTTCAAGTTATCTTGGTAAGAACCTGATACCCGTATTGTCATCTCAGCAAATCCTTTTTGTTCCACAAGGAATTGTAATGTGTTTTTATGGTATTGCAGGTCTGTTCATTAGCTCTTATTTGTGGTGTACAATTTTATGGAATGTAGGTAGTGGTTACGATAAGTTTGATGAAGAAGAAGGAATTGTATGTCTTTTTCGTTGGGGATTTCCTGGAAGAAATCGTCGTACTTTTCTTCGATTTCTCATGAAAGATATTCAGGCGATCAAAATGGAAGTTCAAGAAGGTCTTTATCCCCGTCGTGTTCTTTATATGGAAATAAAGGGCCAGCGAGACATTCCCCTAGCTCGTACCGGTGAGAATTTAACCTTACGGGAAATGGAACAAAAAGCTGCCGAATTAGCTCGTTTCTTGCGTATATCAATTGAAGTATTTTGAAATGAACCAAGGAATGGATGTTCTCTCGTTGTTCTTCGAACATCTTAACGGACAGATCTATATGTACCAGAGAGAGGGAAGTTACAATGTAACTAAGATTTGTTCGGGAGAAATACCATGCAGTTCCCTCCCGCAAAGTAGTACTTATGTGATGATCATATCAATGCAAATTCCTTCGGTAGTTCCCAAAGACTCCATATCGCTCCTTGTAGAAGGCCTATAGAGCCAGTAGACGGATATGACATGAAACAATTACTAGATATGGCATTCTCTCCAAAATGTCTTTGTCGAACTCCAATTCCATATATGCGTACGGAATTCGAGAATTTCAGTATTCGTAATATACTGGAGTCCTTTGGAGCGCAGAATTGGCATTTTTAGACCAATTTATTAAATGATAATGGATTCTATCCCTAAGTTCTCTCTCTTTTTTGCCAATAAACATTCGTCTCTTTCCTTTTATTTTTATTTTTTTTTTTTTCCTCCTTTTTATCCGGAACAAACCGTTCCTCATCCGAAGAATATTTTTTTTTAAGGGTCGAACAATTACGCAGTAGATCCTGAATCTATAGGTCCCATACCTCGTTCTACAACTCGTACTTTATCCAGATTTCGGACAGAGCTGACGGGTGAATCGGGTTCGTTAGCGATTCACGAATTTAAAGTGGCCAAATATAAAGCATTAGCTTCCCTACGATACCTTGCATGTCTAGTATTCCTGCCCTGGGGAATCTCTATTTCATTCCAGAAAGGTTTGGAACCTTGGGTTACGAATTGGTGGAATACTGGTCAGTCTCGGGAATTTTCTGATTATCTCCAAGAAGAAAACGCTCTAGAAAGATTCGGAGAAATAGAAGAACTATTCCTGTTGGAGAGAATGGTGGAAGATTCTTCGGAAACACATTCACAAGATCTTCGTATAGAGATTCGCAAAAAAACGATCCAATTAGTCGAAATGTACAATGAAGATTTGATCCAGATCATCTCACATTTATTGGCAAATTTTATATGTTTTGCTACTCCAGGTGCTTATTTCATTCTGGGTAAGGAAAAACTTGTCGTTCTCAATTCTTGGATCCAAGAATTATTCCATAGCCTGAGCGATACGATGAAAGCGTTTTCTATTCTTTTAGTAACCGATTTATGTATTGGGTTCCATTCGCCCCATGGTTGGGAACTGATGATCGATTCGATCTCCGAAAATTATGGGTTTTCTCATGATGAACAAAGAATATCTGGTCTCGTTTCAACTTTTCCGGTCATCTCAGATACAATTTTCAAATATTGGATCTTCCGTCACTTAAATCGTATATCTCCTTCACTTGTAGTGATTTATCATTCAATGAATGAATAAATAGGAATGAATAAAGAATAGGTTGTTCTATCCGACAACGAGTGAATAGGAATTGGATTTTCGTACAGAAACTAACTATTACAGATCTCCTTTTTACTCTTTCTCTTCCCTTTCCTCCTTTCCCTCTCTTTCAGTGGGATACTTCTGATTTATTACTTTTGGAGTTAATATAATAGCGGAATTGCGGGCAGGTAATTATGGTAGCTATCTACCCCATTTATCGTAAAGAGATTTGGAACCAATAATCGAACCATGCGGAATATAAATACTTATGACTGGATGAAAAAGTGGATGACTCGATCAATTTCCATCTTGGTCATGATACATATGATAACTCGGACATCTATTTCAAATGCATATCCCATTTTTGCGCAGCAGGGTTATGAGAATCCCCGAGAAGCAACTGGACGTATTGTATGTGCTAATTGTCACTTGGCTAAGAAGCCTGTGAATATTGAGGTTCCACAATCCGTGCTTCCTGATACTGTATTTGAAGCAGTTGTTAAAATCCCCTGCGATATGCAAATAAAACAAGTTCTTGCTAATGGTAAGAAAGGGGCTTTGAATGTAGGAGCTGTTCTAATTTTACCTGAGGGCTTTGAATTAGCCCCTCCTGATCGTATTTCTCCCGAGATTAAAGAAAAAATAGGTAATCTTTATTTTCAGAATTATCGTCCTAATCAAAAAGAGATTCTTGTAATAGGTCCTGTTCCCGGTCAGAAATATAGTGAAATTGTGTTTCCCATCCTTTCACCGAATCCTGCTACTAATAAAGAAGTTCATTTTCTTAAATATCCCATATATGTGGGTGGTAATAGAGGAAGGGGACAAATTTATCCCGATGGAAGCAAGAGCAACAATACGGTCTATAATGCTTCAACAACGGGTAGAGTGAGCAAAATATTGCGTAAAGAAAAGGGTGGATATGAAATCACTATCGATAATGCATCAGATGGTCGTCAAGTGGTGGATATCGTACCTCCGGGACCGGAACTTCTTATTTCCGAGGGTGAATTCATCAAAGTTGATCAGCCATTAACGAATAATCCTAATGTGGGTGGATTTGGCCAAGGAGATGCAGAAATAGTACTTCAAGATCCATTACGTGTTCAAGGTCTCTTATTACTCCTGGCATCTGTCATTTTGGCACAAATCTTTTTGGTCCTTAAGAAGAAACAATTTGAGAAAGTTCAATTGGCCGAGATGAATTTTTAGGTCCATAGATTTTCAAACATGAGGTTGACCGAAAGGTTTGGCTGTTTATTGGTGGCTGATGCAATCATGTACAATTCAAATAATAAGGTCATGCCCCTGGAGAGCCCTCAATATCATCATCTCCCCTCCCTTGTTCGTAAATAAGATATGAGTCATTACTAGATCTATCTATAGATAGATATGTGCATTTCAAATAGGGAGTGACTTGATAAGCACTAGAACAGATCAACTTGCCGAACAGCCCTCTATTCATATGCTACATAGCATATACCATATCCGTGCCATATAGCCTTTTTCTTTTGCTTTCTTATCCATTCATCATATCTAGAAGAATGATCCGAAGGATATCAAAGGGAAGGAAGGAGAAAAAAAGGAAGAGGGGGACTAAACGATCTCGGGAAAGATTCTTATCTTCCTGATCCTCAATCTTTGATCGAAATCGATTTTACGCTTTCTCTTTAGGGTAAGAGGAACTAATGATTTTTCTGATCCCGTTCGTAAAATCCCAAGTCTTTCGCACGTCCTACTGAGAACCTTTCAAGTTCATGAAAAAAGAGGAGCAAATGGATAGAAAAGGCAATACCACTCATTGAGCAAATGGGATCTATCTAGCAAATTCATGAAAAAGGCTCATTTCAGATAGAAAGGGAAAAGGTGCTATTTCCGGCTTGGACCATAAGAGCTCAAATTCTATATTCACACATTCGGATTATCGTAGTTCTAACTTTTAGAGGGATGATCCGCAGAATCTCTCATTTGGGGAAAATGAACAAAAGTCATGCATATTATGCGGCGGGACGATCCATTCCTTAGTCATTCTTCCTAGGAGGAACAGCTGAAATGTATAAATTAATCCAATTATTTGATAATACGTATCAGAAGCGAAAGAATAGATTGGTTCATCACTTTACTAGAAGGCATTGGAGTAGCTGAAAGAATCGTGTAATTTGTACGAATCTTCTGATTCATATAGAAGTAAATCTTGAAAATAGATTTCAATAAGACCTTACCCTTCTTTTAACTCGGATTTCAATAAGACCTTACCCTTCTTCGAGTTAAAAGAAGGGTAAGGTCTTATTGAAATCTTCACTTTCACATGTATAGTCTTTTTTATCTATGTTCAGTTCATTTTGTTACTATAGGGATGACCCTAATCCAGAATATGAACCATAGAAAAAGATGCCTATTAAACCAATCACAAGGGTACCAGTTACAGTACCTATCAGCCAAAGAGGAATCCTTCCAGTAGTATCGGCCATTTCTCTTGCTCCCTTTCACATTTTATTAAGTAGTCATGCTCAAGACATAAACAGTCATGGATAATTATGAGTATCAGATCTCTCCGGATGAGATAAGAGGCACTGTTTTTAATTGAAAGAGTAATTAGAGAATAGAACAGCAAGTACAAAAATGAGTAACAACCCCCAGTAGAGGCTAGTACGATTCAATTCAACATTTTGTTCGTTCGGGTTCGATTGTGTCATAGCTCTGTGATTTAGATAGAGTTTATCGTTGGATAAACTGCATTGCTGATATTGATCCCAAGAAAAAAACTGTAGGTACAGCTAGTCCGTGAACGGCCAACCATCTAACTGTAAAAATTGGATAGGTTCTATCTATGGTCATTGGTACCTCCTAAAAAGATCTAGTAAATTCATTGAGTTGTTCCAACGGATCGGAACGGCCAGTGATTAATGGAACCTCTTGTCGGTTTTCTGTGAAATACTCGTTCGGCCGGGGGCTTCCAAATACATCGTAAGCTAAACCCGTGCTGACAAATAACCAACCTGCAATGAATAGGGAAGGTATAGTAATGCTATGGATAACCCAGTATCGAATACTGGTAATAATGTCAGCAAAAGAGCGTTCTCCCGTATTCCCAGACATGTTCAGCTCCGTATATTCTTGTACAGCCAAGGGGGAATTGATCCCATAAAAGATAGAGATTAGGAGATGGAGAATTACTGATATCTTCTCTAATCCTTGTTGGATTGTCAATATTATACCAAGGGTATATTTCAGGTATATTGGACCGGTATAGCTAGCCTTCCTCTGACACAGCAATACAATTTCGATTCAGATTAGAAAGGAAGGGATATAATGATTCTGTTCCTCCCAATTACGGTCAACTTAATCAATTTCTTTATTCTCCCAGTTTTCCCCACTGGAGAAAGAATCTCGTATGTCTCCTCGGCGGGATAGACTCGGACGTGAGGAACCTCATGTAGATATTGGACAATTGAACACATGGATCATGGCGAAAACCACTTCAGCAGTGGTCGTTGTAGTGGCTCGAATTGCTCCAGGCGGATGTATAGTGAATAAAGGGGATGAGATTGATGTCTCTTCGGAGGAAGAAGCAAGGGGCATCACTATCAATGCAACTCATCTAGAATAAGATCCTTTTTTCCTCTCTTTCTATTATGTTTGTGTAGATCATCCCAGTCATTTGGGTTATATAAAGGGAGGATCCTTGGTGTTACATAAATAGAGGGTGTTCTCCCAATAGCAATCGAGAGCAGGTGGAGTTATGCCACGAACCTAATCACTTAATAACAAAGTACTTTGGCCGAATGAGTAAGTATTACTTATCTCACAGTATTACTGGATGAGGAGGACCAGGTGAATATTGAAATCTTATGGAACTTGGTCGAATTGTAGGTATGTGAGGATCGAGCTATTCCTATTTTCCAGTAGATAGAATTCTTGTAGTACCAGGCCCTGCCCTACTAGCTTTAAGAATTCATATAGAGATGCAAATAAGTGGATCGATGAGATCTAGGAATGATGGATAAAGTGGATCCTACACCTAAACGTGAAATTCACAAAACTTTTCCTATGAAAACCTTTCCTATGACCGCAGAAGAGGTTCTTTCCGTCCCAATCTTTGGAACTGAAGCTACTCCGATTGTACAGAAAGAGGAACTATTCGAACGAGAAGAACAGTCTAAATAGTCGGATTGAGAGAGAGAGACTCGCGGTACAACTATCATATATCATAGGTTCGAAGATATTTAGGAATACTCTATACTTGCTGAAAATACCGTAAGAATGTTCCTTCGAAATATGCAGAAACAGTATGTGGAACGTGGAATGGTAATTGCTAGGCCTGGGACCATGAAACCTTATGCTCGATTTGGAGCACAAGTTTCTCTCTTTTGGAAAAAAAAAGAAGAAGAGGGGGGATGACATTTTCGTTTTCTTCCTTCGGGATTCCTCAATTCTTATTTGTACTACTAGAGTAACGGGTACGATTGGATCATTCCCAGATTCCCATGTTAAAAAAAAAAAAAAAAGAATAAGAAAATACTGCCAGGTGATTCAATCGGAATGATTGAATTCAATTCGTTTACCTTGTAGCTCTTGAAAGAAGATTGCGTTCCATAATTCTCAAAGAGGGTCAGTTGGTATTGGTGTTATTCGTGGATCGCTTGATTCATTTTTGGAATCCCTTATCTGAGATAATGAACCTATTTTTAATCAGATATTCCTTCTCGTTCATGTTTGTTCGTAACATTCATAGTGACTGGTTAATACAGGATTACGAATTGGTACCCATTTGGACAATTTATCTTTCGTATTCCCATCCTATTCTAGGTTATGAAAAAGAAAACTTAGGTAATTGCCTCGTAAAGATATGTAGCAAACGTATTCCATTCAGTTTTTTCACGCCTACTATAACTAGCTATTTTGGCTTTCTATTGGCTTCCCTAATCTTCACCTTAGCCCTATTCATTGGTTCAAGCAAGATACGACTTCTTTGAAATCAAGAAGAAGGAAACCCCTTTAGGTTCATTCAATATTCCGATGATTCCGTTGCTTCTCCCAATGCCGATTTCTAATTATTGAGATTCATAGCAATTTTAGGGTACTATCCAAAGTGGATATTACCTATATTTATTTATCTGAATCGAAATGATTGAAGCTTTGCCCTCTGGAATTGTGTTAGGTCTAATTCCTATAACTTCGGCCGGATCATCTGTAACTGCATATTTACAATACCGACGTGGTGATCAATTGGATATTTGATTGAGGAACATCCTTTTTCATTGACCTCCCACTTATTTCGGGAGGTCAGATTCCATTGATTGTTACAGTTGAAGCTATTGATGATCCATCAATAAAATTTGATTTCGATATGAAAAGAATCACGCTCTGTAGGATTTGAACCTACGGCATTAGGTTTTGGAGACCTACGTTCTACCGGACTGAACTAAGAGCGCTTTCTTATCAAAGTATTTAGATGAGAGATAAATAAAAACAGACCTTTTGTACCCCAAAAAAATACTTTTGTATATGGTATGATTCAATCACTGATAGTTGATGTTCCATCCAAATCGATCTCAATTGATCCCTTGTTCTTCTTTCTTTCTCTTCCATAGGGAAAGGAATAGGTAGGGATGACAGGATTTGAACCCGCGACATTTTGTACCCAAAACAAACGCGCTACCAAGCTGCGCTACATCCCTTTCAATTGTTAGACAATGTTATTTTATACGATGAAAATCTTTTTTTTTTCTTACATTTCTTACACTTTCATTATTTTTCGGTCTTGCAAATGGACTATGTACACAGAGAATCTCTCATTTAGAAGAATGACTATCGCGATATTTGGGAATATCTTTTTTCTGTTCTAGAACTAGGAGGAGCATCTTGTATCCTGGATCACTGTACATATCTCTTTCAGTTCCGACGAGTTCCCCGTACAAGTACAAGTGACCCATAAACACAGATGTAGCTAACCATATCATATAAGTACCACGATCTATGAGGAAAACTTACAATGCGAGATATAAAGACATATCTTTCCACAGCGCCTGTGCTAGCTACTTTATGGTTCGGGTCTTTGGCCGGTCTATTGATAGAGATCAATCGTTTTTTCCCAGATGCTTTGACTTTTCCCTTTTTTTCATTTTAGTTCTCCTCCGAAAGGAAAAGAGGAAAAAGGATAAAATTATGCTAGATCACTCCCTTCCTTTTCTTCGTGGGAAAATGAAATAAGTGAATTTGTTCCCAAATCGACGAGTCCTAGAGTGGAACGGGGGGGGGGGGGAGTAAATCTAAATAGAGATCTAGGTCTAGAGGCTCTTTCTATAAAGATCGTGAGTACCATTTCAAACTTCTGATTCAATATTTCATTACGCATTACGAGAAAGAATAAGAAAAGATTGAATCATTTGATCCCATCTACCCTTTCTCTTTTTTTTTTTTATCGAAAAGTAAAGTGGACTTTATATCCGGAGTAAGTTTATGGCCAAGGGTGGAGATGTAAGAGTAAAAATTACCTTGGAATGCACTAGTTGTACTCGAGATAGTGTTGATAAAAAATACCCGGGTGTTTCTAGATATATTACTCAAAAGAATCGACGCAATACACCTATTCGATCGGAATTGAAGAAATTTTGTCCCTATTGTTACAAACATACTATTCACGGAGAGATAAAGAAATAGATCGAACATACTATTCAAAGGGATAGGAATCAATCATAGATATAGTAAAATAGAAAAAAAAAAAAGGGGGGGGGATTTTAGGAAGATTTGTAACAAAATGGTATTGTAGGAAATCTATAATGATTTGAATAAGATTTTGAATAAAATAAATAGTATTTAAAAGGAATAAAATAAATAGAAAAGGAATAAAATAAATAGTATTGAAAAGATTCATGAAATAAACTATGAATAAATCTAAGCGATCCTTTCGTAGACGTTTGCCGCCAATTGGATCGAGAGATCAAATTGATCATAAAAATATGAGCTCAATTAGTCAATTTATTAGCGAACGAGGAAAAATATTATCCGGACGGGTGAGTAGATTGACCCCAAAACAGCAGCGCCTAATGACTATTGCTATTAAACGAGCTCGTATTCCATCTTCGTCACCTTTCCTTAATAATGACAACTAATTTGATCCCTAGAAATGAACCTGCTCTTTGATTGAATCGGAGCTGGAATATCTGTTCAATAAAGAGGAAGATCTCATTGTCTAAAAAAATCGAAGAAATCAAAAGGGATCTGTTTCTTTTTCAATATTTCTCAATTTTCGATGTCTCTACCTTCCCGGAGGGAATTCTCCGGGGGATTCCGTTCCACCTATTTCATCATTCGATAATATTGTTGATGATCGTGGAAAAGCAATTCTTATCTAATACAGCGATTTGTGCAAGTATTCTGCGATTTAAAAGCAACTGCCTTTTGTACAAATATCGGATAAATTTGTTATAAGAAACTCCATTATTACGGGCTGCTGCATTGATCCGAGTAATCCACAAACGGCGAAGATCTCTCTTTCGCTTACCCCTATCTCGATGAGCAGAAACTAAAGCTCTAATTTTTTGTTGGTCAGCAGTTCGAAAAAGTTTCGAATGAGCTCCTCGAAAGCCTGATGCAAATGCAAGAATCTTTTTTCGACGTTTCCGAGCTATATATCCACGTTTAATTCTGGTCATTGAAGTTTACTCTCATAAATCACTAATTGAGAATTGCTTGATTATCAGTCATTCTTTGATTTGGTCTATTAAGAATAAAACTGGTTCTTCTAATGTATGAAATAGGGATTCCAATGGCTCTTGCTACTGTAACCTTCCCAACCATAATTTTCTATTTTCTCTTGGTTAGGCATCCTCTCGGTAAGCGGGGGATGGGACCTCGCACTAAGAAAAAATCATGGGTTCCATCGTTTTTACGGTTCTTCCTTTAACGGTGAGGTCCCCTCTATACGCCGGAGCCTTTCATTTATGAAATACGAGATGAGGATGTTATTGGTAACTTGTACAGTTTACCATCTCCAGCTCTACCCCGAATTCTCAAGTAATAAGTCCTCCTGCGATAAGATTTATCCATACAGTGACGACATGGAATTATGAGGATTGGCTAGGCAGCTGACCTTGTCAGTCCGTTCTTGCGGCAATATGAGCATAATTGCTTCTTCAATTTGCACTATTTTCCCCGCTCAATGGATTGATAACCATTCGCTACCAATGAGGAATTGCTTTTCATCCCACATCAAGGTGATTGGATTTGCACCAATGGAAACCATAAAGATCATCCCCCATAAGAGTAGATTATAGATCTGTACTTGCTGCAGTAGGAGAGTTATTCTGCTATAAGGATCTCCTAGTCTGTTTCAGCTCTTGATCCGAACGAGTCGCACATACACCCTAGTACATACTCCTCCACGCTGGGGACATCCCCGAAGAGCAGGAGATTTTGTTCCATTTACTATTGGCTGTCTCGTATTTCTAATGAGTTGTTGAATAGTTGGCACTTTAGATCGTATGCGGAATTGACTGGTTCAGATCGATCCTAACCATATTAGGTCATTATGAAATGAATCACTTTCATTTTCCCTTTCCAGAAGAAAGGGAAATAAGGGATCAAATGTTCATCATCAAAAGAAATTCACAAGAGATCCTCAGTATTCTCCACCGCTACGAGATCGACAATGCCGTAAGCTTGGGCTTCTGTTGCTGACATAAAAACATCTCTTTCCATGTCCCCCGAAATGACCCATAAGGGCTTGCCTGTTCTTTGTACATAAACATTCGTAATGCTATCGCGAAGTTTCAATACCTCTTCCGCTTCCATGATACATTCTCCTGCTTGTCCATCATAATAAGAACTAGCAGGTTGGTGGATCATAACCCTGATAATAGATGATCGTTTTCTTGATCTCGGGAAATTTTGGAATAAAAAAAAAAAAAAAAAATAAATCAAATGAATCGGCCGTACAGGCATTTTTTGTGCATACGGCTCTATAATAGATCTCATCCCATTTCGAGTCAAACTGAGAGAAATACAAATGACCCCCAACATTCGGATGATCTATTTACCATCTTTTTTCCCGTAATAATAGAAATACTACGATGGTTCCGTTGCTTTATATATCTATCTTTCGATCTAGCAATCCCAAAGTTTTCTTTTGATGAGATCTGATCGAGATTCTCTATTTCATAAAGAATTTGATAAATATCCGAAAGAGAATCTTGGTGCAAGAACAAAAGGGGTTATGACGCTAAAATAGACCCATGCCACGATACATAGGATTGAATTGATTGTAAAATCGGGAAGAAACTTTGTTCTACTATCTCGATACGTAATTCTATTTCAAAAGAACAAAAAGATGATGTTTGTATCGGGCTCGAAATGCCATGCTATTATTACCTTTTATTTGGCAAAGGCATAGTCTTTTTACATCGCTCCTTCTCCAAGAAAAACTCATTGGCGCCAAGCGTGAGGTAATGCTATACGTTTAGTAATTTCCCCCCCAGTTAGGACAGAAGATCCCATCGAGGCAGCTAACCCCATGCATATTGTATGCACATCTGGTACTACAAATTGCATAGCATCATAAATAGATATTCCCGGTATCACTGCTCCACCGGGAGAGTTAATATATGGATATATATCTTTATTTTCATCTTCTCCATTCAGATACATCATGATACCAATAAGTTGATTTGCGATCTCATCATCGACCTGCTGACCCGGAAAAAGTAATCTCTCTCGATAAAGTCGGTTGATTAGGATAGTGAAATAGCTCTTCTTCCTTAAGAACCGTACACGCACCTTTAAATGCATACGGCTCAAGTGATTGCAAAAAGTTATGTATCGATCCCAGACCCTTTCTTTTTTCATAGCGAGATCTTATCTAAAAGAATTCTCTAAAAGAGTTTTTCTTTTTTTTTTTTTTCATAACCATTGGTTCAAGTTCGTCTTCTCCCTGAGAATATAATTAGCTAAACTTATTGAACTACCTCTTAATCGATGTATCGCTCCATTGAAATCCAATCGTTTTGGTCACAGCGAAATTTTCTTGTTTTCAAATAGGTTTTTGAGACATCTTTAGGTTTATGCTCTACTCCGGGGAAGCATCTGCCCGAGTTTCATTCGTACATATAGGACAAGTAAACCTACTGCCATTTTTATCTTTTCGATCCGCTCCATGATTTATGTCAAATATCTTCTCAAATAGATTCTATTACTCCATCTATTGTTCTATTACTCCATCTATTGATAGTTCCAAATCACTCATCGATGGGTTCTATCTAGGAATTCTAGATATATCACCAATTTGGGATTTTTTGAACGGAGCCTTAATACTTTATTGGTCTGAGCTAACCATGGATTCTCATGATTGAGAATCTCTTTCCTCCTAAACGATCTAATCGCACTTCACGCTCTAGATTATTGATAGTTGAATCGATCCTGAATGAAGCAGGAAATATCTCATCAGGAGAGATAACGGGGAAATTCCGTATAACCCAATATGTCCGACAAGTCGCACTATACGTCGACCCAAACTGCATCTTCCTCTCCAGGGATCCGAAAAGGAACTTTTGGAACACCAATGGGCATTTGTTTCAATAAAGAGAAGTGAAGCACTATGCTCTAATATGGAAACGTGAAGTATAAGAAGAGATGAGGCTTCTAGGATGTGTTTATGACACGATGATTATATCATATTTGGTCCATAAATTCAAAAATAAACATCGTTCGTAGAAGAACGAAAAGATCAGGGAAATCGAGTTCTTTTGCAGGTTGTTCAAAAAAGGAGCAAGTATTGTATTTATGCGCTCGATCAGTAGAAATGGGACCAATCTCCACATTGTGCATTGGTACACATAAATGATAAAATATTTACGCTTCTCCCTGCTATTCTGAACAGAATTGTTCCGGAACTGTTATTAGCAATGACCTCGAATAGATGTTAACCCTTGAGATGATCCGATAAAGGTTTAGCTCCATAGCATGGTCTCTTCTAATGCGAGAAAGTTACATAATGTCTACTTTTCTTTGATAAAGGGGTATTTCCATGGGTTTGCCTTGGTATCGTGTCCATACCGTCGTATTGAATGATCCTGGCCGGTTGCTCTCTGTACATATAATGCATACAGCTCTAGTTTCTGGTTGGGCCGGTTCAATGGCTCTGTACGAATTAGCAGTTTTTGATCCATCCGATCCTGTTCTTGATCCAATGTGGAGACAAGGTATGTTCGTTATACCTTTTATGACTCGTTTGGGAATAAACAATTCATGGGGTGGGTGGAGTATCACCGGAGAAACTGTAACCAATCCAGGTCTTTGGAGTTATGAAGGTGTGGCCGGGGCACATATTGTGTTTTCTGGCTTGTGCTTTTTGGCAGCTATCTGGCATTGGGTCTATTGGGATCTAGACATATTCTGTGATGAACGTACAGGAAAACCTTCTTTAGATTTGCCCAAGATCTTCGGAATTCATTTGTTCCTCTCAGGAGTAGCTTGTTTCGGATCTGGAGCGTTTCATGTAACGGGTTTGTATGGTCCTGGAATATGGGTGTCTGATCCTTATGGACTAACTGGAAAAATACAACCTGTAAATCCAGCGTGGGGAGCTGAGGGTTTTGATCCTTTTGTTCCGGGAGGAATAGCTTCTCACCATATTGCAGCAGGTATATTGGGTATCTTAGCAGGTTTATTCCATCTCAGTGTTCGCCCCCCCCAACGTTTATACAAAGGATTACGTATGGGGAATATTGAAACTGTCCTATCCAGCAGTATTGCCGCTGTGTTCTTTGCAGCTTTCATTGTCGCTGGAACCATGTGGTATGGCTCCGCAACTGCTCCGGTCGAATTATTTGGTCCTACTCGTTACCAGTGGGATCAGGGATATTTTCAACAAGAAATAGATCGACGGGTTCGTGCCGGTTTGTCCGAAAATCTAAGTTTATCGGAAGCTTGGTCCAAAATTCCCGAGAAACTAGCTTTTTATGATTACATCGGTAATAATCCAGCTAAAGGAGGGTTATTCAGAGCAGGTGCGATGGACAATGGAGATGGAATAGCTGTTGGTTGGTTAGGACACCCTATCTTTAGAGATAAAGAAGGACATGAGCTTTTTGTACGTCGTATGCCTACTTTTTTTGAGACATTTCCAGTAGTTCTGGTGGATGAAGAAGGAATTGTGAAAGCCGATGTTCCTTTTAGGAGAGCAGAATCAAAGTATAGTGTCGAACAGGTAGGTGTAACTGTCGAATTCTATGGGGGTGAACTTGATGGGGTTAGTTTTGGTGATCCTGCTACAGTGAAAAAATATGCTAGGCGTGCTCAATTAGGTGAAATTTTCGAATTGGATCGTGCTACACTGAAATCCGATGGTGTTTTTCGTAGTAGTCCAAGGGGTTGGTTCACTTTCGGACATGCCACATTTGCTCTTCTTTTCTTTTTCGGACACATTTGGCATGGTGCTAGAACTTTGTTCAGAGATGTTTTTGCTGGTATCGACCCGGATTTAGATGCCCAAGTAGAATTTGGAGCATTCCAAAAACTAGGAGATCCCACTACTAAAAGACAAATAGTATGATATTACATTGAAAAGACAAGTAGTATGATATTGCATTGCTCCAATCTATAGTATCGAGAGATTCCACTTCAGTGGAATTTTCATTCTCAGAGAGATTTGAAATCTTTCTATTCTTCTCCTTTTCTGGGAAAGAATTTCAATCGGTATGAAAGCTATCTCCATAATTGTAAACTACGATCGAATCTATGGAAGCATTGGTTTATACATTCCTGTTGGTATCGACCTTAGGGATAATATTTTTCGCTATTTTCTTCCGAGAACCGCCCAAAGTTCCGGATAAGGGGAGTAAATAATTTTTCTTCTCCGAACCCTCACCTCATTCTTTTCATAAAAATAATGACCTTCCCTATACGGGAAGGTCGTTATTTCAACTAGTCTTCGTGCTCTTCGAAAGGATCTCTGAGTTGTTCAGAGGGTTGCCCAAAGGCGGTATACAGGGCATAACCGGTAAAGCTCACAAGTAAACGGGATATGGAGATGGCGACTAAGGTTGCAGTTTCCATCGTTAGGTAATCCCAAGATCATGGTATATTTACAACACAACTGTATACAAAGTTAACAGATCTCAACCAATGCAATAAGAGTTATGGCTGCACAGACCACTGATGATACTTTCAGATCTGGACCGAGACGAACCGTTGTAGGAAATTTATTCAAACCACTTAATTCGGAATATGGTAAAGTAGCTCCCGGATGGGGAACTACTCCTCTTATGGGTGCTGCGATGGCTCTATTTGCGGTATTCTTATCTATTATTCCGGAGATTTATAATTCTTCCGTTTTATTGGATGGGATTCCGGTAAGCTGGGTCTAGAAGACCCAGAAGATCTGCCCGGATCCCCGGCCCGGTTTTTCGACTGAGGGATCCAAATAAAGCTATCGAATAGCTCCGGGTTCTAGGTCATTCCGTTCCGGTAGTTTGATCGTGTAACTATTCTTCTTTAAGGATTTATGGAACATGGGTGTGCGACTTGTTAAAATTGATCTAGATTGATAGTACAGAAGACCAGTCTGTCATCTTCATGGAGATGGTCCTACCTCGTCGGATATCAATCGAATATTTCGTATTCGGAGCACGAGGCATATAAGATATATTTGGGAAGATCTGAACTATGGTTTGTACCTGCCATTTAGACCTCGTCACCGGGCTTCTAAGAATTCGAAATAGGTATTCCTGATCAGAAATTGAATGATCTCTCTTCCTTTAGAACTAGGCTGACTCTGACTGAAGAATGAGATGGTATCTCATTTCTCTTAGTTAGTATATTTCGTTGAGTAAGTGACGATCGAAAGGTTATTACCCAAATAACTTTTGGAGATTTGAAAAGATCATCGGGGTATAATATAAATCTGAGGTTTGGATCGATCCATCTATTAAGATCTCGACAAGATAATTACTATCAATTGCCCAAGACTAGTTCTTCTCCAGTAAATTGATATCACAAATAGGGTGAAAGATCGTTCGAAAGGCCTATAGCGATCCATTCGGCATAAGGATGAGAGCCGACTTGAAATTTTGGCACTGTGAAGTATTGCTGTTGCGGGAGGGGAGATGATCATTCCGAATTATTCTCATTCATATTACCAGGGAACGAACTGATAGGATAGTTTCTAATCGATCTATTCGTTCCCAAGAGTATTTGGGTGCTCTTGCTCGAGCCGTATGAAGAGAAATTATCATGTACGGTTCTTGGGGGGGGAATTTCAGTTTACCTATCTCGATAAAGTATACGATTGGTTCGAAGAGCGTCTTGAGATTCAGGCGATTGCGGATGATATCACTAGTAAATATGTTCCTCCTCATGTCAATATATTTTATTGTCTAGGGGGGATTACGCTGACCTGTTTTTTGGTACAAGTAGCTACTGGTTTTGCTATGACTTTTTACTATCGTCCGACCGTTACAGAAGCTTTTGCCTCTGTTCAATACATAATGACCGAAGTAAACTTTGGTTGGCTAATTCGATCAGTTCATCGATGGTCGGCAAGTATGATGGTTTTAATGATGATCCTGCACGTATTCCGTGTTTATCTCACAGGTGGATTTAAAAAACCTCGTGAATTAACTTGGGTTACAGGCGTAATTCTGGCTGTATTGACCGTATCTTTCGGTGTAACTGGTTATTCTTTGCCTTGGGATCAAATTGGTTATTGGGCAGTCAAAATTGTGACTGGCGTGCCTGAGGCTATTCCTGTAATAGGGCCTCCCTTGGTAGAGCTACTACGCGGAAGTGTTAGTGTGGGTCAATCTACTTTGACTCGTTTCTATAGTTTACACACTTTTGTATTACCCCTTCTTACTGCTGTATTTATGTTAATGCACTTTCTTATGATCCGTAAGCAAGGTATTCCAGGTCCTTTATAGAGAGGAAAGATAGATTGAAAATAAGTATTCATAACATATTGTTTTGAGTAATGATAGTAATATCTCATTGCCATGAATATTTCTTATTGGTAATAAGAAAACATGTTCCTCGGATCTTTTCTTTCAATCTTGAAGTATTATTTATCCGATACGAATAGTTGAAATAGATTCTCAGACGGAGAAGATGGATTATGGGAGTGTGTGACTTGAACTCTTTATTGGGCCGTGCAGATATATCCTTCAATCTGCCACATTAAAATTTCTAATGAAATGTGTCTCTGTCCCAATTTCCTTATCATAAATAGGAAGTTTAAAACCTGGGCAAAAAAAGGTATCGGTCGGTCCGTTTCAAGAGAATTATTTCTATGATCAAATTCGAATTAGGAAGGGCTCCGTGAAATCCAGTATAATAAGGTAATAATGTAACATAATCAAGAGTTGTATCATATTACTGCTCCTTCTTCATAGTGTGGAAATGCATCCATTTCTCTTGCATTCATCTCTAAAGGGAAGACTATCGGAGTAAGAGAAGGGATCTGAGGAAGATAAAAGGCCGGATCAGTAACAAGTCAATACCTTGTATGTCACGAAACTTCGAAGGTATATTCGCGAAGATAAACACAGATTATGAGGGATAAGATGGTCCAAAAAGCATATCGATCATGATCGAATTTGCAAGCTTACTTGGGTACTGAGTATTTTACTGGAGGGATCGGATCCCCTTTAATGGATGATTAGAGATATTATTGGTTCCTATTACCACGATATGTCCCTCATTACGGAGAGTCATATATGTAGATATCTATAAAGATATATAGATATCTCTAATTCCTTTAGTTATTGCTCAAGCCGGATGATGAAAAATTATCATGTCCGGTTCTTTTGGGGGGATAGATCCATAGGGCTTTACCTATCCTAATAACAAAGAAACCTGATTTAAATGATCCTGTATTAAGGGCTAGATTAGCTAAGGGTATGGGGCATAATTATTATGGAGAGCCCGCTTGGCCCAATGATCTTTTATATATTTTTCCAGTAGTAATTTTAGGTACTATTGCATGTACCATAGGTTTAGCGGTTCTAGAACCATCAATGATTGGTGAACCAGCAAATCCATTTGCAACTCCTTTGGAAATATTGCCCGAATGGTATTTTTTCCCCGTATTTCAAATACTTCGTACAGTACCTAATAAATTATTAGGTGTCCTTCTAATGGCCTCAGTACCTGCGGGATTATTGACGGTACCTTTTCCAGAGAATGTGAATCAATTTCAAAATCCATTTCGTCGTCCAGTAGCTACAACAGTCTTCTTGATCGGTACTGCAGTAGCCCTTTGGTTAGGTATTGGGGCAGCGTTACCTATTGATGAATCTTTCACTTTAGGTCTTTTCCAGATTGATCCAACTGTTAAATATTGAGAAATTTCAATATCTCGTTCATATATCTAGGGAGTAATTGCTTCAAAACAAGTTCTCCCTAGATATATCCATTTCGCCCGTCAGAGATATCTTTTGAATATTACACGAAATAGAGGTTATGTTGAACACTTGAAATGGAATTATTCCCATTGCTCTCTATAATAACTTGGGAAAGGGGAAAAATGGGAAAAGTAAATGGAACTATTTAATGAATCTGAAACTTATTCTTGGGTAGATCAACTGCAAAATGTTTTTGAAGAACTTCCGATACTTGTTCGACAGATTTCTTTCCGAAATGTCCAATTCTCATTAAATCTTCTTGACTGTAATTCAACAGGTCCGATAATGTATGTATATTGACCCTTCCGAGGCAGTTATAGACCCTAGGAGGTAATTCTGATTGGTCAATAAAAATATGTTTGAATGCAACTTCTTCTTCCATTCTCTCCATATCAGCCGAGATATTGGAAAAGGAGAAGGAAGGCATATTAGACCCATTCTGATTGTCCATTCCATCGATGTTCTGTTCTTCTGCACGCAAAAAAGGAATGAATAAGTCAATCAAATTACGAGAAGCTCTGTAAAGTGCTTCTCTAGGAGCTAAACTTCCATTCGTCCATATCTCGAGAAAAAGGATTTCTTGTATATCATTTCCGTTCCCATAGGAATGAATACTATAATTTGCGTTTCGAACAGGCATAAATACAGCATCTATAGGAAAGATTCCATCCTGATAATTCTTCGGACTCTGTATACGATATCCACGATCTTTCTCGATCCATAATCTTATATCAAAAGTAATTGATTTGGTAAGACTAGCTATATGTTGTGTAGCATCAATTATTCTCACAGAAGGTGGTAATATGATATCTTGAGCGGTTACATTTCTGGGTCCGACGATACAGATAGAGGCTTCTCGAGTTCCGTACGGATCACTTCTAAGGACAATTTCTTTCAGATTGATTAAAATGTCATGTACTGATTCTTCAATACCTATTATCGCGGAATATTCATGTGTTACCTTTTCCAATTTCGCATGTGTGATGCATGTTCCTTCTATTTCTCCAAGTAGAGCTCTTCGCATTGCGATGCCTATTGTACTAGCTTGACCTTTTCGAAGCGGAGATAAAGCGAAGCGGCCATAATGAAGACGCTTACTGTCCGCTCCGGATCCAATGCACCTCCACCGCGGTGTCTGAGTGGAGACTGAGATTTCATCTCGAATCATATTGAGATTATTTGATCAGATCATTTGATCATTTCTCTCTCCCGGAATTCATTTGATTCCTACACACGTCTCTTCTTGGGAGGTCTACATCCATTATGTGGCATAGGGGTTACGTCACGTACAAAACTTAAGAGTACACCACTTCTACGAATGGCCCGTAATGCTGTATCTCTCCCCGGACCAGGGCCACTTATCATGACTTCTGCTCGTTCCATACCTTGATCCATTAACGTACGAATAGCATTTTCTGCTGCAGTCTGAGCAGCAAATGGTGTACTTCTTTTCGTGCCTTTGAATCCACAGGCACCGGCAGAAGACCAAGAAACCACCTGTCCCCGTACATCCGTAACAGTAACAATGGTATTGTTAAAACTTGCTTGAACGTGAATAACTCCTTTTGGTATTCTACGTTCATTTCTACGTGAACCAATTTTTCTTATAGGTTTTGACATATTCATTATTCCATATTTATGGGTTCGGTAAGATAGATATCTATCCATTTCATATCGAAATAGATCTTTCATTTCTACATTTGTTACTTGATGTAGAGAAGGATTACCCCTGTCTCTGTTTATGTCTCGGATTGGAACAAATTACCATAACTCGTCCCCGCCTACGAATTAGTCGACACTTTTCACAAATTTTACGAACAGAAGCGCGGATTTTCATGTTTGTGGTCCTTCAATTTGGAATTGATATGATTAATCATATTACATCTCGTTTTCCGAGAAATAAGGGTTCTCTAATTCATGAGCCTAAATATTATTTATCCCTATCGGATGTTCAGGAGGTGATCCAATCATTTGAAGATTTGTTGCGAAGTCGATAAATTATACGTCCTTTGGTTAGATCATAAGGACTTAATTCGACCTTGACCCTATCTCCTGGTAGTATTCGTACATGATTACGCCGAATTTTCCCCGAGATATGGGTTGGAACCTGACATCCGTTATCTGAACGAACTCGGAACATACCATTGGGAAGTGATTCAGTAACTGAACCTTCCACATCGATCAAATTTTGTTTATTCATTTTTTAGAATCTCCTTGAGAAATCAACTAACGTGGATAAGGATGAATGCTATCATCTAACTTACTTTTTCCCTTTCATAGAGATATCCTCCAGAAGAAATAATACAAAATTCAGAGAAATTACCGTACATAACATAATATTTCTCCTCCGATTCTTCTCCGTCGAGCCTCTCGATCCGTCATGATTCCTTGAGAAGTAGAAAGAATTACGACCCCCATTCCACCTAGAACTTTAGGAACTTTTTGAGAATTGGAATAGATCCTCAGACCAGGTTTGCTAGTACGCTTTGAAGTGGTTATATATGTCTTTTCCTTCCTTCCCCTATATCTTAAAGTTAAAACCGAAAAAGATTTTTGACCTTCCCTATGTTCTCTAGCATCTTCTATAAAACCTTCTTGCAGAAGGATTCTTACAACGTTTTTGGTAGTATTAGTAGCTATTATTCGAACTTTTTTTTTTTTACTTATGTCAGCGTTTCTTATAGAAGTTATTATATTGGCAATAGTATCGTTACCCATGAGAAAGAATTATTATGAATTTCTGGTCTTGATATAAGAGGCATGTTCAATCTTCTTTGAGGAATATGCCTGAGATGCAACTTACAAATTGATCTATTTCTAAACCATTACACGATTTATTATTACTTATAAGACTTCGGGAGCCAATGAAACTATTTTGGCAAAATTCAATTGTCTCAATTCCCGAGCAACTGAACCAAAAACCCGGGTTCCTCTTGGATTTCCTTCCTGATCAACGATAACTGCTGCATTGTCATCAGATCGTATTATCATTCCATTGTCACGTTTAAGTTCTTTACAGGTGCGTACAACTATGGCTCTAACTATTTCTGATTCTTTTAAGGGCATATTTGGTACTGCTTCTTTAATTATAGCAATGATAACGTCACCAATATGAGCGTATTGACGATTACTAGCTTTTAGAACCCGGATGCACATTAGTTTTCGGGCTCCACTGTTGTCCGCTACATTTGAATAAGTTTGAGGTTGAATCATTCTTTCTCCAATAATTTGGTTCTCCGGCGGAGGAAATGAAAAAAAAAAAAAAGAAGATATATAGTTGGCGAACTAGGAATCTTCTTTTTCCATTAGAAATATCTCTTTGGTTCAGTATTTAGACGGGTGAAGCAGTAACAAATCGAGTACGTATAGGCATTTTGTATGCAGCTATTTCAGTAGCTGCTCTAGCTACAGTTTCGGATACTCCGCCCATTTCATAAAGTATTCGATATGGTCTGATGACGGATACCCAATATTCGGGAGATCCTTTCCCCGAACCCATACGTGTTTCTGCAGGTCTCATTGTAATAGGTTTGTCGGGAAATATACGTACCCATATTTTTCCACCACGACGAGCATAACGAGTAATTGCTCGTCGTCCCGCTTCTATTTGTCCAGATGTGATCCAAGCAGGTTCAAGCGCCTGAAGAGCGAATCTACCAAAACAAATACGATTGCCCCGCCGATGAGATACTCCCTTCATTCTCCCCCTATGTTGTTTACGAAATTTTGTCTTTTGGGGTTATAATCGATGATTTATCTCATCTCTACTTCAGAACCGGACATGAAAGTTTCCTCTCATCCGGCTCCTCGTGAATAATATATGTAAAATTGGACGATCAATGTGCTATACTTATGTGTTATATAGGAATAAGTATATATTTACGCATATATTTAATATTTTAAATATTAGAGAAGGGACAAATCTATTTTTTTTTTTTTTTTTTTTTTTTCTATCCAACGGAACTGTCCAATACGAATTCCACAGGCGAATATTAACTCTTCTGGTATTTGCTCCATGGGGTCGACTTATAACTCCTCCCCCACTGAGATCAATTCATTCTTGGTTTCTTTCGCCATCCTATCCAATGGATGATTGAGATTCTTATATAATCCTATGCAGTCACGGGTTCCATCGTTTCGATAGCTCCTAAACCGATGCTTAGGTCTTTCCTCTGCAATGGAGCTTTTCATTTCATCTGTTATGGAGTCAATTTCCTTAGTTTCCATCGACCCGAAGCTCTTTTTTTTTTTTTATTCATCATAAACTGAATCCATTCAATCAGGATGATTCTTATGCTTTATCACACTGCTCTTTGGAGGGTGATTTATAAACCGACCATACAATAACAATATTGGAAGAATATCTCATTTCTTCCTCGCTCCCTTCTCCTTTCCATTCTCCCACATTCTTGAACACCTCTCTCGCTTCACAAGAGATATAGATGTCCCCCCCCTGGAAGAAAGTCTTTTAAGTTCGCATAACTATGTAATGGATGTATCTATAGTTCTTAAATCCTTGGATCTCGGCAATACGAAGTAATGAGTTAGCCCCTAGTTCATACCGGGGACCGACCCGTTCTTCTTCCAAGTTATTCATAGCTCTATAAAAAGTCGATCCTAACGAGTCGCACACTAAGCATAGCATTTCTCCGAGAGGGTTAATCTAATTCTTATTTGATCTGATAAAATTGATGATTTTTGATCGGACAAATCATGGAATGATTCGCAATTTTTTTTTTTTTATCTTCCTTCCCGTAGGAGGATAATAGGAGGACCAATCATTTCTCATCCCCGAAGATCCAAATTTTAATCCCTAATACTCCATAGATAGTTTGAGCTGGATAATAACAATGATCAATTTTGGCTCGAATGGTCTGTAGGGGAACCCTACCTTCTCTAGCCCATTCGACACGGGCAATTTCATTTCCGTCGAGACGTCCTGCAATTTGTATTTGAATACCTTTTATATCTGCCTGTTCAGCCAGTTCAATAGCTCTTTTGACTGTTCTTCCGAGTGAAACTCTATCCTCTAGTTGCAGGGCAATAAATTCCGCAAGAATATTAGGTTCTCCATAAGGTTTCGCAACTTTCACTATAGCAATGTTTAGTTTTCGATCCACAGGATTAAGCATATTTCGTACATCGGTTCTTAATTGTTCAATTCCCCGACCCCGATTTTCTATCAACAAGTTGGGAAATCCAATATGGATTTCGACCTGAATTAAATCGATCTTTCTTCGAATTTCTACACGTGCAATTCCTCCATGATTCGAGGAACTCCTCATATGTCTTCGTATATAATTCACAATGCAATTACGTATTTTTTCATCTTCCCGGAGATCTTCGGAATAATTTTTTTGTTGCGCAAACCAATGGGAACGATGATTTTGGGTTATACCAAGTCTAAAACCAAGTGGATTCATTTTCTGTCCCATACATATTTTCCTTTTTTGGGTTCTGTTGGCATAATCAGATTGTTCGATCTGGATCTTTCTTCCAATACAATAGTTATATGACAGGTGGGTTTCTGTATTGGATAACCACGTCCTTGAGCTCTAGGTTGGGATCTTTTCAAAATAGCACCTTCATTTACTTCGGCCCTACTGACAAATAAATTGGCTTTGTTCAACCCCATATTGTGATTAGCATTTGCCGCTGCGGAAGAAATTAATTGTAATATAGGATAACATGCTCGATAAGGCATGAGTTCCAGTATCATAAGTGCTTGTTCATACGAACGATTACGAACTTGATCAATTACTCTGCGTGCTCTATGAGTAGACATACGTATATGTTTAGCTAGAGCTCGTATTTTTGGACTTGAGCTATTCTTTTCCATTGAACTTCATCTCCCATTAATGATGAGCACCTCCTGATTAACGACGGGATCTATTATCGCTTTTCGCATGTCCGCGGGGAATTAGAGTAGGTGCAAATTCCCCCAATTTGTGACCTACCATACGATCCGTTATATAAATAGGTAAATGTTCCTTTCCATTATGAACAGCAATTGTATGACCGATCATTGCGGGTACAATGGTAGATGCCCGAGACCAGGTTACTATTATCTTCTTCTCTTTTTTTATGTTTAGATTCTCTATCTTCCTCAATGAATGATTAGCTACAAAAGGATTCTTTTTCAGTGAACGTGCCATGGCCAATTACCCCCCCCCCTATTTTTTTTTTCTTTTTTAATAAAATAGATCCCCAACTGCTCTTACTTACGTCGACGAAGGATTGAAGCATCACTATATTTATTATTCTTCCGACTTTTCCTTCCAAGCGCAGCATAGCCCCAAGGGGTCACGGGTTTTTTTCTACCAATTGGAGTTCTTCCCTCACCACCCCCATGGGGATGGTCTACAGGGTTCATAACTACTCCTCTTACTCTAGGACGTTTACCCAGCCAACGTTTAGATCCAGCTTTACCTAAAGTTCCATTGTTCGCATTGACATTACCTACTTGTCCAATCGTTGCTGAACAATTCTCAGATATTAAACGAATCTCCCCAGATGGTAATCTTAATGTGGTCGATCGACCCTCTTTTGCAATCAGTTCTGCTACAGCACCTGCTGCTCTAGCCAATTGTCCGCCTTTACCTAATGTTATTTCTATGCTATGTATAGCCGTGCCCAAGGGTACATCGGTTGAAGTAGATCCTTATTTTCGATCAATCTTATTCTCGATCAATAAAAATCCCTTCCCAAACCGTACAAGCCTCTCTCGAGGCATACAGCTTTCTGGATGTATATGATAATATTGACATATATCGATCATATATCTTTGATCAACAAATAGGATGAAATATGGGATTTCGTTCCTCATGTCCCGATCCTCTACATCCTAGATCTCTCTATTCCATCATCTGGCTTATGTTTTTCATGTAGCATTCAGAATGAATGACTTCATAAAATTACGTCAATACCTTTGTATGTTCTGGATAACGTAGGAGGCGTGTTAAACATCTCTTTCTTTTTTATTCTCTTCTTCCATCTTTTCTTTTCTTCTCCGGGAGATATTACTACTGTCCAGCTTTTAATTTGCCTCTGACCGTCAAATCAAATGTGAGTAACTCGTCCCTTTCTTTGAAACAAGGGGTGCCCTTCCGCTCCGGGTTTGTTCATGCTTCAGACAATTCGATCTTCTCCATATTATCATATCTTTGGAATCAATAATTCGATATGAGGAACTATTGAACCCAATCACCCGCTGCCATTCCTCTTCAGTTTCCCTTTGAGGTTTATCCCATAAAAGTACCCGAGTTGGATCAGTGATAGATTCATAGGTCTTGCTGTAAACCTAATCGGTTGCTTTCGATTACGCAAATCAATGATTCAAACCGCACTCAGAGGTAGGGCATTTCCTATTGATATAGGAGCTCTTGGACCGGAAGTAATAGTATCTCCAATTATGACCCCTCTGGGGTGTAAAATATATTTCTTCTCACCATCCCCGTAGTGTACGAGACAAATGTATGCACTTCGATTAGGGTCATATTCTATAGTTACAATTTCTCCAAAAATGGATTTTTCATTCCGTTGAAAATCAATTTGACGATACAGACGCTTGTGACCTCCTCCTCTATGTCTTGCGGTAATAATTCCTCTACTATTACGACCTTTTCCACAACGATGCTGTCCAGAGGTCAATTTTTTTTGTGGATTGGACCGGACCCTTCCATCGTAACTTGATATGGGTCTATTTCGTGTGCTTGGAGTATAAGTTCTGTATGAACGGATGGCCATGTTATTGGGTACCTTAATTGAATCTAATAAGTTTTATTCCTCTGAAAGAAGTGGAATAGAATAACCTGGCTGGAGTGCAATAATCATACGCCTACAACGTATTGGATGTCCTATTGGTCCTACTGTTCCTCCCTTTTTTGGAGGTCGATAACTATTCATAGCTATTACTTTGACACCAAAGAAAAGTTCGATCCAATTTTTCACCCCTGTTTTGGTCGGTCTCGAACCTACATCGAAAGTATATTGATTATTTTCTAATAAACGAATCTTTTTTTCTGTAAGTATTGTGTATTCCATTTCATTCATAGATATCTCCTTTTTTTTTTTTTTTTTTCTCATCTCTTACGAATTCATATACTGATTCGTATTGTAATCAATTATCCCCAACTCCAAAGTATGGATATATCATACTTATATTTATATGGATCCGATCTCGCCCCCCTCCCTTTTTTTTTTTTTTTTGTTCGAAGGAATAATAAGGTTAAATAATACATATGTGCAATTCCCGTGCATCCAGCAGGAATTGAACCTGCGAATTCGCCAATTATGAGTTGGGCGCTTTAACCGTTCAGCCATGGATGCTAGAGATCATCGTGAAGAGAAGAACCAATCGTATTATAGAATACGAGCACATCGTCTAACATGAGTATCAACTCAAAATTGATATTGGTCGGACATTCTCTCCCATTCAATTCATGTCAAGCACATTTGACAGAGGTATATGACAAATTGTTCGAGAGTTGGTTCTAAGTTGGTTATCGATCTTGCAACACTTTCATTTTCTGTCAGAGGTTGCCGTTAGTTCGTCGTCGGAACTTAGAAAGAAACTCTCTTCTTCTTGGAAGGAATGACCGTAGATAGAGACTGTCAATTGGTTCTTCTGGGGCGGACGTAGCCAAGTGGATCAAGGCAGTGGATTGTGAATCCACCACGCGCGGGTTCAATCCCCGTCGTTCGCCCATAAAGAAACGGATTGGATCCAATCCATCTTTGTCATTTTCAATTTCAAATGAACAAGAAGTATTTCTATCTATTGATATAGAATCAATTGAATTCTTAGTGGTTGACGCAAGCTCTTCTTTATGCCAATATTATATTTATATGTCATTCTATTCATGATCACCCAAAGTATATACTATAGATGAGATCTTTTTCGATACTCTATTTCAATAGATCCAATATGGTTTCGTTTCAAATTGGTAGAGAACAAATAGATATATAGATCTATGTACCTATATAGATAAATACCTATATTCTATCAATATTATATAAAAAAATAGAATGGAAAAGACCGAAGTCATTGAATCTATTTAAGGATAGAGATCTATCAAAAACTATTTCATTATTGTAATGTAATTATTGTAAAAAAGGAATGAAACGACAAAAATTGAAATCCTGGATATTGAAATTGGAAGAAATACGAAGCTTTCAATATTTATTCAATTCATGGACCGAATTGAATTTGGTGAGATTGTTCACGAAAATAGTTTCCCATCGAGAACGTCTTATTAAGCTCTTTGACTCTCGAATTCTTAGTACGTTGCTTTTACGCGATCTACGTGGTTCAAGAAGCAATCAATCTTTGACAATCAAAGGTGTAGTACTACTTACATTACCAGTCCTTATATATCATGTGAATCAGAAAAGTATGATTGAAAGAAAAAAGTTCTATTCGATGAAACTCTTTCCTATACCTATAAACTATGCTGAACCTAGAAATGAAACATCGGAAGAATATTTCGAGTCTTTCAATAAAAATTTGTTGATCTTTCCGCATCTTTTTCTGTCTTTCCCAAAAGGGAGAAAGATATATCAAAGTCACTTGAGAAATTCGAAAGAGGACGCTTGGGTTCTCTCAAAAAGAAAAGTGTGTGTCATGCCTGCATATAATCAAATTGATTCTTGGGGTTCACGATGGTGGAAGAATTGGATCATAGAAGAGATTCTTCCTAGTTGGAAGATCCCTCAGGGATCAATAGCGAAAATTGAGATGTCATTGAAAGAGAAAGATGTGGAACATCTAAAGGGGTTTTTTGAATTCTATATTGATGATCTGATCCGCAAAGACTATGATTGGGAATATCATTTCGATCGTGTTTTTATGAGAAATAAGCAGGACACGATCGACTTGAGCTCGAAGCAGCAAGTCGAAATATTAGGTAATAATCTAATCTGTTATCTCATGTCCGCTTTTTGTGAAAAAATGCTATTCGAAGCGGAGGGTCCATTCAAGCAGCAGAAATCGAAATCAATTGTTGAATCGAATAATATTAAGCATTTCTCCCATCTTCGATTATCCTATCAAGAAAAATCAGAATGGGGACCGCGTTGGTGGAAAAAGAATATGTTTCAGATCTGGAATAGTTGGGGTGAATCTGATCAAATTATTGCAGAATCTTCCATTCTCTTGAAAGAGAAAGGGTATCTCTCTTTCCAAAATTATGCTGAATTTTGGCAATTCTATAAAGATTCTTTTGTTAGTTGGGAGAAAGATCAGCAGAAATTGGAACTTTCGAAGGACATTTTAAAAGAGAAATTCATTCAGTTGAATGATGTGAACAATGATCAGCTTTTTAGCAAGATACAGAATTTATTGTTGGATATTCTATACAATTTCTCAGAATCTATTTTCATTAAAGTCAATCATTCTAGCCAATTGAAAAGATCTTATAATCGATCCATCGATCATTTCGATCCCATTAGTGAAAATTCAGAATATGGCACGAACATGAACAAAAAGGATGAGATAATCTCAGAGAATCAAAGACCGATAACTTGGGAGACTCATTCGGAGAGGGATGAGAAAGATATCGATTCGGAGATAGATTTGACTCTCAATTTCACTGAGAATGAGTATTGGGAACCTGAAAAAGATCTTTGTGAACGGATTTTCACAAATGGATATATAAATAAAACGGAGATCGAGCAACTAAAAGAAAGATCAATTCTTTGGGATCCTTCTTCTTCTATTCGAATAGAAAGAACAAAAATAAAATCAGATTTGTCCTCAAAGTGTCTCTCAGAAGATTCTCCGATCTATTGGACGAAAGAACTATTTACGGAAGATAAAAAGTCTATAACAGAGAATTTGTTTCCAAAGGAAAGGAAAAGATTCATCGAGAATTTCACAAAATCAATTCGTTCTTATTTTTTTGACATATTGTCAATAGATGAACCGTGCATGGGTTCTAGTGTTACTAAGAAGCCTATTGAAAATTTCAAATTATTGAAAGGGCAACAAGATGTTTTTTTCAGATATTTCAGGGGCTCAGAAAAGAATGGGATAATTGATCCGTGGAAGATAAGAACATATTTTCAAAATCCTTCCTCAAATTGTGCTATTTCATTAGATCCCGGATGTAATATGATTAGAAAAAATCAGAGGGATATAAACAAATTAAATTGTATTCTCTTTATGAACCGGAGTTTGTCTCGGAATCGATTTTCTTCATTCTGTGATCAAAACAAAGAACAATACATATTCCACAACAATTTACGATTTAAAAAAAGAGTTCTAAAAATAACAGATCAATTCGCTCTATTAATAACTAAGCCTAATCAGGTTTATGATAATACACTTGCTCCTGATATTGATTATCACGTGAATCAATTCTATGAACTGAACAAGAATAGATTCTTGGATCAGATCTTCAACCACAAGAATAAATTGAAGAATCAATCTTTATTGATCCTACTCAATATTACTGATAAAGAGAATGAATATTTAGATCGAATAATCGAAAAAGAATTGATCCAAATCTCTTCCAAAAAGGGTTCAGAAATAGGAACCCCTCTTAACAATTACAGAACTGAAACTTCAAATTGGTACAAATTGATTCGATATAAGATTCACGGGCATTTTAAAAATGCATTCAACAAATTATATTCAATGAACGGGTCCAGTCGCAATTTAAAGGATCAAATTCGAACAAATTGGATAGAAAATGAAAATTTGAATAATGTATCGAAAGATACAATTAACCGACATCCATCAAATTGGAGAAAAGGTCAAAAAGAATGGTTTGATCATTCTATTCTTCGAACTGATAAATGTATCAATCGGAATTTGAATGTGTACAAATGGTCCAATCAGACCGAATACTTGAAGAGATGTTCGAAACATCTTGTTTCTAAACAAAACGATTTGAAAATAGTGTTCGATCCGATTGAATCATGTGCTAATAGAGATTCAATTGGTTGGTCTGGAAGTCCCAACAAAAAAGATTATTCTAAGTTTTCTTTGATTGCTGAAAATACTGTGAAGATCTTTCTTTCTAAGAAATCCATTTCTCATTCGGCTATTTTCATTCCCGAGTTTTTCATTGATAAGTTAAAGGGTATGAATGATCAACTCTTCAATAAGTTGTTAAAATCAATTGGTGTTCGAATCGTTCATTTAAAAACATTCAAACCCTTTCTTTTGGATAACCATAATCTTTCACAAAGATCGAAATTCTTGATCGACGAAAGAACAGTAGCACAATTTTTCTATCATGAGATGCCGGTGAATCGATTTATTATTGACTTATTCGAGAATGAAAATAATTGCATGGAATTGTTCGATAACACTGATTTTTCGACGATATCCAACGATCGAGACAACTGGTTGAATCCCGTAAAACTATCTAATCAAAGCTCATCGAGAGCTTCTTTTTACAAAGCAAATACACTACAATTCTTCGATTATTCACATCATCCTCGGTTCAATTATAAGAAAAGATTACCTTATTATATGGAAAGGATTCATACAAAAAATCATAATCTTACATATGGACAATTATTCAATATTTCGCCCATCCACAGCAATCTATTTTCTTTGTCCATTAGTGAAATAAGACCTGTTCACTTGGAGAAAGATACTATTTCACTTATAAAGTCACAAGTATCTAACATATTCTTACCTAAATATTTGCAACAAAGCGGTAACCAAACGTTTGTATCAATCTATGACTTGTACAAATCTTTCGATTTACTAACTCGATTGAATCCATTTGTTCATGATAAAATAGATATTTCCTCGATCGAAGAGATTTCTACAACGCCTTTAACGAGAGAACGAATAGCCAATTTCGAAAAAACTTCTTGTCAGCCCTTCTTAAATAGATCCGATTTAGAAGAAAACAACTTCGATCAGTACCTTAAGGGGGGTTTCAGTTCAAACATGGGTCTTATTCAAACTCAATCTTATCGAGATGATTTACTATCCGAAATCTTTCTAAAAAGAAAAGATAAGAACCAGGAAATGCTTCATCGGATTCGAGATCGGTTTGTAAAATCTAGTTCAACAGAAGGTTCAAAAAACAGAATTGAGAACAAAGCCATAGATAAAAGAAGCACCCTTTTCAATTTCTCTAAAGAGGAACGGAATCTCTTACCATTTTGTTCACCGCGTTTTAATGAACGTGCTAAGAAACAAGAGATGCATAGGATCTCTCAAATAGAGAGTCTTTTTAAAAAATGGGATTTGTTCCGAGCATATACGCCATGGCTCTTGACTTCTGCATGGTGGAAATATCTTGAGAATCTACTTCTAGAGACTTTTCCGGAGATATTGCTAAATAGCAGTGATCAACTTGTATCTATTTTGCATGATATTATGCATAAATCGAATCTATCGTGGGCAATTTCTCATCAATTATGGGCACTTCTACAATGTAATCTGAGAACCAATATCTTGGATAAGTTTTTTTCTTTATGGAATCTTTGTTCATTCAAGGAAATGATTAATCAAAAGAATGAGTCATCGGTTCTATCTATATGGGCACATCTGAGATTGCTGAATGCTCGGGAGTATGAATATTCGATCCTTATCCTTTTTTTCGTCCTTGGATATTTCGTTCTTCGATATTCTTTCGTTGTTTCCTCAGCCTTTATTGAGTTACAGATACACCTTGAACGCATCAAAGATTTAATGGATCCGTCATACGCGATCGAGTTGCAAAAACTGATGGATCATCCTTTGCCTGGTCTGCTTTTCTCTATGGATATAAGGGACATATCCATCTATTTTCTGGACGAATTGATCTATTCTATGAGGAATAGAAAGTTTTATTCACCTATAAGAAGAGAGTTGAACAGATCGTGCTTCAGCATGGATATCTCTGGAAAAGAGAGAGAATTACTAGTTCAGTTTCTAATAACAGAAAAAAACATCTCTCAATTTGGATCGAATTTGACTCACAGTCATAATTTCTTCAAGAATGAATTTGATTATCAAATCACTGAACAGCCGGGACTTATTTACCTGATCTATTTAGCCGACACTTATCAGAAAGATCTAATGAATCACGAGTTCGATCAATCTCGTTTAACAGAAAGATGGGTCTTCCTCGCTTTTTGTCGGAAGATTACCTCTTCACAAATCTTTAGGGGTTTGAACCTCACATTTCATGGAAAACCTTTCTCACTCCACTTAGGATCATCCCTTTCCAAAGGGATTTTACTGATAGGTCCTACGGAAACCGGACGATCCTATTTGGTCAAGGGTCTAGCAGCAGACTCTTATGTTCCTCTGGTAAGAATATCCCTAAACAAGTTCCTGTATGACAAAGGTGAATATTCTAATTTCCTCGATATACGAAGTATGAATAATGTGGTGCAAAAAATGCACCAATTCAATCTCACCTTCGAATTGGCAAAAAGAATGTCCCCTTGCATAATATGGATTCCAAACATTCATGAACTGAATGTCAATTACTTAACTCACTTTTTCCTTGGTTTATTAGTGAACCATCTCTCTAGAGATGATGAGAAAGATTCTACTAGAAATCTTCTTGTTATTGCTTCGACTCATATTCCTAAAAAAGTGGATCCAGCTCCAATAGCTCCAAATCGATTAGACAGATCAATCAATGTTCGAATGCTTCCTATCCCACAACGACAAAAGGAATTTCCTATTCTTTTACGCAGCAAAGGGTTTGACTCGGAAAAAGAGTTGTCTTGTCCCAAGGAATTTGGATCTAGAACCATAGGTTCCAATGCACGGGATCTAGCAGCACTTGCCAATGAAGCCTTATCAATTAGTATTACCCAAAATAAATCAGTTATAGGCACTGATACAATTAGATTAGCTCTTTATAGACAAACTTGGGGTTTGCAATCTATAGATAATCAGGTTGGATCCGGTCAAAATTACGAAATACTTCCCTATAAGGTGGGAAAAGCTGTTATACAAAATACACTTAGAAGGAATTCTTCTATGAATCCTCTATCTATTAATAATGAATTATGGAAGAAAAGGTTTTCTTATTTGTCCAAATGGTATTTAGAACCTTCTATTGCTGGAACAACTATGAAGGAATTGACCATACTCCCCCATATTTTGGGTTGCTTGGCCGGATCAGCAGCTCGAGATTCCTGGTTTATATCGGGACAAAATAGAGAGAATTGGATTCCTCTCGATAGATTCGCTGAGCATGATTTCGATTTAGCTTCTGGTCTTTTAGAAAGTCTTCTGGTGGAGTTTCCATGGTTAGGAATATGCCGGGGTAAGCCTGATAAGAATCAAATCACATTTGCTCCTCAGCCCAAAACGAGAAATCATCTCAATGTGATGCGAAAAGGGGTTTATTCTATGGTCAATAAAATGTTTATATATAAAGAATATGAATTGAAGTTTCAACAAGAAACTCCCGGCGCAAAACAAATGGATGAAAAATTAGTCAATAACATAGTTTGGGCTCCTAGGATCTGGCGTCTTAGTTTTCTTCGCAGTAATCTATTTGATCGTACAAAAAGACCCAATGAATTGGGATTTTCGTATCAGTTCGGATTGTTTCAAGAGGAGCAGGCCAGTTACTGTAAAAGGGTTAGAGAGAATTTAGAGTCTCTCCAAAAAGGACCACATAAAAAGGGGTTTTATGTTCATGAGAGAAATCATTCTAACGCAAGACAAAAGAATCTACAACATATACAGTCTCAATTGGAAGATATATCATTACAAGAGCGGTTTGAAATAGGAATATTTCAATTTTCTATACAATATCAAATGCGATCTAAATCCTCTAATAAACCAATGTTCTTTCTAGGAAGACGATTTCTTTGGGATCCCACAGGTTTTCTATTTCAAGATCAGCACCTTGTGTTTTCACGTCGGGAATTTTTTGCAAATGAAGAAATGCTGAGAAGGCTTTATATTACTTACGGTTCAATAAGAAGACAAGAAAAACATCTCTTCCCTAAAAAAAGTATCCAAGGTGCTTTTCATAGATATAATTCAAAATTCATGACCAATTCGGTCATAAATTCGTGGAAACAATTGCCTCTTGCAGAAAAGGAACATATTGAGGCTTTCAAACGCATTCAAGCAATTGGTATCCGATTGAAACGTATACAGCCATATACTCCTACATTTCTATATCAACGTTGGTTGATTGAAAATCCGCAAGAAAAGGTTGATCGCTTCGAATTGTTAATTCATCGCCAAAGATGGCTTGAAACCAATAGTTCATTATCGAATGAATCTTTTCTTTATAATACTCTATCCGAGAGTTATAAATATTTATCAAATCTGTTCCTATCTAACAGAATGTTATTGAATCAAATGACAAGGACATTGTTGAAAAATAGATGGCTTTTTCCGAAGGAAATTGAACACTTAATTCATACAACAAAAGATAGATTTCACATATCTATTTTAGCCGGAAAAAATCTGTCATCATCGATGAAAGGGCAATGAAATGAAGTAGAACGAAATTGACCGGGTAGTAGGGTCGTGGAAACAAATGAGAAGTTCTACATCTGCTTCGATTTCAGATCCTATTCGAAAATGAATCCTTTCTCGGTCTTGTCCAAGAATGGAAAGTATGTTAGAAGAAGAAAAAAGAAGAACAAAGAGTTGATAGATCTTGAATTTGAAGATAGATTCCTTATTCCGAGATCTCGACCGTGTAAGAGTGAGCATAGCAAGGAATATGAGCCAAGTCAATTTGATTGAACTTAATGAGATATTCTCTACTATGCTTACCCCTTATTTCTTCGATTTTGGTTCTGGTACTCTTTTTTTTTTTCTTACACTTCCCATTCGGAAGAAAGGATCCCTTATTTGCCTATAGAGTCACAGGATTCAACATTGGTATAGTCGTTTAAGTTCGATCGCAACTCCCGGATCTTGCAAAACTTTAAGAGGGGTATATAGATTCTCCTCAATCTATGTCCTTAATTGCGTATACCTCATAATTAGTAAGAAACAAGCTTCATGCATTCTTTAATGGACATAAAAAGAAATAGAAACATTCCACCTGAGATTTGGTCTTTTTCATTTTTTCATTCAATTTCTCCCATATGTTCCTTTGTGGAATGTACTCCATCTGTTGGGTCACGGGGGGGGCATTTTCCCAGAAGTTTCTATTGATCTACCTGCATTTGTGTGATTCCTGTTGAGGTATCTACTCGGGGGATGGGTGCAGGGCGGACCATTTTGAAATGGACTTCTCCATTCATTAGATAGAGAAGATCGCCAAGATCTTGTGATCCACTGTCGAACCTATTCCAACAGCTTTAACTCATATCGTATATAGGGAATCGTCGGAATACTTCGTATCAACAGATATCGAAGAAATCGATCTCGGTACATTGAGATAATCAATTAGATCCGATATTTGTTATTGAATTGCTCATTCAATAAGCATTCTCAATATTATGCCTTGAAGAGGACTCGAACCTCCACGCTCTTTAGCACGAGATTTTGAGTCTCGCGTGTCTACCATTCCACCATCAAGGCATCCCGAAAGTGAATCATATTCCATGAGTATGATATCTATATTACGATCATCTATCATTATAGATGGAATGTAGAATCTATGACAAAGATAGAGTATTGGGGTATTTATATCGATCGGTTATATAGGTCCAAGCCTAATATATCACCAACTTCTTTCGATTTTCATTATCCGGAGGATATTTCATATACATCAAAAATATGCACGATCGAACATCTTTTCTTTTTCGATTCAATAGAAGCCTAGAGAAGCGAACATGGTACCCAAATAATGATATGTCAAAAGCAGGTTCGATCATATGTGCGCATATATCGATTCCTAAATAGAATGGAACGACGTAGATATCTATCTACATACGTTCGAATGACCTTTTCCCATAATGAAAATGTACATAGCCCTATTAATAACCCTATTCTAGTCTAGAATGAACTTCTAATTCGATGATCAAGTTGATCTCATAATTAGAAGTTCATCTCAGAATCTCGGCCTATTCCCATTTTGGGCGGGACAAATCGACTAATTCTTCCGGATTGAACGAATAAATAGACCTTAAAATAAGGTATCCTGAGCAATTGCAATAATTGGGTTCATTACTATTCCCAGTGTAGTAGATGCTATTACACATACAATCATACTCAATTCGATAGAATTTTTTGATATGAAAGAAGATGGAGATCTTCTATAATTTTGCACGTGAGGAGTTATTTCTTTGTTTCGCTCAGTCATTAATAACTTGATTATTTTTAGATAATAGTATATAGAAATAACGCTCATAAGGGGTCCTATCGAAACCAATAAATATGAGCCTGCCTGCCACCCGCACCAGAATAGATAAAGTTTTCCAAAAAAACCTGCTAATGGAGGAATACCTCCTAAGGATAGTAAACATAAAGCTAAAGAGAAAGCCGAAAAAGGATCTTTCGTATATAATCCTGCATAATCTCGAATGTTATCAGTTCCTGTGCGTAGACCAAATAATACAATGCAAGCAAAAGTTCCTAAATTCATGAAAATATAGAACAGCATATAAGTTATCATGCTTGCATATCCATTCTTTGAGTCTCCAGCAATTATTCCAATAATGATATATCCAATTTGACCCATGGACGAATATGCAAGCATACGTTTCATGCTCGTTTGGGTAATAGCAATTAAATTGCCTAATATCATGCTAAGAATAGCTAATATTTCCAAAAGAAGATGCCATTCGTTCGATGAAAAGTAGAAAATAAGATCGAAAATTCGAGTGGCTAAAGCTGAAGCAGCTACTTTCGAAGTAACAGAAAGAAAAGCAACGACTGGAGTGGGAGAGTTAGAGTCGAAAAGAGGATCCCTCACTCCTTTCTCTCATTCAAAACCGTGCATGAGACTTTCATCTCGCACGGCTCCTAAGTGATAAAAAAAGAAGGACATAATCATCTTATTCCTTTTTCATTACCTTCCTCGCGTATGTATAAGACCGAATCGATTCAATTTATAGAAAAGGATTACTAATCCTTAACTTCCCGAGGAATCCTCCATCAGCGGTTCCCATAGTGAATCACTGACTTTCTCGATCTTTTTGACTGTAAGAACAAGTCAAAAAGATTGAGAAATAGAACCATCTGATTTTATTCGTTCTCAATAGCCATGAGATAATCATCTTAGGGTGATCTTTTTGTCGACGGATGCTTCTATTACACTCGTAGTCCTTGAAGGATGAAAACTGACTATGTAGCATTTACATCGAGAATGAAAGTATTGTATACGTCATTAGTCTGATCCTTTGTAAGAACTACCCGTAATAACTGACTTGCAAAATATCTCTGTTTATTCAAAGATATTAGTTATTTTTGACCTTGCTTTACCTTAATTGTTATTTCAACAAAAATCTCGCGAATAACTTTTGGTAAAAGTTATGCCTTAGCCCGAGTGGGGATAACAGTCTTTTTCTCTTCCGCATGTCCATAGAGTTTTTATAGATCTAAACATCTCTAAAAAAGATATATATCCGCTTATTATAGGGGTAATAATTCGTCGAACGAATCGCACTCCTTCATATACGTCAGGGGTCCATTGATGAAAAGGGACTAGAGAAAGCTTGAATCCAATTCCTACAGCTATGGATATGAGCGCAATCAAAATTCCTGGGGAGTTATACATTTGTGTATTTATGAGACCATTTACTACTTCTTGAAGCTCAATCTCTCCCCCGGATAGACCGTATAGCCAAGAAAAACCATAAACCAGAATAGAAGAGCTTGCCCCACCCATAAGTAAATATTTCATAGTAGCCTCATTAGACCGTACATCTCTCTTGGTATATCCAGATAATAGATAAGAACATAAACTGAAACATTCCAGAGCTACGAAGATAGTGACTAAATCATTAGCACCACATAAAACCATTCCCCCTAGAGCAGCTGTTAATAGGAATAACAGGAACTCTGTTATAGCCATTTCTGTACATTTGATGTACTCCACGGATAGAGGAATACATAGAGTTGAACATAGTAAAATGAGAAATCGAAAGATTTTGCTGAAATTGCTCGTTTGGAAATTACCCAAAAAGCTAATCATAGGTTCTTCTCTCCATCGAAATAATAAGACCGTTATGCTCATTACTAAACTTGTTAAAGAGATGAAATAGAACCAAGGTGTATCTTTTTGATCAGAGGTTAGATCGATCATCAGAAGAAGAATTAGGCCGAGAATTAGGATACATTCTGGGAAAATAGAACCTCCATGGAAGAGAAGCAAATGAAACTCTTTCATAAAAATGATCTCAGGGTATAATTGAAAATGAAGTTTTCATTTTGTACATGCCAGATCATGAATTAGTAACTTCATTCAATCTCCGAAAAAGTCTCAATCTTTTTCAACTTTCTATTCTTGGAATAGGAGATTTGCATAATCCTCATGAATAGGATCAAATCTTATCTCAGAATCTTATTCTTTATTAAGCAAGCCCCCCCCCGAGAGGGCTTGGTTGATCTAGGATTTATGTTTCATCCTTGTTTTCTTTTATCTTTCGTTCGTTCCGATAGACATATTGATCAATTTCGAAGAAATATTTCTCTTTCGAATCGATCTATCTGTATAGATCAGATAGATCTATCCATATAGATAGATCTCGATCCTGTTCATAGATTAACGGAAATGTGCAAAAGCTCTATTGGCCTCTGCCATTCTATGAGTCTCTTCCTTCTTGCGTATAGCATTGCCATTCCCTCTGGCGGCATCCATTAATTCGTAACTCAATTTGAAAGCCATATTTCGACCCGGCGGACGTTTTCGAGATGCCCCTAATAACCAACGAATGGCAAGTGCTTTTCCTTGTGTAGATCTGATTTCAACGGGAACTTGATAAGTCGATCCACCTACACGTCTTGCTTTTACTGTTACATTGGGAGTTACTCCCCGTATCGCTTGGCGTAAAA